TTTTATAATAAATTACTCAGGTAAAATTTCAAAAATAATTTTAGCTATAACCTTTGTTGTCAAAATGATTTCAACAGTATAATTCCCTAGTTGTTTCATTGGAGAAAATCTCAATTGGTTTTTATTTAATATTATAGGTAATTTACAGTTATTTTTTATAGATTCTAATATTTGTTTTTCAGTAATTTTTCCAAAAAAAATACCTTTCTCTGATATATTTTTTTTAATTATAATTTTTTCTATATTTTCAATTACATTTTTAATCTGATTACATTTTTCAATAAATCGTAGTTGTTTTAGTTGTTGATCTTTTTGCTTCAATTCAAATTGTTTAATCAGCTTCATTGTAACTATCTTAGCCAGTTTTAAAGGAACCAAATAATTACGAAGATAACCTGATTTAACTCTAACAAGATTACCTTGTTTCCCTAAATTTTTAACGTCTTGAGTTAATATGACTTCAATTGATTTTTTTTTCATTATTTATGTGTTTATAAATTATATTATTAACCCATTTTAATAACAATAATCATTGTTATTACTAGTATTTGTATTATTCTACGCTAGTTTTATATACTATAAAAGAATTTAACTTTAAGTCAAATATCAAAGATTTTTTCTAGATAATTTAATAGGTTTTTTAGACAGTATTTTAATAATAAATATTAATAATTTAGGAGTACTATGAAAGCTGTGATACAATTTATTAAAGGAATTGAAGAAACCACAATACCTATTATAAATATAACTAGATCTACAGATGGAACTACTGGTACAGCGACTTTCGTTTTTGAGGACGCTAGAATTTTCTATACAGAGATTAGTACACAAAGTGAAATAACAGGTATGTTTCTTAATGATAGTGAAGGAACATTAATGACGAAAGATATTAGTGTTAAGTTTATGCGAGGCAAACCAAAAATACTTCAAGCAATCTATATTATGAAAAATATTGAAGCGTGGGATCGTTTTATGAGGTTTATGGAAAGATATTCAGAAGAAAATAAATTAACGTTTATTCGAGCTTAAAAATATTCCTCTCTTGCTTAAATATTAATATAAAACACAATATAAAATAGCAAAATTATAATTTTTAATTTACGAAGTATTCTAATTTTTATAAATTAGAATAAGAAAAGAATTAACACAAAATTAAACAATAGAAATTTAGTTATTATATTTGGGTTTTACTAAAAAGTTTTTAGAAGTATAAATTATTCTTCAACATTATGATAAAATATTTTATTCCTAGAAATATTAGGTATAAGGATTCCTGAATAGATTTTGTATATATAGACTTTAATTATAAAATAAAAACAAATTATGTCTACATCTCTTATTAAGTCTCTAACATCAAAATTCTATTTTAATAAATTTGGATTAATTTTATCCAAATATGGCTATAAAGTAAAAAAAAATGATATTTTAGCTGGTGTCATTGTTGGAATAGAACCTAATTATGTTTTAGTAGATCTAGGCTTAAAACAAATATGTTTTTTACCATTAAAAGAGTTATCCATAAATGACATATCTGATCCTCGGGATTTATTAATGATTAATTTTATTGGTGAATTTTTAATTCTTAATATTATTAAGAATCCTCGTAAAATAATACTTTCAATAAAAAGAGTTAAATCAGTTTATTTGTGGAATCGTTTGCGACAGCTAGATTTTAAAAATATGACGATTTATGCTAAACTTGAAAAATTCCTACCAAGGGGAAAGAAAGCAATTTTTAATGGGCTAGCTTTTTTCGTTTTAAATTCGAACCTTCCAAAATATTATCTAAGACGAGATAATAAAAATCTTTTTATGCCTTTTCAATTTCTTGAGATTAAAGATTATTTTCATATTGCACATATCAGTTCAAAGATTGCCATTTTTAAGAAGGTTAATAAAAATTTAACTCTTAAATCTTTTTATATTGGTACTGTTATTTCTATAAGTAAATTTGGTATTTTTGTTAATATTTTAGGAATAAAATGTTTATTACATATTTCTAAAATATCTCGAAAAAGAAAAAATTTAGCCGATCTCAACTCATCATATAAGACGGGGGACCAACTTTCCCTTCAAATTATTTATAAAGATATAAAAAGAGGTAGAGTGGCAGTAGCCTTATAAAAAAGTTAACCACCACCAACGATTGTAATAATTTCTAATTTATCCCCTTGTTTTAAATATTCAGGTATTACAGTTAATGTATTATATATTTTACCATTCTGCTCAATTATAATAAGCTCTTTCTGATAACTAAAAAAATTTAATAAATAAGGCAGATGGCAAGGACGGTGTATATACATTTTATAAACGTAACCATTTAAAGATAATGATACGAGAAAAGCTTTTTTTTTCATTTGTTTAATTTCATTAAAAAATATACATATATAGTTATAGTATAATATAATATAACTATGTACGCATATAGGTGGGTGTAGCCAAGTGGTTAAGGCAGTGGGTTGTGATTCCGCCATTCGCGGGTTCAAGTCCCGTCATTCACCCTAAACTACGTTAAAAAAGGATAGGTACAGTGATTCCATTTTGCTGATGTAGCTCAATTGGTAGAGCAACTGATTTGTAATCAGTAGGTTGAAGGTTCAAGTCCTTTTATCAGCTCATTTTTCTTAGTCTTAAGAAGAATGAATATTAATGGAGAAATATTTGAGGAACGAATTAGAAAATTTGGCGAAAGCGCAATGATAATTTTTTTTTAAGTCTTAAATCTGATATTGTATAAGAAAATGCACTATACTTAGCCTGAGTAGATAGAGATTTGGGTGGTTGGCTCAGTGGTAGAGCGTCTGCCTTACAAGCAGGGGGTCACTGGTTCGAGCCCAGTACTGCCCATTTTTTATTTCTGTACCATAGTATTGTCTACTTGGTCTATTTGATATAATAAAGGTTAGGGTTAAGTAAATAAGTGTTTATATTACTTACTAAAAAAAAGGGCTTATCGTCTAATGGATAAAGACCGGAACCTTCTAAGTTTCTAATGTAGGTTCAATTCCTACTGAGCTCAAAAGTTTTTAAGTAAAATAACTTAAGTCTTATCCTCATAGACTTAAAAAGATTATTTAGTATTTTATTTATTTAATATTAAAATAAGAATAAATAAATAAATAAAATAATCGTTTGTAATAGGACTAAGTTATTGACATTTTTAAGAAAGTTTAGTATTATTAATCTAAGCCCATAATATCTGAATCTTTTAGAAACCTTTTTATATCTAATAGAACTATATGTCTCATTATACTTCTATCAGAACGAAATATGTAAATTATAGAGTATTAAAAAAAGTAATAAACAAGCTTGGACATGCTTACTCAGAAAATAAATCTAACGAAACTATAGAGGTACAAATAAGAAGTAATAAAAGATTACGGTCAAGCATATATAAAAATTCTTATCAAAACTATTTAGCGTTTAGGGATAATATATTGTGTTATGAAATTCTCACAGACTCACAGTCGTGGACAAAAAAAGAAATAATTAATTTATTTTTAAATCAATTAGAATTGAACTATGGCTATTTAGAAACTATAGATCAAGCTTTTAATTTAGGATTCATTCGATCAAAAGTTGCTACAACAAAGACAAATAATAAAATTAATCGGTTTATTTTCCAACGATATATTTCAACTAAAATTTTATAATTCGATAACAGTCCGATAGTAAGGTATGATTAAAATTTTATCTTGCTATTAGAATTTCAGGATTTAATTCTTTGACTTTTTTAAACCTTATAGTTCGTGTAAATAATGACGGTAAAGAAATAGGAACTCTATAGAATGTATTCTCAGAGTCTAAACGATAGAAATATGTTAAAGTAAATAAACAATTTTATTTGGAGTTATATTATGAACGATACAAACGCTAAATTACAACATATAGTAAATCAACCTTATAAATATGGTTTTTCTACTGATATAGAAACTGAGACATTGCCTCCTGGGTTAAATGAGAAAACCATAAGAAATATTCAAAAAAAAAATGATGAACCTGATTATATGTTTCACTTTCGAGTAGGTGCACTAAGGAAGTGGAGAAAAATGAAAAGCCCTAGATGGGCTAAATTAGATTTTTTGGAAATGGATTACCAAAAAATTATATATTATTCTGCTCCAAAAAAGAAAAAAACTTTAACGAATTTAAATGAGATTGATCCAGAAATCAAAGAAACATTTGACAAACTAGGAATTTCTTTAAGTGAACAAAAACGTTTAGCTAATGTTGCAGTAGATGCGGTTTTTGACAGTGTATCAATTGCAACTACTTTTAAAGAAGAGCTACAAAAATATGGAGTTATTTTTTGCCCTATATCAGAAGCAATTAAAATTTATCCACGTTTGGTAAAACATTTCTTAGGTACTGTAGTACCTTTTGGAGATAATTTTTTCGCTGCCTTAAATTCTGCAGTTTTTACAGATGGATCCTTTTGTTACATCCCAAAAAATTTACGCTGTCCCCTAGAATTATCAACATATTTTCGTATTAATAATAAAGAATCAGGACAATTTGAACGTACATTAATTATTGCGGAAGAAGGAAGTTATGTTAGTTACCTAGAAGGTTGTACTGCACCACAATATGATACAAATCAATTACATGCCGCTATTGTCGAACTAATAGCATTAAAAAATGCACAGATAAAATATTCAACAGTTCAAAATTGGTACGCAGGTGATAGTTATGGAGTAGGTGGAATTTACAACTTTGTAACAAAACGAGGACTATGTATAGGAAAAAACTCAAAAATATCTTGGACACAAGTTGAAACAGGATCAGCGATTACTTGGAAATACCCTAGTTGTGTATTAATTGGTAATAGTTCCCAGGGAGAATTTTATTCAGTAGCATTAACCACCAAAATGCAGCAGGCTGATACAGGTACAAAAATGATTCATGTTGGTCCTAATACAAAAAGTCAAATTATTTCTAAAGGTATTTCAGGTGGTTATTCCAAAAATAGTTATAGAGGGTTAGTTAAAATTGGTACCAAAGCTCTAAATAGTAGAAATTTTTCTCAATGTGATTCGCTTTTATTTGGCTCTGTTGCTGAGGCAAACACTTTTCCTTACATACAAGTACAAAATTCAACTTCTAAGATAGAGCATGAAGCTTCTACTTCAAAAGTTGGAGAAGAACAACTTTTTTATTTATTACAACGAGGTATTAATGCGGAAGATGCTGTTACATTAATACTTACTGGGTTTTGTAAAGTTGTTTTTGATGAATTACCCATTGAATTTGCTTCAGAAGTTGAGCATTTATTACGTATAAAATTAGAGGGGAGTGTTGGTTGAACCTTAATATGAGCGTAAAATTAAGCGTACCATTATTAGAAATTAAAAATCTACATGCAACTATCAATAATAATAAAATTTTAAAAGGCGTTAATTTATCTATTTTTGAAGGAGAAATACACGCCATAATGGGAACAAATGGTTCTGGGAAAAGTACTCTCTCTAAAATAATTGCAGGTCATCCATCCTATAATGTCATAGAAGGAGAAATATTATTTCAAGGGAAAAATATTTGTGATCTAGATCCAGATTTACGTTCTCACTTAGGATTATTTTTAGCATTCCAGTACCCAGTTGAGATTGCAGGGGTTGATAACCAAGAATTTCTTCAAGCAATCTATAATGCTAAACAATTATCAATGAATTTACCAAAAGTCAACCCTTTAGATTTTTATGAACTCTTAAAGGAAAAGTTAGCTATGGTTAAATTAGATGAAAGCTTTATTTCTAGAAATGTTAATGAAGGATTTTCGGGTGGCGAGAAAAAACGAAACGAAATTCTACAATTTGCGTTATTAGATTCAAAATTAGGAATTCTTGATGAAACAGATTCAGGTCTTGATATTGATGCATTAAAATCAATTTCTCAAACTATTAATAATTTAATGGAAAAAAATGGGAAAAGTATTATTCTAATAACACATTATAAAAGACTATTAGAATATATAAAACCTGACTTTATTCATGTTATGAAGGATGGGCAGATTATTAAAACTGGGGATGCTAGTTTGGCGAATATATTAGAAGAAAAAGGTTATGATTGGTTAAAACCTATTAAAAAGTAACTAAGTTGTACGATGCTTTTTAATTTCAATATATAGAATATAAAACCTTAGGTTATAGATTTCTAATTTCTAAAAAATTAGTTTATAAACTTTTAATTAATTAGCGTTTGACATCAAATATACGTTCAAACTACCTTGTTTAGTGGAAGTAGTAGAAGTCAATTCTATCCTTATAACTTCCACTAGATGTTCTATTCCTCAGTAGCTCAGCGGTAGAGCAATCGGCTGTTAACCGATCGGTCGTAGGTTCAAATCCTACCTGGGGAGGGTTTGATTAACGAAGAAGATAAGACAAAAATTCCTCTAATAATAGAAAATATACATCTGATTTAGGATATGATTTAAGATAGAATGGGTAAGCTGATTAGATATGTTAATCAGCTTTAGAGAAAAAAAAAATGGTTTACCTTGTCCTATTTTGAAATAAATATTTAGCTACTAACTTATATGACTATTGCAATTGGGCAGGTAGAACGTAGTGGTCTATTTGACCTTATAGATGACTGGTTGAAAAGAGACCGTTTTGTCTTTGTAGGTTGGTCAGGGTTACTCTTATTCCCTTGTGCCTACCTTTCTCTTGGTGGTTGGTTTACTGGAACAACTTTCGTTACTTCTTGGTATACTCATGGATTAGCAACTTCTTATCTAGAAGGCTGTAATTTTTTAACAGCAGCTGTTTCAACACCATCTAATAGTATGGGGCATTCCCTTTTACTTTTGTGGGGACCAGAAGCCCAAGGTGATTTTACACGCTGGTGTCAAATCGGTGGGCTATGGGCTTTTATAGCATTACATGGATCATTCAGCTTAATTGGATTTTGCTTACGTCAATTTGAGATTGCTCGTTTAGTAGGTATCCGTCCCTATAATGCAATTGCGTTTTCTGGTCCAATTTCAGTTTTTGTTTCGGTTTTTTTGTTATACCCATTAGGACAAGCAAGTTGGTTTTTTGCTCCAAGTTTTGGCGTAGCAGCAATATTTCGTTTTTTATTATTTTTACAAGGTTTTCATAACTGGACACTAAATCCTTTCCATATGATGGGGGTAGCTGGTATTTTAGGGGGAGCATTATTATGTGCCATTCATGGAGCGACTGTTGAAAATACTTTATTTGAGGATGGTGATGCCGCAAATACATTCCGCGCATTTACGCCTACACAGTCAGAGGAAACATACTCTATGGTAACAGCTAATCGTTTTTGGTCACAAATTTTTGGAGTAGCTTTTTCAAATAAACGTTGGTTACACTTTTTTATGCTTTTTGTACCAGTAACAGGATTATGGACAAGTGCAATTGGTATTGTTGGTCTTGCTCTTAATCTACGAGCATATGATTTTGTATCACAAGAGTTACGTGCTGCTGAAGATCCAGAATTTGAAACGTTTTACACAAAAAATATTCTATTAAATGAAGGTATTCGTGCTTGGATGGCTGCACAAGATCAGCCACATGAAAATTTTGTATTCCCTGAGGAGGTTTTACCACGTGGAAACGCCCTTTAATATTGTAAAAGGTAGAGATATTGAATCTACAGGTTTTGCTTGGTGGTCTGGTAATGCTCGTCTTATTAATGTATCTGGTAAATTATTAGGTGCACATGTTGCTCATGCAGGTATTATGGTTTTTTGGACTGGTGCTATGACATTATTTGAAGTTTCACATTTTATTCCTGAAAAACCTTTGTATGAGCAAGGTTTTATTTTGATTCCACATTTAGCCACTTTAGGTTGGGGAGTAGGACCAGGTGGAGAAATTATAAGTACATATCCATATTTTGTTGTCGGAGTTTTACATTTAGTCTCTTCAGCTGTACTTGGTTTTGGTGGTATTTATCACTCATTAGTTGGCCCAGATACATTAGAGGAATCTTTTCCATTCTTTGGTTATGATTGGCGTGATAAAAATAAAATGACTTCAATTTTAGGTATTCATTTGATTTTTCTTGGTGTTGGTGCTTTATTATTTTCTCTTCGTGCTATGCCAAATAATTTAGTTAGTTATGGTTTATACGATACTTGGGCACCTGGTGGTGGTGATGTAAGATCCATTGGTAACCCAACAATAAACCCATTTATTATTTTCGGCTATATATTTAAATCACCATTTGGTGGTGATGGTTGGATTGCTTCGATCGATAATATGGAAGATCTTGTAGGAGGACATATTTGGGTAGGTTCCCTTTGTGTTCTTGGGGGCATATTTCATATCGTTACTAAACCTTTCCCTTGGGCACGTAGAGTGTTTGTTTGGTCTGGAGAAGCTTACTTGTCTTATAGTTTAGCTGCATTATCTTTAATGGGCATTACAGCTTCTATTTTCGTATGGTATAATAATACTGCATACCCAAGTGAATTTTTTGGGCCCACTGGTCCAGAAGCCTCTCAAGCACAAGCTTTTACATTTCTAGTTCGAGATCAACGATTAGGTGCAAATATTGCTTCTGCTCAAGGACCTACTGGTTTAGGAAAATATCTTATGAGATCACCAAGTGGTGAAATTATTTTTGGTGGTGAAACAATGCGTTTCTGGGACTTACGTGCTCCATGGGTGGAACCATTACGTGGCCCTAATGGTCTAGACATAAATAAAATCAGAAATGATATTCAACCTTGGCAAGAACGTCGAGCAGCTGAATATATGACACATGCGCCATTAGGGTCTTTAAATTCTGTTGGTGGTGTAGCTACTGAAATAAATTCTGTGAATTATGTTTCTCCTCGTTCTTGGCTAACAACATCACATTTTTTCTTAGGTTTTTTCTTATTAGTTGGTCATTGGTGGCACTCTGGACGATCGCGGGCAGCAGCAGCAGGTTTTGAAAAGGGTATCAATCGTCAGACGGAAGCTGTGCTTTCAATGCGTCCTATTGACTAATTATTATTAGTCAATTTATTCTATAGTAAGATAAATAGCATACTATCCGTATTAGTGGCAATAGTATCATAGGCTATTTATATTTTTCTTTTTTCTTTTGTAAAGACTACAATTTAAGATGGAAAACTTAAAACGTTTTAATATTCTAATAATTAGTAGAGTATTATTCTATTAATTATTAAAATATCTGAGGTAATTGAGGCAATCCTAATTTTTATGTAAGATCGTTTGCTATTTATTCTATTATTTTTGAATATATCTGTAGTAATATATAAAGCATTTTAATTTCATTTTTTATCTCCACTTCGTTTACTTTTAGTTTTCTTTTCTAACATTTTCACTCTTAACAATACTCTAATGTGAAGTTTTAAATTCTTACTTTACTAGAGTAAGTATAATTTTCTACTTCTTATATTTATCTATATCTGATTCTAAGTATAAAGTATAAACCGTCAAATTTTTATGAAACATAGAGCCTATATAAGTCTTAGACCAAAGAATTTATTCACCGAATAATAACATGGTAGGCCTTTTAGTATATGATAGAAGAATAAAAAATTTAATAGTTTATCGCTTAAATTGGTACAGGAACAAAAAGGAGGGGGTTGACTTTACAGTATATTAAAGTATTAGAAAAACAATCTTAAAGAATTTTGGGTTTAAAGAAACTTTTTATTTAAAAGTAATAATGAATAATCTGACATAAACTTTATTTATTCCTATATTAATAGGAATGGATAAAGTCTTTTAACAACAATGTTAGCATCATTATCTTCGTTTTTATAATCATGTAATGTTAGAATACCTTCGATTATTAGATAATCTTGAATTTTGTAATATTTTAAAAAATCGTCCTTAGACTGTCCCCAAAGAAGAAGTGTTAATTCGTTTATTGAATTTTTTTTTCGTGTAATAGGAAAACGTACTTTTACTTCAATAGTCTGGAAGTTGCTATAAATTAGATGAATTGGAGTATTTATTACTTTTACAATAAAAATGGCATGATTCATTTTATTTTTATTAAATATTTATTAAATAATAGAAGTTTTAATTTTTTTTATTTGACTTACATTTAAATTTTCTAAGGTATTAAGCATCATCTCAAAATACTCACGAAAGTAAAAATCTAATTCTAAGATTTCCTGAGGGTTAATATCTAAAACATCATAAGTATATTCTAGAGAAGTTGTAAAATTTTGGGTATCATTTATTACTTCAATAAATGCTAAACGATCACTAATTTTCAAACTCCACTCAAAAAATCCTGTAATTTGTCTAAATACTTTTAAAATATAAATTGAAATTATTTGTGTTTTCGCCTTTTGACCTGATAACTTTTCACATAAATAAATTATCTCCTCAGATTTCCAACCCTGTGAACTTCCAGTAACAAATACTTTATCTGTAGCTTCCTTAATACATAGACTCTTTATACAAAAAAATGCTGCATCTTGAGTGTCTATATAATTAATTGTAGGGGACTTTAATGTAATTAAAATAGGTTTTTGTTCTAAAATTGGAATTGCATACTGATTTATTAATGCTTGAAAAAACCCAGTATATTTAAAGATTGTAAAAGGTATACCTGACCTTTGGATAATATTTTCTACACGAGATTTCATTTGCATTAATGTAATATAGGGGTATTTTTCAGAATTTAAAATAGATAAAAAAATAAAACGATTGATTTGTGCATATTTGGATAATTCTAATAAGAGTAATTTTCCATACCAATCTACATTTATTAATTCAATATTATCATCAGACTTTGTCGTAGATGCATCAATTATAGCTGTAACACCTTGAAATGAAAGAGGTAATGTTTCTGGTAATGTTAAATCACCATAAACTAATTCAGCTCCCCATTCTTTTAAAAAATTGGCAGCTCTTTTGTTTCGAACAATACAACGTACATGAAAACCATTTTCTAAAGCTTTCCGAACAATTTGTCGTCCTAATGTTCCAGTTCCACCAAAAATAAGTAATGTCATAACCATATATAGTATTCTAAATTTTTAAGACTTGTGTCAGATATCCTATTTAATTCGATATAGATTTTTAGCGTTATCTATTTTTAGATATAATTTTGATATATACTTGATATTATAATCTAATAGAAATAGAAATTTTTATATCATGTTAGAAACTATACACTAAGTCCAAATAAATTAAGTATCCAATTTTTCAAAAACTATATTTTTTCTAATGAATCAGATGAAAAAATTGAAATTATTTTGCATTTTTTATTAAGAAGATTGTCAATAAAAATTTAACACAATTAGCAAATGACTTTTTGGGATAATTTCTTACGTTATCTGAGGTTTTTTCCATCTTCGATGATTGGATTAGTACTGATAATATTGACTCCGATCTTTAATAAGTTGAAAAACTTTAATGATAAAAAAATAATATATCTATTTGTAATGTGTAATATCATGACTTTATTTTACATTTTAAAAGAAATGATTAGTATTGACTAAAATTTTCTGGCCTGTTTCTTTAATCTTTACTTTCTTTACTTTTTTGATAATTAATCTATGATATTCCAACTATCAATTACTTTAATCCCTTACGGTGATAAATTACAACAAAAATGGAAAACAATAAAATTAATAAATTATTGTAGTCATAAAGAACGATACCGTAACACTGTAAGTAGATATTCTAAGAGATTTTTTTATTTTAGGTATACTTCCAAGCAACGAGAGTTGAACAACAACAAAAATTACAAATTAACTTTATTAGAGCCGCAGAAAAAACTACAAAAACAAGATTATTCTTTAGAAGGTAAAAAAAAGGTTCATATTTTAAAAGGTATTCAGGAAATTAATCACAACAAATTATATAATCATACAGGTGCTTTTGCACTTTTCGATACATTAGTACGTAGTAAAGTTTATTCAGTTTTTGGTTACCCTGGTGGTGCAATATTACCTCTCTATGATGAATTATTTTTTTGGGAAAATAATAATTATATTAAACACTATCTGGTTAGACATGAACAGGCAGCAACACATGCAGCTGATGGATATAGTCGAGCAAGTGGTAAAATTGGTATTTGTTTTGCAACCTCTGGGCCTGGGGCTACTAATTTAGTTACTGGAATTGCTACAGCTCATTTAGATTCAATACCAATGATAATAATCACTGGACAAGTTGGAACTCCATTTCTTGGCACTGATGCTTTTCAAGAAATTGATATATATGGTATAACTTTATCCTTAGTTAAACATTCGTATGTTGTATTAGAATCCAGATTTTTAGCTCAAATTTTGACGGAAGCAATTTATATTTCTCGAAATGGTAGACCTGGTCCAGTTTTAATCGATATACCAAAAAATGTAGGTTTAGAAAAAATGAAAAAATTTATCCCTTGTTATGAAACAAGTGTTCATAAAGTTTTAGGGTGGCGATATAAGTTTAAAATCCATACCTTTAAAATAAAAATGGCTTTACAAAAACTTTCAGAGGCCTCAAAGCCTCTTTTATATATTGGGGGAGGAGTGACAAGTTCTAATGCTAGCCATGAGTTATACCGATTAGCAAAACGTTTCAAAATTCCGGTAACGACAACATTAATGGGAAAAGGGGCTTTTGATGAAAAAGACACATTATCATTAGGAATGTTAGGAATGCATGGTACTGCATATGCTAATTTTTCTGTAGGAAATTGTGATTTATTAATTGCTATTGGTGCTCGATTTGATGATCGAGTTACAGGTAAATTATATGATTTTGCCTGTAAAGCGTTTATTATTCATATTGATTTTGACGAAGCAGAGATTGGAAAAAATAAAAATGTTGGTATTGGTATTATTGGTGATGTTAAGAAAATTTTAACAGAATTTTTATTATTAATGACGCTCCCAGAACATACTTGGGCAAAAAAGGCTCTTCGCCAAGAGTTTAAAAAATGGTATTATCAGACTTTAAAATGGAAGCGTAGATTTCCATTAAGACCAATTCCCTCTAATACTTCTTTATTACCTCGGACTCAGGAGGATGTCCTATTACCGCAAACTGTAATCCAAACTGTAAGTGAAATTAACCCTCATGCTATAATTACTACAGATGTTGGTCAACATCAAATGTGGGCAGCACAGTATATAAAATGTAAACGACGTAGGTGGCTGTCGAGTTCGGGTTTAGGAACAATGGGTTTTGGTCTCCCTGCAGCTATAGGGGCAGCAGTGGCGTATCCAAAAAAAGATATTATCTGTATTACTGGAGATTCTAGTTTTCAAATGAATTTACAAGAATTAGGTACTATTTCTAAATACAACTTACGAATTAAGATTATTATTATTAATAATCATTGGCAAGGTATGGTTCGCCAATGGCAAGAAACATTTTACGGTAATCGATATTCTCACTCTAATATGGCAGAGGGAGCTCCCAAGTTTGATATACTAGCCGATGCATACGATATTAAAAGCCTTTATACTGAACGTCAATCAGAAATCTGGACTAAATTAAGAGATACTTTATGGTGTGATGGAGCTATTTTACTTGAATGTAATGTTTTAGAAAAAGAGAATTGTTATCCTATGGTGGAACCTTCAAAACCAAATACTGAAATGTTTTTAACAAGAAAACTTTCAACAACTACAGAAGGATTTATAGTAGATAAAGAAGAAGAAGAAAATAAAGCAAAATTTAAAAATATTTTAAAAGAAAATTAATAGTGATATTAAATAGTAAGGCTCTCTTATTTTAAAGAGAGCCTTACTATACAAAAAATTTAACGAGTATAGATTACTTTTTAAGCAAGTCTCGAGTAATACTCAATAACTAACATATCATTAATTTGAAATATCAGATCGTCACGTTTTACCAGATTTATAATTTTACAGGTTAATGTCTTTTGATCAAATTCTAAATGTGGATTTAAAATTTTGTCTATTGGATTTATATTATTGACTGGATTTAAATTAGATTTTATTAATGTAATTATTTTAGGTTTCAAAGAAAAACTAATAGAGTCATCAGGCTTACATTGAAAACTACATATGTTTACTTTTTTTTTATTTACTAGTATATGCCCATGATTAACTAATTGTCGTGCAGCTGGTATTGTTGGAGCTAACCCTAAACGAAAAATAATATTATCTAGACGCATTTCTAAAAGTTGTATTAGTAGGAAACCAGTTAAACCCTTTCTTCTTCTAGCTTCTCTAACATACTTTAATAACTGAGATTCAGTCACCCCATAATTATAACGTAATTTTTGCTTCTCGTTCAATCGAATTTTATAGGCTGAATTTTTTGATTTTGTTCTATTTTCTCCACTTAGATCTTCTTTTAATAATATCTTTCTAGTTAATCCAGGTAAATCACCAAACCTTTTAATAACTTTCAAACGTGGGCCTCGATAACGTACCATTTTTTATTAAATAGTGATCTTTCTATTTAAATTGACTTACTAATAACCTTAAAAAAATTGGATAAATGCTAGAAGTAAAATCAAAATATAAGTGGATGGTTACTTTCTCTAATAGTACAATTAAAACAGGTAAAAATATGGGGCTTGTAGCTCAGAGGACTAGAGCGCGTGGCTACGAACCATGGTGTCGGGGGTTCGAATCCCTCCTAGCTCATGTTGATTTTGAGTTGATGAAATAAATTATGTTAATCTTTTTGGGGTATAGCCAAGTGGTAAGGCAGTGGACTTTGACTCCGCCATTCGTAGGTTCGAATCCTCCTACCCCAAGTTTTTTCTTTCATCTTTAGATAGAAAACTATAAATAAATAAACTTCTTTAAGTTTTTATCAGCTGTTAAATTTCGAGAGAATAGAATGTGGCGTCTTTTCGATCCATTAAGATCTAAAAAAGAACGTCTTTGTAACTCCATACCTATTTTTTTTCTTTTTGAAGTCATCACCTTTTTCTGCACTTGGTATATTAAATTGTTTCTTCGTCTTTCAGTTGTAAATTGCTGAGTTAATTGCAAATTTAATTCTCTTGTAGAAAAAATATTGAGATAAAGAATAAACGATGTAATAGGCTGCGAATAAAATTCTATTTTTCGAGTAAGTTTAGTCTTATTTTGGTAACATTCTAAATGATCTAGTAAAAATCCATAGAGAGGTGTGTCTACAATTTGTATTGATGAAAGGATTAATAAGAGATCTTTGCTAGGGTAATTTTTTTTTTTTAAAGTCATTTTCATATTAGAATAGGTCCTTATTTAAATTTTTGAGTATTAATTTATCGTTCACTTAACTTTTGGTTTTTATTGTTTCTAATATCGAATTCCCATCTTTTTTAATATAAAAGATGGGAAGTCTTTATTCGTTAGGATTAAAATAAAAAACTAAAATAACAACATATCTTATAAGAAATGATATAACATTTCTGATAAAAGGTATTGTTGTCTTAAAATTTCGCCAATAGTTCAAATTTGAGATGAGAACTATCTCTTATAAGCTTTGCGATACCATCTATCTCATTAGCATTTAATAACCAATATCTTATTACTGCATTATAGTTATTTAAAATTTCAATTGAATCTTCTTTAGATACCCATGGTTTATAAGATAATTCTTCTTTGAGTAATTGCCAGCCATTTTCTCTAGGCCAAAAAAAGAATGTAGTTACAGGTAACGTACAGTTATTTCGAAGCTTTTTATCCACAGCTAAACCTAGATAAGTTTTGCTCCAAATAATTTTAAATACATAGACATCATCTATTAATAAAGGTAAATTATCCATTAATTTTTAATTTTCTCTAAATATTGTTTGTAGAAGTTTTCTACAACCTTTGTAGGCCTAGCACCATTTTTTAATCTAATTTTTACTCGTTCCCAATTCATACGCAAAGTTTTATCCATGGGATTATAAAATCCTAAGTCCTCGATTACTTTCCCATCTCGTTTCGTTTTAACATTCATAACTACAATTCGATAAAAAGGTTTTTTTCTACGACCGTGTCTCTTAAGTCTCAATTTTAACATATATTTTTTATTTTAGGTATTTAATAAAATTTAATAGCTTCTAATGTTCTTATCATATACTCAAGACAAAGAAAAGCCAACATTCCTGACATATCCATTCCTAAGAGAGAAGGTACTAGATTTTTAAATTCTTCTAGATAAAAGTCTGTAGCTTCTAATAACATATATGCTGGAAAAATATAAGGATTTATATTCGGAAACCATTGTACCGAAAATCGTAATGTTAATGTCCAATAAAATTGTTGCAAAGCCATTATCATAAAATCAATGATTAAATTATAGTAATCCGGAGTACTATACTTACTAAAATCTAAGCTTTCACTATCAACAAGGTGACTATAATCTATAGAATCAGGCTCAACAACTTCGAAAAAGGATAAGGTTACATTTGTAAACCCTATTAAATCAACCATATAAATATAAATTGGTCTTAAATTTTAATACATCTGTCGTTTTGCAAACTCTATTAAGTTAACCATATAAATATAAATCGGTTTTAAATTTTTACTATTTTTTACTATTTAATGCATCTGTCGTATAATGAAAACTCTATTAAGTCAACCATATAAATATAAATCGGTTTTAAATTTTTACTATTTTTTACTATTTAATGCATCTGTCGTATAATGAAAACCCTACGCCCTCAAAATTATTTAATGGCAATCTTTAATTTAAAAAAAGAATTAAAACTCTAAATCATGAAAAAAAACTTTGAGAAATATGCTGATGGTACATATCTACCACAATGGGGATTCCATGTGATAAGCGAGATCTTAAATGGTCGAATCGCAATGGGCGCTCTTCTTTTAATAGTTGCAATAGAAATTTTTAATAAAAACACTGTAATCCAATTGTTAATGAATGCATTGATTCTTTGCAAATAATATTCGTCTGACTAATATTTTACTCCCAACCTGAAAAATTAGTCTGTTAAACTCTATAAATTTGTTTGGTTCTATCCAAAATTGCCGGCCACTTGCTTCTATAATCGCATATTCCATTTAGAAACAAGTAAAGACTGGAGAATTGCTAAAAATAAATTTTCAAGTTTCTTTTTCTTAGTAGAAGATAATACTTAACCAATCGTCTTGGCATAAGTTATCTTCCCAAAAGACTACTCCTTAAGTATTGTTACTGTCATAGTATTTCACGATTGAGTTCGAGATGGATCAATGTGGTTCTACTATGCTTTAAACACCAAAACTATACTTTTTGAAGCTAGAAAAAAGTCCAAGGCCTCGATCTATTAGTACATCTCGGCTTAATATATTACTATACTTCTACCTGATGCCTATTCGCAAACCATTCTCTAAAGAGTAGGTATTGTATTTAACGGCTCGTCTTGCCGTGATCTTACTTGTTTTTACAAAGAGAGTACTCATCTTGAGGTGGGCTTCCCACTTAGATGCTTTCAGCGGTTATCCTTTCCATACGTAGCTACCCAGCGTTTACCATTGGTATGATAACTGGTACACCAGCGGTATGTTCTCCTCGGTCCTCTCGTACTAGAGAAGAATCCTCTCAATACTCTAACGCCTACACCGGATATGGACCGAACTGTCTCACGACGTTCTGAACCCAGCTCACGTACCGCTTTCATGGGCGAACAGCCCAACCCTTGGGACGTACTACCGCCCCAGGATGCGATGAGCCGACATCGAGGTGCCAAACCTCCCCGTCGATGTGAACTCTTGGGGGAGATCAGCCTGTTATCCCTAGAGTAACTTTTATCCGTTGAGTGACGACTTTTCCACTCAATATCGCCAGATCACTAAGACCGACTTTCGTCTCTGTTCGACCTGTAAGTCTCACAGTCAAGCTTCCTTTTGCCTTTGCACTCTACGATCGATTTCTGACCGATCTGAGGAAACCTTTGTACGCCTCCGTTACCTTTTAGGAGGCGACCGCCCCAGTCAAACTGCCCGCCTGAAACTGTCCCCTGATCGGCTAACGATACAAGGTTAGAATTCTAGTTCTATCAGAGTGGTATCTCACTGATGGCTCCATTGATTCCAAAAAACCAATATCAAAACCTCCCACCTATACTGCGCAGATAGAACCCGAAGCCAATCTCAAGTTACAGTAAAGCTTCATAGGGTCTTTCTGTCCAGGTGCAGGTAGTCCGCATCTTCACAGACAGGTCTATTTCACCGAGTCTCTCTCTGAGACAGTGTCCAAATCGTTACGCCTTTCGTGCGGGTCGGAACTTACCCGACAAGGAATTTCGCTACCTTAGGACCGTTATAGTTACGGCCGCCGTTCACCGGGGCTTCAGTCGTCAGCTTCGTCAAGGACTAACCCACTTCTTTAACCTTCCGGCACTGGGCAGGCGTCAGCCCCCATACGTTGTCTTACAACTTAGCGGAGACCTGTGTTTTTGGTAAACAGTCGCTTGGACCTTGTTATTGCAACCTAGAAGGTACCCTTTCTCCCGAAGTTACAGGGTTATTTTGCCGAGTTCCTTAGAGAGAGTTATCTCGCGCCCTTTAGTATACTCTACCAACCCACCTGTGTCGGTTTAGAGTACAGGTATTCTTTATCTAAGACAGTGCAAGCTTTTCTTGGAAGTATAACATCAACTATTTCACATAACGCGCACGTTATTCCTTATTCATGACTCAGCTCAAAGTATTTTCTCTACTTCTCAACACCTCGTACACTTAAACCAATAACCAATACTTGGCTAGTCTAGCTGCCTTCGTCCCTCGTTGTCAATAAAGAATAGTATAGGAATATCAACCTATTGTCCATCGACTACGCTTTTCAGCCTCGCCTTAGGTCCTGACTTACCCCCCGCGGACGAGCCTTCCGGAGGAAACCTTAGGTTTTCAGGGCATCGGATTCTCACCCATGTTTTCGCTACTCAAGCCGACATTCTCACTTCTGCTTCGTCCACAACCGCTATCGCTATTGCTTCAATCTAGAACAGAACGCTCCCCTACCGATTTTCTTTATCTATTTAAATCTCACAGCTTCGGCAAATTACTTAGTCCCGTTCATTTTCGGCGCAGGATTACTCGACCAGTGAGCTATTACGCACTCTTTAAAGGATTGCTGCTTCTAAGCAAACCTCCTGGTTGTCTAAGTCTTCCCACCTCCTTTACCACTTAGTAATTATTTAGGGGCCTTAGCTGGTGATCTGGGCTGTTTCCCTCTTGACAATGGAGCTTATCCCCCATAGTCTTACTGGTTAGCTGTACACTTAGTATTCAGAGTTTGCATCGATTTGGTACCGAATTACCAGCCCGCACCGAAACAGTGCTTTACCCCTAAGCTATAACACTAACCGCTGCGCCTAAACACATTTCGGGGAGAACCAGCTAGCTCCGAATTCGATTGGCATTTCACCCCTAACCACAGCTCATCTGCTGATTTTTCAACATCAGTCAGTTCGGACCTCCACTTAGTTTTACCCAAGCTTCATCCTGGCCATGGTTAGATCATCCGGGTTCGGGTCCGTAATTGGTGACGATTGACGCCCTATTAAGACTCGTTTTCACTATGGCTCCAGTATTTCTTACCTTAACCAAGCCACCAACTACAAGTCGCCGGCTCATTCTTCAACAGGCACGCAGGCAAACGTTAAAAGTCGTCCTTCTGCTGCTTGTAAGCTTACGGTTTCATGTTCTTTTCACTCCCCTCCCGGGGTTCTTTTCACCTTTCCCTCACGGTACTATTTCACTATCGGTTATTCAGTAGTATTTAGCCTTACGAGGTGGTCCTCGTAGATTCACACGGGATTTCACGTGCCCCATGCTACTTGGGATACAATCTCAAGTATTTTTAGAGAGTTTTCGACTACAAGACTTTCACTTTCTAGGATTTAGTATTCCAACTAATTCGTCTAACTCAATGGTATCACCAACTTATTTCGTCATTCCCACGACCCCTTTTAATTAAGATCTAATATAAAAGGTTTAGGCTTTTCCCGTTCCGCTCGCCGCTACTAAGGGAATCGTTTTTACTTTCTTTTCCTCCGACTACTAAGATGTTTCAATTCGTCGGGTTCACTCTTTCTCACCTATAGTTTTAGTGAGTAGTTTTAAAGAGTTTCCTCATTCGGACACCTCCGGATCTCTGCTTGTTTCCAGCTCCCCGAAGCGTTTCGTCGGTAACCACGTCCTTCCTCGCCTCTGAATACCAAGGTATCCCCCGTAAGCCCTTATTCCCTTGGACTCAAAAAAGTCTTATTTCTAGCTTCAAAAGTAACTCCATCGTGTGGAAATTTATGGAGATAAGCAGACTCGAACTGCTGACATTTGCCTTGCAAAGGCAACGCTCTACCAACTGAGCTATACCCCCAAATGGGCCATCCTGGACTTGAACCAGGGCCCTCACCCTTATCAGGGGTGCGCTCTAACCATCTGAGCTAATAGCCCGTCTTAAAGAAGAATTAAATTTCTTCGATTCTCTGCTCTAGGACTAGTTCTAAACTAATAGTGCTAGAGTAAAACAAAAATTAAGAAAAACATTTCATCAACCAATAGTAATCCAATTAAGGAGGTAATCCAGCCGCACGTTCCCGTACGGCTACCTTGTTACGACTTCACCCTAGTCACCAGCCTTACCTTAGGCGCCTTCCTCTAATAGTTAGAATAACGACTTCGGGTATAACCAACTTCCATGGTGTGACGGGCGGTGTGTACAAGACCCGGGAACGGATTCACCGCTGTATAGCTGACCAGCGATTACTAGCGATTCCATCTTCATGAAGACGAGTTGCAGTCTTCAATCCGAACTTAGAGCAAGTTTAAAGGTTAGCTCATTTTCACAAATTTGCAACTCTTTGTCTTGCCCAATGTAGCACGTGTGTAGCCCAGGGTATAAGGGGCATGATGACTTGACGTCATCCTCACCTTCCTCCGGTTTATAACCGGCAGTCTTTCAAGATACCTATTATGAAGCAACTAGAAATAAGGGTTGCGCTCGTTGCGGGACTTAACCCAACATCTCACGACACGAGCTGACGACAGCCATGCACCACCTGTTTATGTGTCCCCGAGGGTACTCTACCTTTTCAAGAAGATCCACATATTGTCAAACCCTGGTAAGGTTCTTCGCGTTGCATCGAATTAAACCACATGCTCCACCGCTTGTGCGGGTCCCCGTCAATTCCTTTGAGTTTCACTCTTGCGAGCATAGTTCCCAGGCGGGATACTTAACGCGTTAGCTACGATACTGCATGGGTCGAAACACGCAACATCTAGTATCCATCGTTTACGGCTAGGACTACTGGGGTATCTAATCCCATTTGCTCCCCTAGCTTTCGTCTCTCAGTGTCAGAAATAGCCCAGCAAAGTGCCTTCGCCACTGGTGGTCCTCCCAATATCTACGCATTTCACCGCTTCACTGGAAATTCCCTTTACCCCTACTATTCTCAAGTCTAATAGTTTCTATTACACCTTTGAAGTTAAGCTTCAAGCTTTAATAATAGACTTACTAGACAACCTACAGACGCTTTACGCCCAGTGATTCCGGATAACACTTGCATCCCCCGTATTACCGCGGCTGCTGGCACGGAGTTAGCCGATGCTTATTCGTCAAGTAACGTCAGGACTTCTTCTTTGACAAAAGAGGTTTACAACCCAGTGGGCTTTCTTCCCTCACGCGATATTGCTCTGTCAGGCTTTCGCCCATTGCAGAAAATTCCCCACTGCTGCCTCCCGTAGGAGTCTGGACCGTGTCTCAGTTCCAGTGTGACTGGTCGTCCTCTCAAACCAGCTACTGATCGTCGCCTTGGTAGGCCTTTACCCACACCAACTAGCTAATCAGACGCAAGCTTTTCTTTAGGCGAAGCGAATTAATTGCTTCTTTGATTCTAGCAATTATCTAGAATCGTATGCGGCATTAGCAATCGTTTCCAACTGTTATTCCCCACCTAAAGGTAAATTCTCACGTGTTACTCACCCGTCCGCCACTAAAAATCTAGAATATAAATTTTTCGTACGACTTGCATGTGTAAAGCATACCGCCAGCGTTCATCCTGAGCCAGGATCAAACTCTCAATAGTTTCCTGAATATTTAACTAAAAGTACGTATTTTCAGTACATATCTTTTGCTATTTCTTAAATATAAAAAACAATTTTCACCACATTATCTATTATAGTATTTATACAGTATAGCTGTCAAGAAAAGTACTAATCATATACGATAAGTTTTCAGATGATTTTTATAAAGGACCTGTTAATCTCTAAAAGTGAAATCAAAAATACTACTTTTTTTAATATCTTCATCAACAATTGTAACTAAATCAGATTTAGTTAATATGCGACCACCACTATCAAAATTACGATTTGCTTGTCGCATCCTCGCTCGATCTAATGCATTTCTAATGCTTCTCGCATTCGCAAATAAAGGTTGACTACGACGTTTTGTAATATAGTCTAAAAATACCAGCTCTGCTGTTGGAGAAAATTGGTATTGCTGTTCTTCTAACATCATTCTACTAATAACTAGTAACTCTTCGGGAGAATAGTCTGGAAAATCTACATGATTTGCGATTCGAGAAGATAAACCGGGGTTCGAAGCATAGAATTGTTCCATACGCTCCTTATACCCAGCAAAGATAATTACTAGAGAATCACGTTGATTTTCCATAACCTGTAAAAGAATTTCTATTGCTTCAGCACCATAATCTCTTTCATTGTCTGGCTTATATAAGTAATAAGCTTCGTCAATAAATAAAAGTCCTCCCATTGCTCTTTTTAAAACTTCTTTTGTTTTTGGCGCAGTATGTCCAATATACTGTCCAACTAGATCATCTCTTGTAACTGTTAATAAATGTCCTTTTTTCGAATGACCTAGTTTAAATAGGATATCTGCCATACGATTAGCAACAGTAGTTTTTCCTGTTCCAGGACTACCTGTAAAAGACATATGTAAACCTGGATTACCTGTTATAAAACCTAAATTTTCTCTTAACTTGTCGACTACTAATAAAGCTGAAATTTCTTGAATTCTTGTTTTAACAGGAACAAGTCCAATTAATTCTTCATTCAAAATATCGATTATTTTTTTTATCTTTGTATCTAAATAAACTTGTTTTAAGTTTAAAGTTTTTTCTGAAGATAAACTTTGTAAGCTTTTGACCGAGAGATTCATATATAATTTACATTTAAAAGAATGCTAGTTATTTTTTACATAAAAATTAATATCCTTAAAAAATAAAATTATAGTTCTAAATTTGATTATAGAATATCATAATATCATAGAATAGAATTTATAGTTTTTTAAGAAATTCCTCCCATATTTTAGATTTAAAAGTATTAAATATAGAGGAATTTCAGTATTACTATTTATTGTTCGAATTCTTTTGTAGTATAATAGCGCTACTAGCAAAGATACTTTTTGTTATAGTTGAATCAAAAATTAATTAAATTAATTAATAATTATAACCCTCAATAGACGTTCGGATATTTAGCTAATCCAGGATTAACCCAAGCCTATGAATTGGCAAGTCGTTGGTCAATTATTTACTGCAGCATTAATTGTTGTTTCTGGACCTTTTGTTATTTTCCTATCAAAAAAAACTGATCTATAATTTTTTCTTTTCTATATTCTTATAAATCACTCTTAAACTAAGATCTTGGATCTTTGATACACCTCTTTCATCAGGTTGCATAAATAATTTACAATGGCACTCTTTTCTTTCACGCATAGAAACACATGGACAAATCCAATAATTAAGCTCAATTTCAGCTTTTTCACTATGATAATTTCTACAAGGGCACAATGGTAAGCCATATTTATTTTTATATTTAGCTAACCCTGCTATCACTATAGAAGTTAATGAGGGATCTAAACAGAAAAATGTATTCGTCTGTTTTGCATAGGTTTCTGCAAAAATTTGCATCGCAAAAATCTGCTTATTTTGTTCAGCTTGTACCATATAATTAACAAAAGATTCATCTAGTTGGCTTTTTAATGTAATAATACCTTTACCCAAGATATTTATTTTTATTTTTTCAAAACTCATGTATGAAAATGTAATTTAGGGTTCCATTTGTTTGTCAATATAGTTTACTACAAAATTTTTTAATTTTTGAGAATATTTAATGCTAATTAATTACTTACCTTCAATTTTAGTTCCTTTAGTTGGTTTAGTTTTTCCTGGAGTTGCAATGGGATTATTATTTGTCTATATTGAGAAAGATACAATTGAATAGTTGTGAAAATATCTGAGTTGATCTAAGCTTTAATATCTTTATATCTATTCAATTATACCTTTCTTAATATGAATAATTATTACAACGAAGAACCTAAACCAGAATAAGAACCAAAAATAAAAGTGCCAACAACGGCGATGACTCCTAAACCACCAACTAATGCAACTAACCAAAGTGGTATTCTTCCTGTTCCTGCCATAAATTTTAACTCCTATATATATATATAATTTTTCGTTAATTTTCCTTTATCACACTTTAAAAATCTATAAAAACTACCTATTTAAATAATAAATTAAGTTAGTTAAAAAAATAACTAGAAAAAAGTACAGCCAAAATAAAGAACAATAATAATCCCCAATATAAAGATGTACGGCTTATTTCAACTTCTTGCTTATTAGGATTTGGACCTGTCATTAAATAAACTCCTATCGTTGAATAAATTGCATTGATGTAATTGCACCTAAAAAAAAGATCGTTGGCACAGCTAAACCATGAATAGCAAGCCAGCGAAAAGTAAAAATAGGATAGGCTACAGGTTGGTTAGTATTTTTAGTCATATTCTTCTCCTAAATATTTAACAATATATATCCTAGTTATAAGCCTCTTGTTAAGTCTTCTAGCTCTTGTTTAGCACTAAACCTATCGTTAACCAGTGGTACTTGTTGTCGATCTTGGGTAAAGTATTCATTTGGTCGGGGAGTTCCAAAAACATCATAAGCTAAGCCAGTACTTATAAATAACCAACCTGATATAAATAGAGAAGGAATTGTAATACTATGAATAATCCAATATCTTACACTTGTTATTATATCAGAAAAAGGACGTTCTCCTGTTGAACCACCAGACATGTTAACACTTTCTCATAAAAAAAAATCTATTGTACCTTCTTTCTTTTTAAGTACTATAAAACTGTTCCCTATTCCCTATTCTCTATTCCATAACAGGGAATAGAGAATAAGGAACAGTTTTATTTTATAATGAATAGTCTGCAATGAAAAGCGAGCAGCGAGAATCGAACTCGCATTAATAGCTTGGAAGGCTATAGTTTTACCACTAAACTATGCTCGCATATGCAGTGTATCATAATATAATAATATTTTATTAAGAATTGATATTAGAAATAATAGATATAGGCATATTAATTTTATTTTATATATTTATTCTACGATAAAGTAATAATCTAGGTAATAATCTAGAAGTTTATTAAAATTAAAGTCCTTCTAGATTAATATTTAAGAATCTTGCTAATTCAGAAGCTTCATTCTCTAAAACATCTAAAGAGCGTGGTTGTTCCACAGGTGTTAATGGTATTTCCCGCTGATCTTTAGTACATAAATATATGATACGTTTAGGATTAATCCCATCCTGGATATTTAATTTTATGCTTTTAATATTTTTAAATGGGTAAACTAATAATATTTTCCGATTTTTTCCAGGAAATCCAAGTCTTACTATCCTAATTAATTGCTTTTGTCTATCAAATTCGTTATACCCACTTCCTACATCCCAAAAAATAGTTAAGCTAATGTAAACACTTAAGCTAATTGCAACAACACCATAAAATGTCATAACAAGTCCTTGAGGTAAAAAAGTTAATTCATTTGAATGAATAAAAAAAAGTAAATTATTTTTTAAATAACTTGAAATACCTGTTAGTAAAAATCCTGAACCACCAACAAATAAAACAAAAGTCCAAAAATAATTGCTGAAACGTCTAGAACCAGTTATTATATCACGTTTTAAGAAGGTATCAGAGGGTTTACTGCTCATAATTAATTATTCTTTTAAATTATAGAATTTATAGAGGGTTCGGTTCTAATATTGTTTTAAATTAATTTAATCCCTTTTAGTGTTAAAAATAAGCCTGAAGTAAGTACAAAAGCTAAACCTAGTAATAATAAGTAATCAATTAAAACACTCATTTTTTTCGTTGGCTAAAAATTACAAAAAATGATATAATAAATTATTATATATCTAAAGCAAAAAATACACTAGTTTAATTAGTAAAACTTATATATAAATTATTTAAAAAATTGCCTAGAATAAAATTATTAATTATTTCCTAAAAAAATTAATACATAGACTTTTATATATTCTTAAAAAATTAAAATAATTATGACAAGTTTTATTAAACCTTATAACGATGATCCTTCAGTTGGACATTTATCAACACCTATAACCTCTTCAGCAGCAACAAAAGCTTACCTCAGAAGTTTGCCAGCGTATAGAAACGGATTATCACCCTTATTAAGAGGGTTAGAGATTGGTATGGCACACGGTTATTTATTATTAGGACCTTTCGAAGAATTAGGGCCATTAAGAGAATCTGAAATTTCACTTCTAATAGGGTTTTTATCTTCGATAGGTTTAGTAACTTTATTAACAGTTTGTTTAGCTATGTATGGGAAAGTAACTTTCCAGTCATTAGATGAAGTGAATAAAAACGACTTATTAAATGGTAAGAATTGGAACCAATTTACCTCTGGATTTTTTATTGGTTCATTTGGAGGGATTAGCTTTGCTTATTTAATACTCCTTAATTTAGATTACTAATGAATTTTTTGAACATCTATATAAAGTATAGATGTTCAAAAAATTCATTAGTAATCTAAATTAAGGAAATTATTATAATTAGTGTTAATTCTTAATAAATTGAAACAATGCTTATAAAATTTGCTAAATAATAGTGGTTGTTTCTTTTTTTTATTAGTAATTATTGAGAATTCTATATTAATTTTTTTGTTATTTATAAGTAATGAAGAAAGACGTGAAGAAAAACGTTTTAAATATAATTCATCATAAATTATAAGAATTGATATAAATGAAACCCCTAAACCGGCCAACACTAATCTTTTAATTGCTTCGATGGAATCTAGTTCAAATTGAATTTTTAAGTGCTTACGATTAATTGCAAATTTTTTTAAATAATTATCAATAATTTTTCTATCTAAGAAGAAATGTTTTAGACTAACAAAATTCAAGGTATATAAATCTTCTAAACTCATATGGTTTCTAGTTTGTAACGTATATTTCCTTGGGAAAATAAAAACTATTTCTTCTTTGAAATAGTTTTTAATATATAAGGGATAAGTTAAACAAGTTGGTATTTTTTCTACTTCAAGAATCCCTAAATCAAGGTTGCCATTTGCTAGGTTCCAGGCTATAGAATTATTAGAATTGATTTGGAGTATCAAATAAGAAGATGAATAGTATCTATAAAATAAAGTGGTAATTTTTTTTGTTATACCTGTTCCAACTAGTCCAGTCGAACCAATTCTTAAAATATTCTTCCCGCATTGCTTTAAATAATAAATTGATTCATTAACTCTGTTATACAAACTTAAAATTATTTCGGCGTAATTCAATATTAATTCGCCAGTGGGAGTAAAATAGAGATATTGATAATTGAGATCTAAAAAATTTTCTTCTATAATTTGTTCTATTTTTTGGATTTGGAGGTTTAGGGTAGAGTAAGAAAGATATAAATTCATTGATAATTGCTCAAAATTATTTGTATTATTCATTGCGTTAATAATTCTTAACTGTTCAAAAGTAAAAAATAGATATTTCATTGTTTGATAATGAGGTATCTAATAAAATCAAAAGTCTACTATAAATAATTAATTTTAAGTACCCCAAAATTTTGATAAAGTAATTAACTTAGTCTTGTAGTAATAAAGATTATTACTATCGATATCTTTTGTTTTAAACCATAAGTATAACTCAAGAATAATTTTTAATACCTGAACTAGAATAAGGTTATATAACTTCTATTAGGTAATAATTGGTGGGCTATTAAAAGCTTATTATCGCTGTGTGGATCCGAATTGGGTCTTTACATTCCGTATTATTTGCAACGCTATGGATATCCGTCTTCTTTTTGTTTTTTTCCCAGTTCTAGCAGCGGGATCCTGGGCGGTTTATAATATTGGGCGGGTTGCTCTACAACAATATAAAAAAGTAATTTCAAGGTAAATTCTAATATATAACCCTTTAAAGAGAAGTTAATAAGCATATTAAAGATTTGAAGAAATTCATTAAACCAATATCTGTAATATAGATATATTATAAGAAATTCTAATTAATAATTTTAACTCGTATGTGTATATGCTTAAATTGTGAACGTATTAATACTTGTAAAATTTATAGTGCTATAGAGGAAAAACATGAATATAAAAAAACACTAACGAAATTTTTTTTTTTTGCTCAATCCCCGATTCTATTTTGTATAAATTGTTTTTATAAAAACAATATATATAAAGCTTATAAAATAGAATGGGATATTCATGAATGTCTATCCTACGAAGAGAAACCAGGTAATTGGCTCTTAAGTTTACCCAAAACTTTAGAATCATCATCCTATCTCATCTTTGATTTATTCTTTAATTCTATATAGATAAGTAAACCTTAAACTGTTTCATCGACGTTATATAATTCTTTAATAATAATAAATTACTAGTATAAATACTGATAGATTATTTTTAATTAATTTTTTAAAAGATAGATTTAAAAAATTTAATTTAAGTACCAAACTTTAATCAATTAATCTTTATTAAATACATCTTTAATTTCTTGTAAGTAGTTTTTAGAACTGTTAATTTTAAAATTAGAATCTTCTTTTAAAGAACCGGTATTAACTAATGATTCACGTATTAAGGCAATTTCTCCAGTTCTCACCAGTTGTAAAATCTTAAATTTTTCTAGTATCTTTCTAAGGGCAGTAATTTTACCAGAATCAGCGGTAACTTCTAAAATTAGAGTAGAATCGGTTATATCAATAATTTTAAATCTAAAAACTTGAGCAAGAGTTGAAATTTCAGCTCTTTCTACTAAATTTACATGGAGTTTTATTAAAAAAAGTTCTCTTTGGACAAGAGGAAGGTAAGTTATATCCTGGACCTGTATAATATTAATTAATTTTCTTAACTGTTTTGCTAATTGGTCTGCTGCGTCACCACCATCACTTTGGTTTAAAACTACGATAATTATTCGCTCGTAGCATTTTCTTTCACATGCTGCCATTGTAATACTTTCAATTCTAAATCGTCGTCTAGTTAAGAGACTTATAATACGAACTAATCCTCCTGAATCTTTTTCAACTAAAATTGAAATTGTTCTCTTCATAGATATTTAAAAGATTTCTTTAACTAATAAAATTATTGTCAGAATTTAAACGAAAAGGGAAAATTCTCCTTTTTTATTATACAAATATACAAATTATTTTACTTTGTTGATTCTTTTGTCGATTCTACTATAAATGAAAAAGCTGGAGGATCTAAAATAGCTAATTGGGATAACATTTTACGGTTTAAAAGGACGTTAGCTTTTTTTAGGTTGTGTATAAATCTATTATATTTTAAATTGTACTTCTTAGAAGCTGCATTAATTCTTGTAATCCATAATTGACGAAATATTCTTTTCTTTTCTTTTCTTCCAATATACCCATATAGTAAGCTTTTCATTACCTGCTGATTTGCTATACGAAATAAGCTCGAATGAGTACCACAAAATCCTTTTGCTATACTTAAGATTTTATTTCTTCGATTCCTAGCAACATTTCCTCGCTTAACTCGAACCATTAATACAACGTACTATAATAATCTAACAAACTAACATTTTTCTTATTGCTTTTGTATCAGCTTTATTCACTATAATTCTATTTGCTAAATTCCTCTTTTGTTTAGAGGATTTTTTTTCTAAAAGATGGCCTTTGAAAGCTTTTTTTCTAAGGAATCTTTTTCTTGATATAAGTTTATAACGCTTTTTTGCAGATTTTCGTACTTTGAGTTTTGGCATAAAATTTATATGGTAATTAAAATAAAACAAAGTAATTAGGGGTTTTTAGATATCAACTCTTTTAATTAAACCTTAAGAGTTTTACCACCAGGTTCCCAATCAGAAGGGCAAACCTCATCAGGATTTTCCGTTACATACTGAATTGCTTGTAGAATCCTTAAAGTTTCATCTACACTACGACCAAAAGATAAATTATTAGTAGTTGAATATTGAATTATCCCTTGTTTATCTATAATAAATAATCCTCTCAAAGCAACACCAGAGTTATTTAAAGTATTATAAGCAGTACTTATTTCTTTTTTTAAATCCGAAACTAGAGGGTAAGTTAAAGTACCTAACCCCCCTTCATCACGTTCAAGTTGTAACCAGGCTAAATGTGAATATTTACTATCTACAGAAACGCCTAATATTTCTGTATCACGAGACCTAAATTCTGCGAATCGATCACTAAAAGACATTATTTCAGTAGGGCAGACGAAAGTAAAATTTAATGGATAAAAAAATAAAACAACATATTTCTTTTGATAATAATCTGATAGTCGAATTTTAGTAAATTCTCCATCATAAACTGCTGTCGCTTCAAAATCCGGAGCTACTTTACCTACTTGGACTGGATTAACCATATTAGCTTATATATAATTAAATATTATAAAAAAATTCAGAAATATACTTTCTACTTATACTAAATTAAATAAATAATAATATTATTAATATTATTATTTTTCTTATAAATACCCAGAATTAATTATTTAATAATATACCAGTCTTTTTCCGAATTTATAGGTTTTAAGAGATATAGCTTAACTAAATTCTCTACTATAATATAATAATTGCAGACACGTCGAGAAAAGAATGTATAACGCTGGAAACTTGTTGGTATATATGGTGTATAATCAAAGCCTTCCTTTTCTTGATTATCAATTTTTATTAATTCTGAATTTGCTATGGCACAATTATCTAGATATTTAAAAAAAGACAGATTATTTACGTCTAAAATAACAGGAAAAAGTCGACCTGCACTTTGGTTGGTTTTTTTAATTACATGGATATCGAATTTTCTAGCATCTAAACCAAGAGTCGCATAAAAACTACTTCGTTCTAAATCATTTAAATACATCGTTGCAAAGACAGTTAATAGAAAAAATCTACACCAAAGTCTAGCAATATTGGTATTTAATAACTTTGGTTGGGATCTTAAAATAGCAGCAAAAAAATCACCATGTCGATTTTCATCCTGACACCAACTTTCAAAAAATCTAAAAATTGGATAAATACGGTATTCGGGATTTTTTTCTAAGTGACGATAAATTGTTATATAACGCCAGTAACCGATTTTTTCTGATAAATAAGTAGCATAGAAAATAAATTTAGGTGAGAAAAACGTATATTTACGGCTTTTCGTTAGAAATCCTAAATCTAGTGTTAAATTAAAATCACTCATTGATTTATTTAAAAATCCTGCATGCCTTGCTTCATCCCGAGACATAAAAGCAAATCCTTCAGCTAATAAAGGGTTTTTTATTTTAAGATTTCGTGATAATTCCTTATATAATAAAAAACCGGAAAATTCAGCTGTACATGACCGTTCTAAGAATTCTGTAATGAGAGATTTTGTACGTTCATCAAAATGAGTCCATGATTGATTAAATTCTTGATCTCGAACAAAGTGATACTGGTTATAATCCATACGAAATTCTTCTATAATGGCTTCAAGCTCAGCTCTATTTGATTCTACATTCAGATTGGCCATTTCCTCAAAATCTGTTGTGTAAAAACGTGGTGTGAGTAAAGATTCAGCTGCAGGAGTTTTTGTTTTCACTTTATTTGGTTTCTCATTTTTATTCGTACCTGTCATAATTACTCCTTAGGTAAATATTTTTTTAATTGGCTCTCTTTTTTTTTTGATATCTAATATATAACATTTATATAGGAATAATAAATTCTAAATTCGAATTAACTTTCTAAAAATAAGTCAAATCATATAATACTATTTAGGCTTAGACTTTGACATTTTTAAATAACTTTTGGAACTTCTATTATTATATATTATATACTAGACTTTAAAAAAATACACATTGTTAAAATAGATTTTAGAATTTTTTGACCTTCAGTTGCAATAAAGTGTATAATAGGTATTATATTGATTATACATTTTCAAAATTTAAGGAATAATTATGGATATAATTAGCTTAGGTTGGGCAACTATTATGATGATATTTACATTTTCTTTGTCGTTAGTTGTTTGGGGACGTAATGGATTTTAAAAAAAAATATAATACACTATAGTATAGTATAACTTTAAGTATAAGGACAGAATAATTTATGAGTGGAGAAATTTTATCAATTAGTATTTTATGCTTTAGCATGGTAATTTTAGGGTTATCTCTTGGATTTCTATTATTAAAAATTCAAGAATAAGAAAAAATGAAAAAAAAATATATATATATAATTTAATACAGAAAAAGTATACAACTATGAATAATATCAATATCTTAAGTATCTTGTCGATAGGAATTAATATCCTATTAATTTTGGTAATATTAATTCGAAGTCCTAATGAACAAAGCTTACAAGAAAATCTAGATCCATTTAAGTTTTTTGAGAGTGCTCGTAAAGCAGAAAAATTTATTGATAAATTAATTGGAATTCTTACTATCCTTTTTTTTATTTTGGCTCTATTTTACAGTATTCGAAGTTATTTCTAAAAATTGCAGTAATGTACAATCGGTAATTACTCTTAACTAGATAATGATCAAATATAGACGTTTGGAGTCTATAAGGGGGCTGTATTGGTTTTGACATTTAGAATCTTACAGGTTGAGATGCAGAATTTTAAACTAAAATGTAATATAAATTAATTGCAAATAATATCATTACATATAATAGAAACCAAGTTTTTGCATAAATTCTTTGAGTTTTAAAATCAATTAACTTTATAAACTTTAATTGAAATAGGCCAAAAAGTTATAATACCCTAAAGTTCCATATGATTTTAGTTTTGGCTCTATTATCTGTATACATAATTAAGATACTACTATTCTATTTTGCGAAAAAAGTACACCATCATTTCTGTAATTAGCTTATTTATTGAGCTAATAACTAAGTCTGTGATATACTTAATTTGTTTAAGATTTAAAGTGGACGTGGGTTCGATTCCCACCAGCTCCTTAATCTTAGCTTGAAATTGAGTCGATTAAATAACTTAAAAATTATTGCATTTGTGGCCGAGTGGTTGAAGGCAACGGACTCATAATCCGTCTTCTTATTAGAACACCGCTGGTTCGATCCCAGCCAGATGCAAATTATTTCGTATTAAGTATTAAAATTCTGTTTTAGTCGACTTTTTTTACCAAGAACCTTACGTAGATAGTATAATTTAGATTTTCTTACTCGAGATGACTTAATTATTTCAATTGATTCAAATTTAGGAGAATGTACTAAAAATTTTCTTTCTACACCGATACCTTGAAATATTTTTCGAACTGATATTGTTAAATTAATGCCAATATTACTTTTTCCAATGATGATACCTTGATAGAATTGAACTCTTTCCTTATTCCCTTCTTTAATAACTACACCAATTTTTACGGTATCGCCTACGAGTATTTTAGGCAAATTTTTTTTGGTTTGTCTTTCTTCGATAAGGTTTATAGTTTTTTCATCAGATAAGGCCTGGGGCTGTTTTAACTTTATACTTCCCATTAAATTTTTCCTATTAATTTTTTTTTAGCTTATTAAAGAATAATTAAAATAAATATTTACATCTCTCAGTTTTTTAAAACTTTGGTAAAGTAAAAACTTATATATATCTATTATAATCGAAAAAAGTTTTTTTGGGTTTTTTCTTTTTTTAATTAGACCTTTAGGAAATATATTATCTTCTTGATATTTATTGTTTCTATTTCTTTACTAGTTTTTGGGTATTTAGTAAATTAAATTCGATAATATTTTTTCTTTAAATTCTAAAAAACTTTAAATCTTCAGGAAAGGTTAATGAATTTTATCGATAGATTTCGACTAAGTCCTTTTTTGTTTTAATTTTTTATTATTTAAAATGATTTTATAGATAATTAGTATTTTCAGAACCATTAATCAGATTTTTCTATTTTCTATTTTATCTACTTTTTTAATTTCCTATCATTCTAATTTTCCTTAAATTGATGAGCAAAATAATAGACTTAATTCTAAATTGAATTTCATTTCGTGTATCCAAGGTTTTTAGTACTCGAGAGTTTTTATACACTTCGTATAAAAACCAAAAAAGAGCCGTTTCAATTTTTTGATTTTTATATTTTGAAATGACGATATAATTTTCTAGGGAGGCTTGGATCTTTTATAAATAAAAGCTAAAAAATTTAGATTTATTTAGTGGGTAAATCTAAATCTGAAATATCATCTATAGCCCTTTTTTTATTCTAGTTTTTTAAATTAGCAATTAAATTGTTATTTGAAGACATCCTAAAATACAAAGTCTAACTTTTCCTTATAACCTTTAGTCTTTCCCAGTTTACATAATCCTGTTATCAGTTATATAATAAGGATGCATATTAGACGAATTTTATTAAATTCTACTATTACTATTATTTAATATATTTGAATCTTATAAAATATAAAATCTATTCTAAAATAATTGGGAATTCTAAATAGTCTAAGAAATTAATTAATTTTTATATAAATAAAAACAAAAAATGGCCCATAAAAAAGGTTCAGGAAGTACAAAAAATGGACGAGATTCTAAATCAAAACATCTTGGAGTAAAATGTGGTCAGGGTCATTTCGTTTCTGTAGGTAATATCTTAATAAGACAAAGAGGTTTAAGTTTAAAACCAGGGGATAATGTAGGTGTTGGAAGAGATTATACTTTATATTCTCTTATTAATGGTGCAGTAAATTTTCAACAGAAGAAGAAACAAACTTTTATTTCAGTAATTTAATAACCTAGCTTTTAAGATTAATATTTACCAACTTATTAAGTAAATAAGTGAAAATTTTTATTTCTTATTCTTAATTAATGTAATTCTTATTTCTAGAATTATATGTTCTTTATATATTTCAAGAAAGTAGATTTTATTAGCAAAAAAAAATATATATATAATAATTATGACATCATCTTTAATAAATTTTCTATCTAGCTTATTTGTTGGAGGGTTTATTGTAATTTTACCAATTTCATTCGCGTTATATTTTGTTAGTAAAAAAGATGCATTAATTCGAGTACCAGCAAAAAAAGACTAGAGGCAAGATACTAAATAAAAATTAATGGGAATTATTTAACAGACTAGGTTTCTTATATTAAAAAGAATCAAATCCCTTTAGGAAATAATATATTAAATAATTATTTAAGGTTTAATCATTTATGATCAATATAGTGTTTGGGGCTAACTTTCTTCTTGGCTTAATAATAATTATTGGTGCACTAATCTTTTATTTTTTACGAGTTGTACGACCTGAATTATCTCGTGATGAAGATATTTTTTTTACGACATTAGGCTTAATTTATGGTTCTATTCTAATTATTCATGGTTGGCGACTTGATCCAATTTTACTATTTAGTCAAATTCTTTTAGTTAGTATAACGTTAGCAACTGGATGGGAAAATATTCGTCTTCGAGGTTTAGTAGCTAAAAAAATTAAAGAACAATTAAAACTACCAAAAACTTATTTTGATAAAACAAAGTAAAGTTTTTGTTAATAGTTATTTTTTGTTTCAGTAATAAAATATTTTATAATAAAATTTTAGTATGTTAAAAAAATTTTTTGTAAGTTTAATGATTGTTTGCTTAGGTAATTTAGTGAATTCACCAGTTTTAGCTATTGAATTAGATGAGGCAACAAGAACAATACCAGTAACAAGTGACGGTCAAACCACTATCTTAACTCCAGAGCAAGTTAAAAGAGGGAAACGACTATTTAATTCCAGTTGTGGTCAATGTCACGTTGGTGGAGTAACAAAAACAAACCCAAATTTAGGTCTTGACTCTGAAGCTTTAAGTTTAGCAACTCCTGCACGTAATAATATTAATGGTCTAGTAGATTATATGAAAAATCCAACAACTTATGACGGATTAGAATCTATAGCAGAAATTCATCCTAGTATAAAAAGTGCTAATATTTTTACAAGAATGAGATCATTAGAGGAAACTGATTTAGTAGATATTGCTGGTCATATATTATTACAACCAAAAATTGTTTCAGAGAAATGGGGTGGTGGAAAAATTTATTATTAAAAGTCAAATGTGCTGGGTTAAGAGTTCTAGTCTTTCTTTATTGGGGTTAAAAAAGTATTAAGTTTTTATTCTATTCATTTTAATGTCACTCTTTACGAGAATTAGTAATGAACAATTTTCGTATTGGTTTTTTTATCACATGTTTAACATTAATAGGTTTTGTTACTCAAGTTGAAGCAGTAGATATTAACCATGGCGAAAATGTTTTTACTGCGAATTGTTCCGCTTGCCATTCTGGTGGGAATAATGTTATTATGCCTGAAAAAACTTTAAAAAAAGAGGCATTATCAGAAAATCAAATGAATAGCGTTAGTGCTATTACTTATCAAGTAACAAACGGTAAAAATGCTATGCCAGCTTTTGGGGGTCGTTTGGCTGACACTGATATCGAAGATGTTGCCAATTTTGTATTATCTCAATCTGAAAAAGGCTGGAATTAATTAACTGCAACCCACTATAAGTCAAGTTTTAAATCCATAAAAAATTCTAGAGTTTTTATAGATTTTTGATCTGGAATAATTGTTTTATTTTCAAAACCTCCCTTATTATTTGTATGAGTAAAAAAATATTATATCAAGAACATGCACGGCAGGTATTAGAAAAAGGAATGAAAATTTTAGTTGAAGCTGTTTCTGTTACATTAGGCCCTAGAGGTAGAAATGTTGTTTTAGATAAAAAATATGGTCCACCTCAAATAATTAATGATGGGGTAAGTATAGCAAAAGAAATCGAATTAAAGGATAATACTTTTAATACTGGAGTTTCTTTAATAAGACAAGCCGCTTCAAAAACAAATGATGTTGCAGGTGATGGAACAACCACAGCCACTGTTTTAGCTTATGCAATTGTTAAAAAAGGAATGAAAAATGTAGCTGCAGGGTCAAATCCAATCTCATTAAAGTTTGGACTTGAGAAAGCTACAAAATATTTAACTAATCAAATTTTAGACTATGCACGTCCTATTGAAAATAATATAGCAATAAGGCAAGTTGCGACAATTTCTTCTGGAAATGATAAAGAAATAGGTTTAATGATTGCTCGTGCTCTCGAAACAGTAGGGCGGGATGGAATTATTACTCTAGAAGATAATAATAATAATACCTTTATTGAATTAGCCATAACTGAAGGTATGAGAGTGGATAAAGGATTTATTTCTCCTTATTTTATTACAAACCAAGAAAAATCAACAGTTGAATATGAGAATCCTTTTATTTTAATTACAAATAAAAAGCTTACTTTAGTCCAACAAGATTTAATTCCTATTCTTGAAAAAGTAGCCTTGCTAAACCGACCTTTATTAATTATTGCCGAGGATATTGAAAAGGAAGCTTTATCTACTTTAGTTTTAAATAAGCTAAGGGGTATTGTTAATGTTGTAGGTATTAGAGCTCCAGGATTTGGAGATCTTCGTAAAGCTCTTTTAGAAGATATTGCAATTTTAACTAATGGTACATTAATTACTGAAGAACTAGGTCTACGACTGGATAGTATTGAACTGGATTTATTAGGGAAAGCTTTACGAGTAGTTATAAATAAAGATTCAACAACAATTGTTACTGAGGGTAATTCAAATAGTATTAAAACTCGTTGCAAACAACTGAAAAAACAAATTCTCATGACTGAATCTGCATATGAGATTGAAAAGCTAAAAGATAGAATTGCTAAACTTTCTGGTGGAATCGCAGTTATAAGAGTTGGTGCTGTAACAGAAATAGAATTAAAAGATAAAAAGCTGAGACTTGAAGATGCGATCAATGCGACTCGTGCTGCTGTAGAAGAAGGTGTTATTCCAGGAGGAGGATCTGCTTTAACACACTTATCTACACCACTTAAATTATGGGCTAAACAAAATTTAAAAGATGATCAATTGATCGGTGCTTATATCTTAGCAGATTCTATTAGGGAACCATTGAAAAGAATTTCAGAAAATACAGGTAAAAATGGTAGTGTTATTGCAGATTTAGTTGAAGATAATTTTTTCGAATTTGGCTATAATGCTGAGAGTAATGAATTTGGTAATATGTTTAAATATGGAATTGTAGACCCAGCCAAAGTAACACGTTCAGCATTACAAAATGCTGTCTCAATTTCTAGTATGATTTTAACCACTGAATGTATAGTTGTTAGTAATGAAACTTAAACTCTCGGGATTGACGGGACTCGAACCCGCAACTTTCACCGTGACAGGGTGATACTCTAACCAAATTGAGATACAACCCCTTTAAATATAGTTTCTAATTATTGGAGACTATATTAACCATACATAAGAAGACCCTTTTTGTCAATAAAAGTTATTCCATATAAAGAAAAATATAATCATGGTAATTATACTATATTCTAGAAAGAAAAAAATTGGTGATTTAGTAAGTGGAATAAATAATAGTCTCAAATAATCTAAGTTTCTTAAATAATATCTTCTAGAAAATCCTAAAAATTGGATTATTCGATATTTCGATATATTATAAGTGGAGAGGAATACTAAATTTTTAATAGGCGTTTCAAATCTAAAAATTAGGATATTATAGGTAGTCATAATATACTTTTAAATATTGTTATCGAAAAGATAGACTTAATATTCTCTAGTATATATATTGAGCTGTATATTCAAATTTATAGTATTTGGATAAAACTTATTATTGGATATCTGTAGTATAATAAATATTAGCATTCTCCACATTTTGAAGCTACTAGTTATTAGAGGTCTAAGTTTAAAGACTAAATCCTTTAGTTCGAATCCATTTAAAGGTGTGGGTCAATATCTGGTCAGTTTAAAGTGATAGGTTTATAACCCATGATACAATTTTCTATAATCTAATAGGGATTATAGTATAATTTGTTATTATGTGTGATTGACTTTGTAGCTCAGTGGTAAGAGTAGGGGATTCATAAGCCCTTGGTCGCCGGTTCAAATCCAGCCAAAGTCAATCAGGTGAAATGGCTGAGTGGTCTAAAGCGGTAGATTGCTAATCTACTGTACAATTTGCTTTGTACCAAGGGTTCGAACCCCTTTTTCACCTCCCATCGTCGGCATCTGACATGAGCGTATTGAGCGCTTCAGATGCGGGTGGGCCATCTACTTATAGTTATAGGTGGTTGTTAGGATTGGAGGAGATACGTAGTTTATGGATTTATGTAAGTTTATACAACGAGTATAAATAGTAAATACTAATTACTAATCTTTTAATCTTTTTAAGCTAATAATTTAATTTTTTCAATAATTCAATTTCAGTGCGCTACCCGTGGGTAGGCGCGATTTGACCGTGACGTCGTGGTGTGATTTAATGTAGAGTTTTTTAGACAGATAGAGATAGACAGGCTTATCTAGTTTTGGAGGTAAATTCATCCTTAGAGTTAGTTTATAGATTTATGTAAGTTTATACAACGAATATAGGTACTAACTACTAATCTTTTTAAGCTAATAATTTAATTTTTTCAATAATTCAATTTCAGTGCGCTACCCGTGGGTAGGCGCGATTTGACCGTGATGTCGTGGTGTGATTTAATGTAGAGTTTTTTAGACAGATAGAGATAGACAGGCTTATCTAGTTTTGGAGGTAAATTCATCCTTAGAGGTAAATTATGGTCAAATTGTCAGATTTTGGTCCATAGATACTTATTGTGTGGGTGTTGAGTTAAGCATTAGGGGGTAAATATGGTCCATAAATACTCTTAGAGTGGGCTATATGCGGGTGCCGCTTTGAACAATAAGGTCAAATTATGACCTATAGATACAGATGGGGTGGGTCTTGTGCGGCTTTTGAGTTAAGCATTAGGGGGTAAATATGGTCCATAAATACGCTTAGAGTGGGTCATATGTGGGTGCCGCGTTGAACAATAAGGTCAAATTATGACCTATAGATATAGATGGGGTGGGTCTTGTGCGGCTTTTGAGTTAAGCATTAGGGGGTAAATATGGTCCATAAATACGCTTAGAGTGGGYYATATGYGGGTGCCGCKTTGAACAATARGGTCAAATTATGACCTATAGATAYAGATGGGGTGGGTCTTGTGCGGCTTTTGAGTTAAGCATTAGGGGGTAAATATGGTCCATAAATACKCTTAGAGTGGGYCATATGTGGGTGCCGCGTTGAACAATARGGTCAAATTATGACCTATAGATATAGATGGGGTGGGTCTTGTGCGGCTTTTGAGTTAAGCATTAGGGGGTAAATATGGTCCATAAATACKCYTAGAGTGGGCCATATGYGGGTGCCGCGTTGAACAATAGGGTCAAATTATGACCTATAGATATAGATGGGGTGGGTCTTGTGCGGCTTTTGAGTTAAGCATTAGGGGGCAAATATGGTCCATAGATACTCCTAGAGTGGGCCATATGCGGGTGCCGCGTTGAACAATAGGGTCAAATTATGACCTATAGATACAGATGGAGTGGGTCTTGTGCGGGCGCTGTTTTGAGCAGTGCAGTTAGGGTTAAACTATGACCCACCGGTATGAATATATTATCTTTTAAATCTTAGTAAGATCCCCAATTAACATTGGTGTTTGCTATCATTGAGGTATTCCCAAAAGTCTCTTTACCCGAGTAACTTAAAAGTCTACCGATACTTATTCCCTTGAGTTATGTCTTATAATCGCTTAAGAATTTTTAGTAGGACTAGAATATCCAGAATGCAAGAGTGAAGAAGAAGAAAACAATTTATAAAATGATTAAACTTATATAAAAACAAATAACAAATATATGGTAAATAATTCAGTAGTAAGTCAAAAAATTTTTGGGGCGGATCTAGGAACTACAAATTCAGTCTCAGCTGTTATGGAAGGTGGTAGTGCTTCAGTCGTCAGTAATGTGGAAGGTGCGAGAACAACCCCCTCTATCGTAGCGTATACTCGAAATAATGAACTGTTAGTTGGTCAAATTGCTAAACGTCAGGCGGTAATTAACCCAACCAATACATTTTCTTCTATAAAACGTTTTATGGGTGCAAAATTTAGTGAACTTACCGAGACTTCAAAAGAGGTTTCATATCAGGTTGTTGGTGATGATAAAGATAATGTGAAGGTTGTGTGCTCGAACTTGGATAAGCATTTTAGTCCTGAAGAAATTTCGTCGCAGATTTTAAGAAAGCTAGCTAAAGATGTTAGTCTTTATATGGGCGAGGAGATTAAAAAGGTTGTCGTTACGGTTCCCGCATATTTCAATGATGCACAAAGGCAAGCAACTCGAGATGCTGGTCGAATTGCTGGCCTAGAAGTCAAAAGGATTATTAATGAACCTACTGCAGCATCTCTAGCTTATGGGTTAGAAAAAAAAGATAATGAGTTTGTTATTATTTTTGATTTAGGAGGTGGGACATTTGACGTTTCTCTTTTAGAGGTGGGCGATGGTATTTTTGAGGTATTATCTACATCTGGTGATACCAAGCTCGGTGGAGATGACTTCGATAAAAAAATTGTTGATTATATCCTTAAAAAATTCCAAGAAAAAGAAAACATTGATTTAACTTCTGATCCTCAAGCATTACAGAGATTAACTGAAGCTGCTGAGAAAGCGAAAATAGAATTATCTAATCTTTCTGAAACGATAATAAATCTTCCTTTTATTACTGCGGATCAAGAAGGTCCAAAACATATTGAAGAAGTTTTAACACGGGTTCAATTTGAAGGCTTATGTGAAGATCTTATTAATCGTTGTCGTTTACCTGTAGAAGCAGCTATTAGAGATTGTAAAATAACGATAGAGTCAATTAATGAGTTAGTTTTAGTAGGTGGCTCAACACGTATACCAGCAATCCAGAATTTAGTACGGGAATTAGTAAAAAAAGAAGCTAATCAAACAGTGAATCCAGATGAAGTTGTAGCTATTGGTGCAGCAGTACAGGGTGGAGTATTAGCTGGTGAAGTCAAAAATATTCTTTTATTGGATGTTACTCCTCTCTCATTAGGTGTTGAAACATTAGGGTCAGTAATGACAGTAATGATACCAAGAAATACCACAATCCCATTTAAAAAATCAGACATTTTTACCACCGCCGGCGATAATCAACCAAATGTGGACATCGGGGTTCTACAAGGAGAACGTCAGTTATCCGCTGACAATAAAAGTCTAGGTAATTTCAAGTTAGAGGGGATTTCCCCAGCTGCTAGAGGAGTACCAAAGATTGAAGTAACATTTGAGATTAATGCTAGTGGTATCTTATCCGTAACCGCGAAGGATAAAGGCACGGGTAGAATACAACGTATTAGTATTCAAAACTCTTCTTCTCTAGAAAACGAAGAGGTAGAAAAAATGATTAGGAATGCTGAAGAATCTGCTAAGGCTGATAAGCAGAAGAAGGATAAAATTGATTTAAAGAATCAGGCTGACTTAATTTGTTATCAAACAGAAAAACAGGTACTAAAAGAATATGGTGATAAAGTACCCCCAGATAAAAAACACGATCTTTTAGAAGCTATTAAAATTGTTCAAGATATAGTCACAACGGAGGACTTTGATAATGAGACTCTTAAAAATAAAATAGAAGAATTACAAAGCACCTCACAAAGTATTATACAGGAGCTCGAGTCTAATTCACAGTCAGCCACAGAATCAGATACTCAAACAAATTCTGACGATACAATTATTGATACTGATTTTATTGAGGATTAATAATAACTATTAGTAATTATAGTCTAAAATTTTCTTTATTTAATCTTTCAGATTTGATATGCAATTATCCATAACTAATTTTATTAATTAATTTATATGGTCAGTTTGTATTTTTTAAAGTTATTTGTTTATGCTATTGTGACGAGTTTTAGCTCACTCTTTATTTTTGGCTTTTTATCTAATGATCCATCACGAAATCCAAACCGTAAAGATTTTGAATAGGTAAAAAAATGTTTTACTTTACCTATTCAAAACCTTTACAACTATAATGTAATTATATTATAATTATATTATACAGCCGAGGCATCGCGAGTGTAGCTCAGTGGTAGAGCCTAACCTTGCCAAGGTTAAAGTCGCGCGTTCGAGTCGCGTCACTCGCTACTCGCTTTATAGGCAGAGCGAGTGTAGCTCAGTGGTAGAGCCTAACCTTGCCAAGGTTAGAGTCGCGCGTTCGAGTCGCGTCACTCGCTACTCGCTTTATAGGCAGAGCGAGTGTAGCTCAGTGGTAGAGCCTAACCTTGCCAAGGTTAAAGTCGCGCGTTCGAGTCGCGTCACTCGCTTTATAGCTATCGTCCATCGTCAATGGATGATAGCTATAAAGCATTAATTGATCTTATAATAAGATACTTATTTACTAGGAGGTAAAAAAAGATGTTGCTTATCAGTAACCAGCAGGATACTTTAACGATTGGTCAGAAAATATTTGGATCTAGGTTAATTTTAGGGACGGGGAGATATCGTAATATAAGAGATATGCTGATGGCATTATCTTGCAGTGATAGTGATATTGTTACAGTCGCGATACGGAGACTAAATATTGTAGGTCTTTCGAGAGATGACCCACTAATAAAGGCAATTAACTGGGAAAGGTTTTGGATATTACCTAATACCGCAGGCGCTAAAACTATAGAAGAAGCCATTCGATTAGCATTCTTAGGGCGTGAGCTATGTAAACGTATTGGTCAGAAAGAAAATAACTTTATTAAATTAGAAGTCATCTCTGATCCCAAATATCTTTTCCCTGATCCAATAGGAACGGTTAAAGCAGCAGAATTTTTAGTAAAAAAGGGCTTTACAGTATTGCCATATACTAGTTCCGACCCAATATTAGCTAAACATTTAGAAGATATTGGCTGTTCAACTATTATGCCTTTAGGTTCCCCCATAGGATCAAGTGGGGGAATTCAAAGTGTCCATAACATTCAAATTATTATTGAGAACTCTAAAATACCAGTAATAATTGATGCAGGGATTGGGACAGCAAGTGAAGCAGCATTCGCTATGGAACTCGGTGCGGAAGCAGTTTTAATTAATACGGCTATAGCAGAATCCCGTAATCCTGTAATAATTGCTAATGCTATGAAGTTAGCTGTTCAAGCTGGTAGGCAAGTCTATTTAGATAGACGAGAAGATCTTGATAATTCTAGATTTGCAAAATCGAGCTCTCCACTAGAAGGATCTAATTTTTTAGACTATAATGTACTTTAAGTAAAAGTTAAATTTTTCAGAATAATCGTATTTTTTAAAGAGTTTTTATAAACCCATTAGATATTTTTGAGTAAGGCTTACAAGAAGTAATCCAGTAAAAATAGACTTTAAATATAAATAAGGAAAAATCCTATTATAGGATTATAGGATCTATTGAAAGGGCAACGAAAGTTATTAAATAATAATATTAGGAGGTTTAAAATATGAAAAATCAAATATTATTGGTACAATATTACTTATATGGTAATTTTTCACCGATGCTCACTTCGAAACTGAGTTTATTTTTGTCGTTAAAAAATAATAAAATTAGGGGTTACAAATGCTGAAAAAAATATTAAGAAAGATGAGAAAGGTAATAAATTCCTTAAAATGTTATATTAAGGAAAAAATATTCAGATCTACTATTGAAACTGGTTCTTCCAAAGATTCTCCTAGACAGAAAGTATATAAACCTATTTTGTATCACTTTGTTTTAGGGAGCAATAATTTTCTATTTAAAGAAGAGCCTCTAGAAGAGATTTTACGTGAACGAACGCAACATTTTCGACGAACAAAGAAGCCTATTGATTTTTGGGTTGTGGAGTCCCCACAATTTTTAGCCGCTGATCAATTTAAAGAAATGCGATCTCTTTTAGATAATGATAAATCGTATTCAGCAGTCGTTTCAACCAATCCTCTTTTTATTACATGGTTAAAATTAAGGTTACATAACGTTGGAAAAGGAACTTTCCTATCTCCAACAAAAGAAATCCCAATGGCATTGTTTTCTCAGAAATAAAATTTGTTTTTAATTAGAAATAAAATCTTTTTAGTAAGATTTTATTTGTAAAAGCTTTTATTAAAATAAAAATAAGGAAAAAAAAGAAAAAGATGATAAAATTATTTACACAAACAACGACCATTTGGACTGAATTTCAACCAGTATTAAATGCTATAAATGATATAGAAACTGAATTAATTTCATTAAGCAATAATGAATTAAAAAGTAGAACTATTGCGTTACAGGACTTAGCTTCTACTCAAGAAAACCTAAGTAAAAATTTATTAGCTGAAGGTTTTGCTTTAACTCGAGAAGCTTCAAAAAGAGTAATTAATTTGAGACATTATGATACCCAATTACTAGGAGGTTTAGTATTAAATGATGGTAGAATTGCTGAAATGAAAACAGGAGAAGGGAAAACTTTAGTCTCGACATCGCCAGCATTTGTTAATGCATTAGCCGGGCAGGGTGTGCATATAGTAACTATAAATGACTATTTAGCCAAACGGGATTCTGAATGGGTAGGTCAAATACATAGGCTATTAGGATTAGAAGTTGGTTTAATACAATCTGGTATATCAATAGATAATCGGAAAAATAACTACTTTCGTGATATAACGTACGTAACGAATGCCGATTTAGTTTTTGATTTTTTAAGAGATAATATGGTATTAGATACAAAACAATTAGTTCAAAGACCCTTTAACTTTTGTATAATTGATGAAGTGGACTCTATTCTTATTGATGAAGCTAGAACTCCCTTGATTATATCATGTGAATCTAAAGTACTCGCAGATAAATATTTTAAGGCCAATGAAGTTTGTAAATATTTAGACAATAAAAAAGATTTTGAAATCGATGAGAAGGCAAAAAGGATCAGTTTAACTAGAAGAGGATTTGAACGGACTAAACTGTTATTACAAGTAAATGATATTTATAATATTGAGGATCCATGGATCCCTTATATTTTAAATTCATTAAAAGCTTATTATCTTTTTTTTATTGATGTTCATTATATTATGAAGGATGAAAAGGTTGTTATTATTGATGAGTTTACTGGACGAATAATGGAGGGAAGGAAATGGGGTGATGGTTTACACCAAGCTATTGAAGCAAAAGAAAATATCAAAGTTTTAAAGGGAAGTGAAACATTAGCTTCTATAACTTATCAAAATTTTTTTCGACTTTATCCTAAAATATCAGGTATGACAGGTACAGCAAAAACAGAAGAATTAGAATTTGAAAATATATATGATTTATCTGTTTCTATTCTTCCCACATATGAGAAAATGAGGCGTCAAGATTATTCAGATTTTATTTTTATTGATGAAATCACTAAATGGAGAGCTATAGCACAAGAATGTCTTAAAATGTATTCAATGGGACGACCTGTATTAGTTGGCACAACAACTATTCAAAATTCAGAAGTAATTTCTCAATTATTAAAAACTTATAACGTACCGCATCAACTTTTAAATGCAAAACCTAATAAGGTAGTAAAAGAATCACAAATTATAGCACAAGCTGGTTGTAGATACTCAATTACTATTGCAACAAATATGGCTGGTCGCGGTACCGATATTCTATTGGGGGGAAACCCAGAGTATAAAGCATTAGAATCAACTCGTTATATATTAAAGAATTTATTATTTAATAAGGATTTTTTTATTCCAGGGATTAATTTATTTAATATAAAAAGAGCGTTAACAAAAACTCCAAAATTAATTACCTATTTACAAAAAGCTATAGATAAAGATTCAAGTGTTTTTGATCTTTCAAATAAAAAATTAAACCTCTTAGAAAATTTTATTCAGAATTTATATAGACAATTATTGCTTAGATATAAAAAAATACAGGAAAAAGAGTCTAAACTTATAAAATCGTTAGGCGGCCTATATGTTATAGGTACTGAACGTCATGAATCACGAAGAATTGATAATCAACTACGTGGTCGATCTGGTAGACAAGGGAATCCTGGAAGTTCTCGATTTTTTTTAAGTTTGAATGACCCGTTAATTCGAGTTTTTGGTGGAGATAAAATTCAAGAAACGATGCAAAAATTCCAACTGGATAATGAAATTTTAAATTCACAATTTTTATCAGATGCGCTAAATTCTGCTCAACAGAAAGTAGAGGGATTTTATTATGACCAACGAAAAACGTTAAATAAATATGATCAAGTTCTAGATAAACAAAGAAAAGTCATCTATTATTTAAGAGAAAAAGTACTATCTACAGTTAGTATGCGGGATTTGGTTATGGAATTTAGCGAAGGCTTTCTTGATGATATTCTAGAATCTTTAGAATCTCAATACCGAGCAAATAAAGCTATAATTATACCCAAAGGATTTACTATGCTATTAAACCGTTTATCGATTTCAAATGATATGATCTATAATAATTTGGATAAATTAGTGCAATTGAAAAAATTTCTTTATGAACAATTATGGGCCAGTTATACTTGTAAAGAATTTCAATACTCTTGTTTAACTGATTCACGAGTTTTGGATAGATACAATCAACTTATCTTTTTTAAATTTATTGATTTTTATTGGTATAAGCATCTTGAAAATATGGATTTTTTACTTGATGCAACTAGTTGGGAAGCATATGCCCAAAAAGATCCTTTCCTTCGATATGATGAACGTGCCATAAATCTTTTAAATATGACACTTCAAGATTGTAGAAATTCAATCATATTTGAAGTTTTTATTTCTAATATAATAGTAACAGATGTTAATTAAATTCGCATAAAATATAAACTATATACAAACTCTTTATTATATATTATTATAATAGTATTATTTCTAGTATCTAATATATTTAAATTAGTAAAATATTATGACCAAAAGAACATTAGGTGGAACAAATAGAAAAGCTATCGCTGTTTCAGGTTTCCGAGCTCGCATGAAAAGTAAACAAGGTTGTAACGTAATCAATAATCGTCGTAAAAAAAAAAGAAAAAAGTTGAGTAAATAAAGAATAGATTTAGCTTAAATTATTTAAAAAAACTATAAAACTTATAATTATGACTTTTCAAGAAGAACTCTTAATTTTATTCCAATCTCGTTACCCTATAATATATATTTTAACTATCGAAGAAGAACGAGTAGAGTACATAATTAGGGATACTATTCTTAATCAAATTTCTGGCAATCTATATATTTGGGATTTTGTTAAAGGTTATAATTTTGATCCTCTAAAAAAAGAATTTGGGAAAAGAAACCCATTAGAAGCTTTAGAATTTATTGAAAGTATTAATGAATATACTCCAAGTATTTTTATACTAAGAGATTTCAAAAGATTTTTAAAAGACTTAACTATTTCCCGAAAATTGCGTCATATTTTATTAGTATTAAAAATACAACCTAAGACAATTATTTTAATTGATTCAGAAGCTCAAATCCCGAATGAGCTTAAAGATCATATTACTCTTTTAAAGTTTCAGTTACCAACTCCTAATGAAATTATAATAGAAATAGGTCGCATAACTAATAATATAAATCCTAAGATATTTTATGAAGAAAATTCGTCTGAAAGACTTTTAGAACAAATTATTTGTGTATGCCAAGGTTTATCCTTGGAAAAAATTCGTAGAGTTTTAGGTAAAGCAATTATTATCTATAAACAAATAGATGAAAACTGTATTCCTTTAATTTTAGCTGAAAAACGGCAAATAATTAGTCAAACTGATTTATTAGAGTTTTGGTCGGTGAAAAGCGCATTAAATGATGTTGGTGGAGCTTATAACTTAAAAAAATGGATAAATGCTAGATCAGAAATATTTTCTGAAAGGGCTCTTAATTATAAACTTGTGACGCCAAAAGGTGTTTTAATAATTGGTATACAAGGTAGTGGAAAAAGTTTGATAGCAAAAGCAGTTGCATATGAATGGAAGTTACCACTATTACGGTTAGATGTAGGAAGATTATTTGGTGGTGTTGTTGGAGAATCGGAATCAAGAGTCCGTGAAATGATAGAGATTGCTGAATCATTGGCTCCATGTATTTTATGGGTGGATGAAATCGATAAGGCATTTAGTGATTCTGAACAAAATTTCGATAATGGAACATCTATTCGTGTATTAGGTACTTTTGTTACTTGGTTAGGGGAGAAGACTCTTCCAGTTTTTGTAATTGCTACGGCTAATGATCTCTCATCTTTACCTCTAGAGATAGTACGAAAAGGTCGCTTTGACGAGATATTTTTTTTGAATTTACCAACTAGTAAAGAAAGAAAAATGATTTATGAAACCCATTTAAAACGCTTTCGACCATATAGTTGGGATGTATTTAATAGTAGTACACTTAGTAAAAGAACACGTAAATTTTCTGGAGCAGAAATTGAACAAACCATTATTGATGCTATGTATATTGCATTCAATGAAGATAGGGAATTTAATACTAATGATATTTTAACAGCGATTGAAGAAACTATTCCAATAATGAATCTTGACCCTTCAAGGACGTTTTTAATTCATCAATGGGCAACATCAGGAAAAATTCGTATAGCTTAAAATAAAATACCATATAAGTGATCATATGGTATTTTATTTTAAGCGATATATATAGATAATAAATCAATTCTTTATAATAATCTTTTTTTAGTTATGGTTTTTTAAGATGCAGCTTCTTTTGCAGCATACATAATTTCTAAAGTAATCATTTTCATTTTATTCTTTTGTGCGAATTTCTCAGTATTGCGTTTGATTTTACCTCGAATAAATCCTGGAATTTTTGTTAATTCAGTTTGGGATTCTAAATTCCATTCTATTATAAATTCGTCAGAATCTTTTGATAAACTAGCACTGAGGATCTCTTTTGTATCATGACCACCAAAAATTTCTAATAAATGATCTTCCATTCCTAATGTAAAAGAATTATAGATCAGATCTGCAATTTGATTCGCTCCTTCATAACCAAGGAATGGTCGATAACTTAGTGGGAAGTTTTGAATATGTACAGGAGCAGAAATTACTCCACAAGGAATATTTAAACGTTTAGCAACATGTCTTTCCATTTGAGTTCCAAATATAACCGCTGGCTCTACTTTTGCGATTAGATCACCAATTAAATTGTGATCATCCGTTATAACAATTTCATCACACAGATTACCAATCTCTTTTTCAAACCAAGATTTATCGTATTTACAGTAGGTCCCAGCCCAAACAACATGAATACCCATTTCTTTTGTTAAAATTTTAGTCATAGCTGCAGCGTGAGTTGAATCACCAAAGACAACTGCTTTCTTCCCTGTTAAATTTTGACAATCAATCGATCGAGAGAACCAAGCTGATTGAGAAACAAATCGAGTTTGTATATCAATATATTTTTCAAAATTGACATTTGCGTTATTTTCATTTAAAATATATTGAATTTTTCTGATGCAATTTGCTGTTTCCACTACACCCATTGGGGTAGTATCAATGAAAGGCATATTAAAATCTTTTTTTAAATATTCTGCAGTTAATAATCCAATTTCTCGATATGGAACGATATTAAACCATGCTTTAGGTAAATTCTTTAATTCTTGAACAGAAGCGCCTTCAGGTATAATAGTATTAATTTTTATTTTTAAATCTGACATCAATCGTTTTAATTCTGCTATATCGTGTTGATTATGAAATGCTAAATTAAAAGAGCCTATTATATTGACTGAAGGTTTACTAGTTTTAAGGGTATCCAACTTATTAGTTTTTTTTGCTTTTTTTATATAAAATTCTACTATCTGTTCTAAAGTTCGATCTGCTGCTTGCATTTCATTTACTCTATAATGATTAACATCTGCTAATAAAACATCTGCTTGCGTCTCGATAGAAGCTCGATTAACAAAGTTTTGTAAATCTTCTTGTAAAATACTCGAAGTACAAGTTGGAGTTAAGACAACTAAATCAGGTTTTTCTTCTTTATCCTTTCTAGTAATATTATTCACCACTTTTTCTTGTGAACCTCTCGCTAAAACATGTCGATCAACTACACTTGCTGTAACTGAAGTAAAATCACGTTTTCTTTCTAACATCGACCTCATTACGTTAAAATAATCGTCTCCAAGTGGTGCGTGCATTATTGCGTGTACATTCTTGAAAGAGCTTGCTATTCTTAGGGTCCCTATATGAGCTGGTCCTGCGTACATCCAATAAGCTAATTTCATTTTAGTCTGCCTGCTTCCATGGGTGTTCAACTCTTAGTAGTAATTTAAAACATTTTTTGGTCTCAAGTTCAAGTAAGTATTATCTTGAGTCTTGAGACCAAAAAATGTTTTTGGTCTCAAGTTCAAGTAAGTATTATCTTGAGACTTGAGACCAAAAAATGTTTTTGGGGGTGGAGGGACTTGAACCCTCACGATCATACGTATCAACGGATTTTCATTTTTTTATAATTTTTACTATTAATCTATAAGGATTAATCAATCTTTAAACTGGACTCTATCTTTACCTATTAAGGTAGTTCCCATCGAGTCTCTGCACCTTGAAAATAAAAAAAAATTCTATATCACTTGGCTCAAGGTTACCTTGCTAACTTTTAACTGATGATACATATTGAATGGAATGTAGATTTCTTTGAATTTGAGAACTTACTTATAAATCTAATCATTTTATAATTTTTTGCTCAATGTCTTAAGTCCGTTGCGTCTACCATTCCGCCACACCCCCTCTTATTGCACAATTTAGCCTTATAAACTAAACTCGTACAATAATAAGAATAGGCCTATATTGATTAGTAAATGTCAAATTTATTGTCTTGTCTATAAGGCGATACCCGGATTCGAACTGGGGATAGAGGATTTGCAATCCACGGCCTTACCACTTAGCTATATCGCCTTTTGTCTCTGTTGGCATACAATATCTATTATATACTAAGATTGTAGTTTGAAAAATTAATGTTTTATTTTATTTATTCTATTTGTTTTTGAATAAAAACTTTTCATTTATTTTATCTACTCTTACTATATCAGCGTATATTTTTAGATATAGCTATTTATCAGTATTAGACTCGAAAGTTTTAGGGATGTGAGGACACAATACATCTCTAAAACTTTCGAGTCTATTTACTTTTTTTTAGAAGAGATAGTAAACTATAAGGATTATAAAAGTTAGTATTAACATTACTACTAAGTGTTAAATCCTCTTCTGCGGAGAAGTGGATGTCTGAGAATGTGCAAGAAAGAACACGGATTAAAAGTGAACGTTATGAGTCTGGTGTTATTCCTTATGCTAAAATGGGATATTGGGATGCCGACTATAACGTAAAAGACACTGACATCCTAGCTCTTTTTCGTATAACTCCTCAGCCAGGCGTAGATCCTGTTGAAGCTGCTGCTGCTGTTGCTGGGGAATCTTCTACAGCGACATGGACAGTGGTTTGGACAGATTTATTAACTGCTTGCGACATCTACCGAGCAAAAGCTTATAGAGTAGATCCAGTTCCAGGAACAAATGACCAATTCTTTGCGTATATAGCTTATGAATGTGATTTATTTGAAGAAGGTTCTCTTGCAAATTTAACAGCATCTATTATTGGTAATGTATTTGGTTTTAAAGCTGTTAAAGCATTACGTTTAGAAGATATGAGAATCCCTTACGCTTATCTAAAAACTTTCCAAGGTCCCGCAACAGGTGTAATTGTAGAAAGAGAAAGATTAGACAAATTTGGTCGCCCTTTATTAGGTGCTACTGTAAAACCAAAATTAGGTCTTTCAGGAAAAAATTACGGTCGTGTTGTTTATGAGGGTTTAAGTGGTGGTTTAGATTTTCTTAAGGATGATGAAAATATTAATTCACAACCATTTATGCGTTGGAAAGAACGTTTCCTATATTGTATGGAGGGTGTAAACCGTGCGGCTGCTGCAACAGGTGAAGTTAAAGGATCTTACCTTAATGTTACTGCTGCAACAATGGAACAAATGTATGAACGTGCAGAGTATGCTCATGCTATTGGTAGTGTTATTGTTATGATTGATTTAGTTGTTGGCTATACAGCAATTCAATCGATGGCTATATGGGCACGAAAAGCTGAAATGATTCTACATTTACATCGTGCAGGTAATTCTACTTATGCACGTCAAAAGAATCATGGTATTAATTTCAGAGTTATTTGTAAATGGATGCGTATGTGTGGTGTAGATCATATCCACGCTGGAACTGTTGTAGGTAAATTAGAAGGAGATCCTCTAATGGTAAAAGGGTTCTACAATACTCTATTATTAACACATTTAAAAATTAATTTAGCTGAAGGCTTATTCTTCGATATGGATTGGGCATCTTTAAGAAAATGCGTTCCAGTAGCTTCTGGTGGTATTCACTGTGGGCAAATGCATCAACTTATCCATTATTTAGGTGATGATGTTGTCTTACAATTTGGTGGTGGTACAATTGGCCATCCTGATGGTATTCAATCAGGTGCAACAGCTAACCGTGTTGCTTTAGAAGCAATGGTTTTAGCTCGTAATGAAGGCCGTGACTATGTTGCTGAAGGTCCTGAAATTTTACGTAATGCTTCAACTATTTGTGGACCATTAAAAGCAGCTTTAGACCTATGGAAAGATATTACTTTTGATTATACATCAACAGATACACCTGATTTTGTAGAAGTTGCAACTGAAAGCAACTAATTATAGAGATTAATTCTATAACTTAAAAAAAACAACCTCAGATCTAATTAAAAGAGACTAACATAAATTAAAAAAACGCTAGGATATATTAGGATATATTTGACATATGGAAATCAATTTGTTAATTCTACTATTGTTTTTATTTATTGACATCAACATCAACAGGAACATTTAACTTTATTTTTAGGTACTTTAATAGGTATATAGAAAATAACCAAAAAGTCTTCATTTTAAGTAGTAATTATTTAGAAAAGTAGATTTAATAAAACTTTATCATAGATGCATACAAATATTATCTCTTTAACTCTAAAAAAGAGATGAATTAACTAGAATTCGAAATACTACCTGGTCAGGATTAGAAAAATCAATTTATATTTAATAAATAATCAAGATCCTAAGTTATTCTAATTAAAAGTAGAAAGAAAATTTGAAACTTGGTACTAGACTAAGAATAAAATTATTATTATTATCTCTAAAGAATATTTGAGCTATGAGAGTTACACAAGGATGTTTTTCGTTTTTACCCGATTTAAATGATGAGCAGATTATAGACCAAGTGAATTATGCAATGTCAAAGGGATGGGCTGTTAGTGTAGAATGGACAGATGATCCTCATCCACGTAATTCATATTGGGAATTATGGGGCTTACCTTTATTTGATATCCAAGATCCAGCTGCAGTAATGTATGAACTTAATGAATGTAGAAATCTGAACCCTGAAGGTTATATTAAAATTAACGCTTTTGATGCAAGTATTGGTACAGAGAGTTGTGTTTTATCCTTTATTGTACAACGTCCAAACGTCGAACCTGGATTCTATCTAGAACGTCACGAAGTAGGCGGTCGTAATATTCAATATACAATTTCGAGTTATGCAGTTCAAGCAAGACCTGCTGGTGATCGTTATTAATTTTTTTAGACCTTGAAAATAGTATTATTTTAGTGTATAGATAGTATTAAAATATAATACTATTGTAGATTTCGTAAGAAACATCTCTAAATAATAAAGTAATAGAAAAGCTTGTAAATTGATGATTGAAGGTAACTTTTAACATTATTCTTCTTTTCTTTTCTTTTCTTTTTTTCTTAAAAATTTCGTTAGATTTAGAAATAAATATAGTTCTTATGCGTTTTATCTCATTCTATTCAATTTCTTTATATAGTATTAACTTTGACTGTATGGTTTATTCTTAAATAAATTCCCTTTAGTCTTAACTATCAAATATTGTCATTTCGAACGGGGTGTTTAAAATTTGCTCTATTCTCCAGTTTAATTGGTTCAAAAATTTATAGTATTCAACGAATAGATCATTTTTATAATTTGGAAATTTTTAAAAGGTTTTTCTTAAAAAATTAAGACTTTCTTAATTATAAACCATTAGCCTTTTTATTATCATAATCATAGTTTGAAAGAATTTATTTATTATATAAACTCTAGAATGTAATAGAGTTAAATAATAACAAACCTTACCTAATTAGGGTATACTATATTTAACTCTATTTTATTGAATATAATAGTTCGATAGTATTAAAACAAAGTTAATAAAATATGGAAATTCTATTACTAACAAAGTTACCCGATTTTTATTTAATGTATAGCCCACTTATCGATATCTTACCAATTATTCCAATTCTTTTTTTATTACTTGCTTTTCTTTGGCAAGCGTCAGTTGGGTTTAGATAGACATCTATCCATTCTTAAAAAGCGTCTGTTTGTAAAGAAATTCCTAAAAGTAAAAATCTAATAAATACTTAAACCCCTTATTTTATTTTAGAACTAAATATATTACCAAATTTAATGGAATACCTCTATACCTCTATTTCTCTTGAATGGTTGCTAGGACTATATTTTACTAATAAAGATTCCAAATAAAAGAATAGTATGCAAAACCAATTATTACAAACAAAAAAAAGAAATAAGAAAATTGTAAGAAAAAATAAGAGTGCTAAAATATTACTCCAAGCTAATAATCAGAATATCCTAGTCATTTTAATAATTATTTATCGAGATATTTTTTTATTATGATTGAACCTCTTCTCTTTGGTATGGTTTTAGGTCTTGTTCCAGTAACTTTAATTGGTTTATTCGCTGCTGCTTTTTTCCAATACCGTCGTGGAAATAAACTAGGCAGATAAAAAAAGATGATAATAATAGTATTATCATCTTTTTTTATCTGCCTAGTTTATTTACCAACTAGCTTTGCGCACACCAGGTAATATACAATTATGTGCCATTTCTCTAATCATATGACGACATAACCCAAAATCCCTATAAATTCCCCTGCTCCGACCAGTCCTCCAACATCTATTTCTTAACCTTATACTTGAACTATTTCTAGGTAGCTTTTCAATTTGTTTACGGATTTCCATTTGCCCCAAAAAATTTTTAGTTTTTTTAAATTCTAATAGAAGTGATTTTCTTTTTTTATTATATTTTAGAACTAATTCCTCTCTCTTTTTTTCTCTTTGGATCATGGATTGCTTAGCCATAAAAAATTCCTTAATTAAATTAAAAATCTGTATCTTAAAATTTACTTGGTCTTTACCATACAAGTCTGAATTTTATTGTAATCTAAATTAACCAAATTTTCCAGCTGTTGATGCTATCACAAAAGCCGCGTAGGTTAAAATATAACCGACTGTAAAATGTACTAAACCAACTAATCTGGCTTGGACAATTGATAAAGCAACAGGTTTATCACGCCAACGAACCAAATTTGCAAGAGGTGTACGTTCATGAGCCCAAACTAAGGTTTCTATAAGTTCTTGCCAATAACCTCGCCATGAAATTAAGAACATAAAACCTGTGGCCCAAATTAAATGCCCAAATAGAAACATCCAAGCCCACACAGATAAACTATTCATACCATAAGGATTATAGGCATTAATTAGGGGAGATGAATTTAGCCATAGATAATCACGTAACCACCCCATAATGTAGTTTGAAGACTCATTAAATTGTGCTGCATTCCCTTGCCAAATTGTTACATGTTTCCAATGCCAATAAAATGTAACCCAGCCAATGGTATTTAACATCCAAAACATAGATAAATAAAAAGCATCCCAAGCTGAAATATCACAAGTACCACCACGACCAGGACCATCACATGGGAAACTATACCCAAAATCTTTTTTATCAGGCATTAATTTTGAACCACGGGCGTCTAAAGCCCCTTTAATTAAAATTAAGGTTGTAGTGTGTAAACCTAATGCGATAGCATGGTGTATTAAAAAATCTCCAGGTCCAATAGTTAAAAATAAATCATTTTTATCATTATTTATTGCTTCAATCCAACCAGGTAACCATATCTCACTTCCTGCAATACTAGCAGGACTTTCTTTAGATGATAATAATAGATCAAATCCATATATAGCTTTCCCTGAAGCTGCTTGAATAAATTGCGCAAAAACAGGCTCGACTAAAATTTGTTTTTCTGGCTGACCGAATGCCACTACAGTATCATTATGTATATATAATCCTAAAGTATGAAACCCTAAGAATAGACTAACCCAACTTAAATGAGAAATAATGGCTTCTTTATGTTCAAGCATTCTTGCTAGTACATTATTTTGATTTGCTTCAGGATCATAGTCTCTTACAAAGAAAATTGCTCCATGTGCAAAGGCACCTACCATTAAAAACCCGGCTATATATTGATGATGAGTATAGAGTGCTGCTTGAGTAGTAAAATCTTTTGCCATAAAAGCATAAGGTGGAATTGCATACATATGCTGAGCGACTAAAGATGTTATCACACCTAATGCTGATAAGGCCAACCCAAGTTGAATATGTAAGGAATTTGTTATAGTAGCAAATAATCCTCGATGCCCTACACCTAATCTTCCACCAGGAGGTCGATGGGCATCTAAAATTTGTTTCATATTATGTCCAATAGCGAAGTTTGTGCGATACATATGCCCAGCAATTAGAAATATAATAGCAATGGCAAGATGGTGGTGCGCAATATCAGTCAGCCAAAGGGATTGGGATTGTGGGTGAAATCCACCTAAAAATGTTAAGATTGCTGTACCTGCACCTATTTTGGTACCAAAAATATGTTCTATTGTATCAGGATTTTGGGAATAGATATTCCAGTTTCCATCAAAGAATGGTCTTAAGCCTTCAGGATGGGGTAAAGTTGTTAAGAAATTATCCCAACCAATATGAATACCTCGGGACGCTGGTATAGCGATATGAACCAAATGTCCTGTCCAGGCTAAAGAGCTAACTCCAAATAGACCTGTTAAATGATGGTTTAAACGTGATTCATTTGTTTTAAACCAAGATAAACTTGGACGAAATTTTGGCTGTAAATGTAACCAACCAGCAAATAATAATAGACTAGATAAAGCTATTAAAAAAATGGAGCCGATATATAAATCATTGTTAGTTCTCATACCAATAGTATACCACCAATGATAAACACCTGAATAAGATATATTTACTGGATAAAAAGCACCACCTTTTGTAAACGCTTTCATTGCTAGTTCACCAAAATGAGGATCCCAAATAGTATGAGCAATTGGTTTTACTTTTAATGGGTTTAATGACCATTGCTCAAAATTACCTTGCCATGCAACATGGAATAAATTACCAGATGTCCAAAGAAAAATGATTGCTAAATGCCCAAAATGAGAAGCAAAAATTTTTTGATATAAATTTTCTTCTGTCATTCCATCATGTGTTTCAAAATCATGAGCTGTTGCAATTCCAAACCAAATTCTTCTAGTTGTCGGATCTTGTGCTAAAGCCTGGCTAAATTTAGGAAATTTAGTTACCATAAATATTTTACCTCGTTAATTTTATCCTACAGAAATAATTCTTGCTAAAAAGAAAGACCAAGTTGTTCCAATCCCACCTAATAAATAATGTGCTAACCCGACAGCTCTTCCTTGAGTAATGCTCAACGCACGAGGTTGAATAGCAGGTGCAACTTTAATTTTATTATGAGCCCAAACTATTGATTCTATAAGTTCTTGCCAATATCCACGACCACTAAATAAGAACATTAAACTAAAAGCCCAAATAAAATGCGCCCCAAGAAAAATTAACCCATATGCAGATAAAGAAGAGCCATAAGATTGTATAACTTGTGAGGCTTGCGCCCATAAAAAATCGCGAAGCCATCCATTAATAGTGATTGCACTTTGGGCAAAATTGCCTCCACTAATATGAGAAACTGTTCCGGTGGGTGTAACGGATCCCCAAACATCAGATTGCATTTTCCAGCTAAAATGGAAGATAACAATCGATAATGAATTGTACATCCAAAATAGACCTAAAAAAATATGGTCCCAAGCTGATACTTGACAGGTCCCACCTCTACCTGGACCATCACAAGGAAACCGGAAACCTAAATTAGCTTTATCAGGTATTAGTTTTGAACTACGAGCATATAGTACTCCTTTTAATAAAATTAAAACTGTAACATGAATTGTAAACGCATGAATATGATGAACCATAAAATCAGCTGTACTTAATTTTATTGGCATTATTGCAATTTTTGAACCAATAGAAACAATATCACCACCAAACACATAACTTGCTGTAGTTAAAGCATTAGGAGCAGTACTACTCGGGGCTAGTAGATGTAGATTTTGAATTACTTGTGCAAAAATTGGTTTTAAGGGGATTCCTGTGTCTGAAAACATATCAGGAGCACGACCTAAAGCACGCATTGTGTCATTATGTATATATAGTCCAAAACTATGAAAACCCAAAAAAATACATACCCAATTTAAATGAGAAATAATAGAATCTCGATGACGAACAACTCTATCTAATAAATTGTTATAATTTTTTGCTGGATTATAATCGCGAACCATAAAAATGGCGCCATGAGCAGCACCACCTACAATACAGAAGCCTCCTATCCATATATGATGAGTAAATAATGAAAGTTGTGTAGCATAATCAGTTGCAATATATGGATAAGGTGGCATTGCATACATATGATGAGCAACTATAATACTTAATGATCCTATCATTGCTAAATTAATTGCTAATTGGGCATGCCAAGAAGTTGTTAAAATTTCATATAAACCGACATGGCCTGTACCAGTAAATGGTCCTCTATGAGCTTCTAAAATTTCTTTCATACTATGACCAATCCCCCAATTTGTTCGGTACATATGTCCAGCAATAATAAATAAAACTGCTAAAGCTAAATGATGATGAGCGGTATCACTTAACCAAAGACCACCTGTAACAGGATTCAATCCACCTTTAAATGTTAGAAAATCTGAATATTCGCTCCAATTTAATGAAAAGAAAGGAACTAAGCCTTTTTTAAAACTAGGATATAATTGTCCAATTAATTCTCGATTAATAATAAATTCATAAGGCAAAGGAATTTCTTGTGAAGCTACTCCAGCATCTAATAACTTATTAATAGGTAATGCTATATGTATTTGATGACCAGACCAAGAAAGACACCCTAAACCTAGTAAACCAGATAAATGATGATTTAGCATCGATTCTGCGTTTTGAAACCATTCTAATTTTGGAGCAGCTTTATGATAGTGAAACCACCCTCCAAAGAGCATTAAACCAGACATAATTAGTCCTCCAATAGCTGTCCAATATAGCTCTATTTCACTTGTTATACCTTCAGCCCGCCATAATTGAAAAAAGCCAGATGTTATTTGAACACCTTGAAAATTACCACCTACATCACCATTTAGAATTTCTTGACCAACGATCGGCCAAACAACTTGCGCACTAGGCTTGATACTAATGGGATTATTTAGCCATGCTAAATAGTTTGAAAAATAAGCACCATGGAAATGCATACCACTTACCCATAGAAATATTATGGCTAGTTGTCCAAAATGAGCACTAAAAATTTTTCGGGAAACTTCCTCTAACGAATTTGTCTGACTGTCGAAATCGTGCGCATCGGCATGTAGATTCCAAATCCACGTTGTCGTTTTTGGTCCTTTCGAGAGCGTACGAGAAAAGTGTCCAGGTTTTGCCCATTTCTCAAAGCTAGTTTTATTAGTATTACTACGATCAACCAAAACCTTAACTCTTGTTGCTTGCTTTTTGGAGTTCATTTACCTTTTCCTCTCTGGAGACATAAAGATAGGAAACGCTCAAATATTATGAAATAAGATTATTCCGAATCGAGTTTTCGCTTATATATTATATATTACGGCAAATTCTATAATAAAAGAGACTTATTTCTGACCCAACTGATTAATAGAGTTAAGATGCATCTATATTATATAATTTGTCTATATACCCACCCCCAAGGGAATTCGAATCCCTGTTTTCTCCGTGAAAAGGAGATGTCCTGGGCCTCTAGACGATGGGGGCTAAATTATTTCCTTATTAAATGTATCAATAAAAGCTTTAAGTGATCGAAAAGAATTTTGTATCTAGATTTTCTATCAATGATAACAAATATTTACTATAGATAGAGACAGAAAATCCTTCTTGATAACTTATATATTAGATGGTATCGAAAAAAAAATCTATTTATCGGATTATTTAAATAAAATGACCTACTAAATACTAAGACTAAAGAACTTTAGTCTTAGTATTTAGTAGGTCATTTAGTAGGTTCTTTTTTTATTATATTTCGTTCGTATTGTTTTTTTGATTGCCATCGAAGTAAGTATATTCAGATATTAGAATCATATTCATTTAGATTAAATCTAAATGAATAAGTTTGAATTTTAGCCAAAGATTGCTGGAGCAGAAACTGCAACAGGTAATATTTCGTTAGATGCTAAATCTAATGGAAAGTTATGAGCGTTACGTTCATGCATTACTTCCATACCTAAATCTGCACGGTTAATAATATCAGCCCATGTATTAATTACACGACCTTCACTATCTACGACAGATTGGTTAAAGTTAAACCCATTTAAGTTGAACGCCATAGTACTTACACCTAAAGCCGTTAACCAAATACCAACTACAGGCCATGCTGCAAGAAAGAAATGTAAGGCTCTAGAGTTATTAAAACTAGCATATTGGAAAATTAAACGTCCGAAGTAACCGTGTGCAGCAACAATATTATATGTTTCTTCTTCTTGACCAAATTTATAGCCGTAGTTTACAGATTCAATTTCACTTGTTTCACGAATTAGACTTGAAGTTACTAGTGAACCATGCATAGCACTGAATAGTGAACCACCGAAAACACCAGCTACACCAGCCATATGGAATGGGTGCATTAAGATGTTGTGCTCAGCTTGGAAAACGATCATAAAGTTAAATGTACCGGAAATTCCTAATGGCATACCATCAGAGAAACTACCTTGACCGATAGGATAAATTAAAAATACAGCTGACGCTGCTGCTACTGGAGCAGAGAAGGCCACGAAAATCCATGGACGCATACCTAAACGGTAGCTTAGTTCCCATTCACGACCCATCCAACAAGCAACACCAATTAAGAAATGGAATACAATTAATTGGTACGGACCACCATTGTATAACCACTCTTCAATTGAAGCAGCTTCCCAAATCGGATAAAAATGTATTCCTATAGCGTTTGAACTAGGGATAACAGCACCACTTATTATATTGTTACCATATAATAAAGATCCAGCCACAGGTTCACGGATACCGTCAATATCTACAGGTGGTGCTGCGATAAAAGCAATAATATAGCAAGAAGCTGCCGTTAATAATGTTGGGATCATTAAACAACCAAACCAACCAATGTATAAACGATTTTCAGTACTAGTAACCCATGTAGCGAATGTTCCCCAATCTCTTTTTTCACTTTCACGTCTTTCTAAAGTTGCAACCATGATAATTTTTTTATTTTACGTTTTATCCTTCCCAGACTATCCATACTTCCTATGAAATTGTTAATAACTATCTGTCTTCCCTTCTCCATATACGAATTAGATCTTGCCTGTTACATCATATCTTAGCTATTTTGTCAAAAAAAGAGAAGACCCTAATCTTTTTTAATAAACTCAACAGTATTAATACGTCATAACGTTACTAGTTTTTTATATGTAAAGTATTTGTTAATTTACTAATTTACTACCTAGAAGCTCTTGACCTATTGGGTTTCAAAAAATATCATACTATTAATATTTATTCTTGTATTTTGACATTTAATTATTTACTGTTGTATAATTGACTACAATACCTAATTATATAACAGAAGGATTAAATTCTACGGTCATATAATATTAAAATCTTTTAAGTAATCCAAATGTAATTAATTCAAAATACTCACTAATCATGTCACATTCAGTAAATATTTATGATACTTGTATCGGTTGCACTCAATGTGTTCGTGCTTGTCCTACAGATGTATTAGAAATGGTTCCTTGGGATGGCTGTAAAGCTGGACAAATTGCTTCAGCACCCCGTACCGAAGATTGTGTTGGCTGTAAACGTTGTGAAACGGCTTGTCCAACAGATTTTTTAAGTGTTCGAGTTTATCTAGCAGCTGAAACCACGCGTAGTATGGGATTAGCCTATTAAGTAAATTTAGCTAAGTCTAGGTTATATTTAAACTAGATTTAGCTCATATGTTACTATATGTTATTAGTGGGCTACTAACTCAATGGTAGAGTAATCGGCTTTTAACCGAAAAGTTCTGGGTTCAAGTCCCAGGTGACCCAAGTTATTAACTTATTAACTAATATATATATATTCTTATATCTAATTTTGCTCTTTTCATCTCAGGTTTTTTTTTTAGTTTTTCTAGTCTTTAGTAAGATGAATCGTTCTAATATCTAATTATTTAATCTTTTACAGGAACTGACGTTTCTTATATTTCTTCTGTATTAGTCGAAGTTTTGTTGCGTGTTCTATTTATACTATTACGTGGATACGAAACTTTAATTTTATAATATGGCTTTTCTTTTGGTGGGGCTTCTGGTGGTTTTTCTATTATAACAGTTTCTGTTATAGATACTTTAACGGAATCATCTTCAGCGTCAACTACGACAGTAACAGGTTTTTCCTCACCTTCGTTATCTTTTATGTAGCATAAATATTCAAGTGAAACCTTATCTTCAATTAATTTTACAACAGCTCGACGTAAAGGTCGAGCACCATACATCGGGTCAAAACCTTCTTTAATTAATAATTCCATCATTGCAGGTGTAAGGGTTAATGTTATTTCTTTTTCAATTTTTACTCTTTCTACTAAATCTTGTATCATAATCACAGCAATTTTTTGAATATCCACTTTAGTCAATTGTTCAAAAACAATTATTTCGTCAATCCGATTTAAAAACTCTGGTTTAAAGAATGCTTTAAGACTATCATTTACAGTATCGCATAGTTCGTTGTATTTAGTTTTTTTTGTAACTGCGTCTTCTTTTTGTCCATCAAACCCCATTGCTTGTGAATTTAAGTTGTTATCTTGGATTGCTTGAGAACCTAAATTCGAAGTCATTATCAATATTGTGTTCTTAAAATTAACTACTCGGCCCTTAGAATCTGTTAATCGACCATCTTCCAGTATTTGAAGTAATAAATTAAATACATCTGGATGAGCTTTTTCAACTTCATCAAATAAGACAACAGTATAAGGTTTACGACGAACAGCTTCTGTTAATTGACCACCTTCATTATAACCAATATAGCCTGGTGGTGAACCAATTAATTTAGCTACAGTATGTCGTTCCATATATTCTGACATATCTATACGAACCATAGAATCTTCTGCACCAAAAAAGAATGTGGCTAAAGTTTTGGTTAATTCTGTTTTACCAACTCCCGTAGGTCCAGAAAAGAAAAAACTAGCAATAGGTCGCTTCATATTTCTCATTCCAACTCTTGCTCGACGAACAGCTCGAGATACAGCAGATACAGCTTGTGATTGTCCAATTACTTTTTCATGAAGAACACTTTCTAGTTCTAATAATCTTGCATTTTCATCTTTAGTAATTTTTGTGACAGGTACCCCAGTCCATAGAGCTACAATGGAAGCAATATCTTGAGCCTCAACTTTTAATCTTTTAACAAGTCCTTTAGGGACCATAGCTTGACTTGCTTTAACAATAGCAGCCATTTGAGCTCGTAGATGTAATTCATCATCTCTGATTTCTTTAGCCTTTTCAAATCGTTGCTCTCTAACCGCTAAATCCTTAGTATCTAAAATTCTTCTTAATTCTTTATCTAGTATAATTATAGCCGGTGGAATACAATAATTAATTAATCGAACTCTAGCACTACCCTCGTCTATTAAATCAATCGCTTTATCAGGTAAAAACCGATCAGCGATATATTGAGTACCTAAATTAGTAGCTGCAACTATCGCTTCATCAGTAATTATCAATCTATGATGTTCCTCATAACGTAGTCGTAATCCTTTTATGATAGCGATAGTTTCTTCAATACTAGGTTCATTTACCCAGACCGGTTGAAACCGACGTTCTAAAGCTGGATCTTTTTCGATATGTTGTCGATACTCGTCTATTGTTGTAGCTCCGATACATTGTAGCTCTCCACGTGCTAAGGCGGGTTTTAAAATATTAGCAGCATCTAATGCTCCTTCTGCTGCTCCTGCACCGACTAATGTATGAACTTCGTCTATAACAATAATTATATTTTTTTGTTCTTTTAATTCCTGAACAATTCGTTTTAAACGTTCTTCAAATTCACCCCGATATTTTGTACCAGCTAATAACAATGTTATATCCAAAACAAATACTTTATGTTCATGTAATTCACTTGGGACTTCACGTTGTACAATTCTTTGTGCTAAACCTTCTGCAACCGCAGTTTTACCTACTCCTGGCTCACCAATTAAAATTGGATTATTTTTACGACGTCGTGATAATATTTGTACAACACGCTCAATTTCATTTTGTCTACCGATAACAGGATCAATGTTTTCTCTTCCAGCTGATTCTGTTAAATCTGTTGTATATTCAATTAGATTTGGAGCTACTAAAGATAGAGAAACTTCCTCCATATCATCAAAAAGAAATAACTCTGTAGATTTATTCCCATCACCTACACCGACAGCAGCTAATACCTTTGGATTTGATGGTGTATAATTCTGATTTATTTGATTTAATACATATGCTTTAATCCTTGGTATATTACCATTAAGATTCTGTAATACTTTTACACATATACCATCTACATCATTTAAAAGTGCTAAAAGAATATGTTCTGTGTTAATATAACTATGATTTAATTCTTTTGATTGCTTTATAGACATTTCTAATATTTTTTTTGCTCTTGGGGTAAATGGTATTTCTATAGCCACGAACCCTGTACCCTTACCAATTAAGCGCTCTACCTCTATTCTTACCTTTCTCATTGTAATTCCATATTCCCTAAGAGCATTATTTGCTACTCCATCTCCTTCACCTAATAAACCTAAAAGTATTTGTTCTGTACCTACAAAATTATGTCCTAAACGTCTTGACTCTTCTTGTGACATCATTATTACTTGTAAGGCTTGCTCAGTAAATCGTTCGAACATATATCTCCTTGAATTTTATTAAGTTATTAAATTAAGTCTTATTAAATGATACCTATATATATAACTATAAACATTAAAATTTGCAACTAATAAATTGTTTATTATAATTGTTTATTATAACTATTTATTATAATTGAATTTATATTCATTTTAAAGTATTATTTAAAGTATTATTTAATACGATACTTTAAATTAATTGAGTTAAATTATGGCAAAGAATAAGGGTACTAGAATTATAATAACCTTAAGATGTACCGAATGTAAAAATATAGATTTTCGTTCGAAGAAAAATGAAAGAGAAAAAAAAAAGAAGAAAAAAATTGATTATACAACAATGAAAAATCGTAGGAATAATCCTGAAAGACTTGAGTTAAAAAAGTTTTGCCCCAATTGCAATTCGCATACAAAACAAAAAGAAATAAAATAAAATTAAGGAGAAAAATATGCCAAAACTAGTACAAATGGAAAAGGGAGTTCTAGTTTCAAAAAAAGGTATCCAAAGTAATAACGAGAAAAAAGGTACCCAAAGTAATAAAGAGAAAAAAGGTACCCAAAGTAATAAAGAGAAAAAAGGTACCCAAAGTAATAAAGAGAAAAAAGGTACCCAAAGTAATAAAGAGAAAAAAGGTATCCAAAGTAATAAAGAGAAAAAAGGTATCCAAAGTAATAACGAGAAAAAAGGTACCCAAAGTAATAAAGAGAAAAAAGGGAATAAAGAGAAAAAATATATCCAAAGTAAAAAAGATAAAAAAGATAAAAAAGATAAACCAAAATTTATTAGACTTAACTCAAATCAAACAATTAGTTATAAACAAATAGATCTTTTAGTATTATTTTTAACAGAAAATGGTAAGATTAAACCTCGCTATTTAACAAGTCTAACTTTAAAACAGCAAAGGCAACTATCTAAATCTGTTAAAAGAGCAAGATTTTTAAACTTATTATCGTTTGTTACAGCAAACGAAGATTTATAATGTTACTAAAACTTTTGATATTTTTTTTAAACTATATTTTTTTACATTATTATTAGTATACAAGATATAAAAAAAGATAAAAAATTTAGCATATGAGTCGTTCACAAAGAAATGATAATTTTATTGACAAAACATTTACAATTATGGCGGATATTATTTTAAAAGTTTTTCCTGCGAGTAAAGAAGAAAAACAAGCTTTTTTCTATTATAGGGATGGAATGTCAGCACAATCAGAAGGTGAATATGCTGAAGCTTTAGAAAATTATTATGAAGCCTTACAACTTGAGGAAGATCCTTATGATCGTAGTTTTGTTCTATATAATATCGGCTTGATCTACTCTAGTAATGGTGAATATCTAAAAGCTTTAGAATATTATCATCAAGGGTTAGAACTAAACCCTAATCTAACCCAAGCGTTAAATAATATTGCTGTAATATACCATTACCAAGGTGTTAAAGCTTCTGAGCGACAAAATATTGACGTTGCTAAATTACTTTTTAATAAGGCTGCTGAATATTGGAAACAAGCAATTAACCTTGCGCCAAATAATTATATTGAAGCCCAAAATTGGTTACGTACTACTGGTCGACTTTCAACTTAAACTATATTTTAAAAATAATAAAGATATAGTTTTTCTTGATCGAAATTCCTTAATTTTTTTTAATTGTACAACCTTTTGATAATATTTTTTATCGTGTGACCAATTTTTAGGTTTCATTATTAATTAATAGAGTGAATAATTAAAAAATGACTAAAAAAATACTAAAAAATGAAAAAGATATTAACATAGGATCTATAACACAGGTTATTGGACCAGTTATTGATGCTGTTTTTTCTTCAGGAATTTTACCCAAAATTTATAATGCTCTTGAAGTAGAGGGTAAAGAAGGCGTTATTATTTGTGAAGTCCAACAGTTATTAGGAGATAACCGAGTACGTGCGATTGCTATGAGTGCTACAGATGGATTACAAAGAGGTGTTAGGGTTACTGATACTAACTCTCCGATTTTAGTTCCTGTCGGTAAAGCGACTCTCGGACGTATTTTTAATGTACTAGGACAAACTGTAGATAATTTAGGAGAAAGTGCAGGTGATGAGAGGTTACCAATTCACCGACCAGCACCAGCATTTACTGATTTGGAAACAAAGCCTGCTATTTTTGAAACCGGTATTAAAGTTGTAGATTTATTAGCTCCATATCGTCGTGGTGGAAAAATTGGCCTTTTTGGTGGTGCTGGAGTAGGTAAAACAGTCTTAATTATGGAGTTAATTAATAATATTGCTAAAGCACATGGAGGTGTTTCTGTTTTTGGTGGGGTAGGTGAAAGAACCCGTGAAGGGAATGATTTATATATGGAAATGAAAGAATCTGGTGTAATAAATGAACAACAATTATTAGAATCGAAAGTAGCATTAGTATATGGTCAAATGAATGAACCACCTGGAGCGCGTATGCGTGTTGGCCTGACAGCTTTAACAATGGCTGAGTATTTCCGTGATATCAATAAACAAGATGTTTTATTATTTATTGATAATATTTTTAGATTTGTACAAGCTGGTTCAGAGGTTTCAGCTTTATTAGGTCGTATGCCATCAGCTGTGGGGTATCAACCTACGTTGGGTACCGAAATGGGGGCATTACAAGAACGGATTACTTCGACAACTCAAGGGTCAATTACCTCTATTCAAGCAGTTTATGTTCCTGCTGATGATTTAACCGATCCTGCTCCAGCAACAACCTTTGCTCATTTGGACGCAACAACTGTATTATCAAGAGGATTAGCTGCAAAGGGAATATATCCAGCAGTAGATCCTTTAGATTCTACCTCCACTATGCTGCAACCTCTAATTGTTGGGGATGAACATTATAAAACAGCACAATTGGTTAAGGAAACATTACAGCGTTATAAGGAATTACAGGATATTATTGCTATTTTAGGGATTGACGAATTATCAGAAGAAGACCGCTTAGTAGTAGATCGTGCAAGAAAAATTGAACGATTCTTATCGCAACCATTTTTTGTCGCTGAGGTTTTTACTGGTTCCCCGGGAAAATATGTAGATTTAGAAAATACAATTAAAGGTTTTAATATGATTTTAAGTGGTGAACTCGATGATTTACCAGAACAAGCTTTTTATCTTGTGGGTGATATTAATGAAGTTATATCTAAAGCAAAAACATTTAAAATTTAATTAGGAAATTTTTCAATGGTTTTAAATATTCGTGTTATTGGTCCAAATGGGTTAGTTTGTGATATCGATACTAATGAAGTTGTTTTACCTAGTTTAACAGGTCGAGTAGGTGTACTTGATGATCATGCACCTTTGATTACTTCTCTTAGAGTGGGACTTATTAGAATCAAAACTGAGGTATCTTGGGTACCAATTATTGTAACAGGGGGCTTTGCAATTATAGAGAATAATAAGATTGTAGCTATAGTTAGCGGTTTAGAAAATCTTAAAGACGAAACATATAGCGAAGTAGAAGAATTAGTTACTAAAGCAACAGAAACTTTAAACTTAGCTAAAACAACTAAAGAAAAAATTGATGCTTCACTAAGACTAAAAATAGAAGAGGCTAAGCTAGATTCTTTTAAATATTTATAACCTTAAAAATATGGAAAATTAATAGAGAATTATGAAAGACGTAGGTAGTAAGTTCAAGTTTAAATTTTATCATATTCCAGGTATTTTTATAACCTCATTTCGTTCAACTGCTGAATTATATTTTAATGAACATTTCGATGAGCTAAGGCACCGTATTTTTTATATTTTTATCTGTTTTTTTTTTATTGCTTCTTTTACTTTTTATAATGTAAAGATGATAGTAAAGACCTTAGAATACCCGATGTCAACTATCCAATTTTTTCAACTTTCACCTGGAGAATATTTTGTTTCAACTATAATAATCTCTATTTCAGTTGGTACAATATTTGTTACTCCTTTAATATTAAACCAATCACTTTTTTTTTTTAAACCAGCCCTAACTAAAAATGAGAAAAATATAATATTAATTTTACTAATTAGCTCTATTCTTTTATTTTTAGCTGGGTTGGGTTTTTCTTATTTCATTTTAATTCCTGCATCTTTGAACTTTTTTATATACTATAGTTCCGAGGTTATACAACCCTTTTTATCTTTTAATCAATATTTTAATTTTATATCTACACTATTTTTTAGTACTGGTTTAGTTTTTCAAGTTCCAATTATCCAGATTATCCTAAGTTTGACCAAACTAATTGACCCAATAAAAATGTTAAATTACTGGCGGCCTATGGTACTTTTTTCTACGATTTTAGGTGCTATATTAACACCATCTGCAGACCCCGTAACACAATTATTATTGTCCCTGGCATTATTTTTTTTATACTTTTTTGGTAGTATTACATCAATTAATTTAGTAGAGCAATAATTTATGAGTAAATAAAAAATATAAATTTTTTAGTTTTCTCTATTTGTTAAGTATTATTGATTAAAATATTTAAATTTAGCTTATTTCAACATGATAATTATGAAAAAAGTAATGAAATTTTTTATATTAAGCTTTATTTTTATCACTACTAATCTTACTTTTTCTATTCAAATATCCGATGCTTATCCAATTTATGCTCAACAAGCATATACAAACCCTCGCGCAGCAAATGGAAGGATTGCATGTGCAAATTGTCATTTAGCAGAAAAACCAGTTCAAATAGAATCACCTAAAGCAGTATTACCCAATAAAGTTTTTGAAGCTGCTATTAAAATTCCTTATCCTAAAGAGGCGAAACAAATTTCAGGGAATGGTCAATTAAGCGGTTTAAATGTTGGAGCAGTTGTAATATTACCTGAAGGCTTTAAATTAGCTCCAAATAATTTAATTTCCAAGGAAATTTTAGAAAAAAATAAAAGTGTTTATATTTCACCATATAGTTCAACACAAGATAATATATTAGTTGTTGGTCCAATTGCTGGAGAAACCCACCAAGAAATTACTTTTCCTATTTTATCACCAGACCCAGCAACTAATCAAAAGATTAACTTTTTAAAGTACCCAATTTATATTGGAGCTAATCGAGGTCGTGGACAGATTTATCCTACTGGTGAAAAAAGTAATAACAATATGGTAACTTCCTCTTTTGAAGGTCAAATTACCGATATTCAAAATTTATCAAAAGGTGAAACATCTATAACTATAACAAATTCTGATGGTAAAGAACTAAAGCAAACTATTCCAAAAGGATTATCATTAGTCGTATCTAAAAAAGATATTCTGAAATTAGATCAACCTTTAACAAAGGATCCTAATGTTGGTGGATTTGGTCAAACAGATATGGAAATTGTTTTACAAGATCCTAATCGAATCATTGGTTTTATACTTTTTGCATTTTCTACATTATTTACTCAAATCTTTTTTGTTATTAAGAAAAAACAATTTGAAAAAGTCCAGGCAGCAGAGTTAAATTTTTAATACTTAAAAACTTGCATAATAGTATAAGTATATACTATAATACTTATAAGAATAGAAATAGAGAATCTCGGTTTTTAATATTATATAGTCTTATATTTTATAAAACTACTGGATTATATTATATTTAGTATGAATTTGCATAATATTATAAACCTATATTATAATATTACTAAGAATAAAAACGTAGGGGTTTACTTTTCATTATTTAGTTTTGTATTTCATAGCTATAATCAGTTGTATTATACTTAGTATACTTAGTATTAGCTTGAAATTTTTGTTGGTAATCAAAAAATCGATCTCTAGGTTTTTTAGGTAATATAGGGATATTTATTTTATTTAACTTTCTTGAAGATGGTATAAAAAGGGCCTCTGCGTTTTTAGTAGTTTTATTATTCCAAAAACTTAAAAAATCACCTAATCCCATAGATACAATTTTAGTACTTTTAACACCACGGTATATTATTAGAAACTCTGTGTCTGTTATATCAGATTCTGAAAGGAGCGAGCATGGATATCCATCAGGGAAATTAAGGTTACCATTATACTGGTTCAAATCCTTTTTATCAAGATCGTCAGCATCCTGATCCCAGTGTTGTTTTTTATACAGATTAGATCTACTTATATTGGTGGTACCTCTTAATTCACCCTCTTTAACTAATTCCTCTATAATCTGTTCTTCTTCAGTCCTTGGAATTTGATATCTATTTTGAGAAGTAAAGGAATCTTCTAGGTAGTCTACACAATCGTCAGGGAAAAAATCTATATTAGACTCGTTTTCAAGCCATCTTGCATTTTTATAAGGTTCGAGTATTTCTTCAACTATTATTGTATGTAACTCTTGAGCTTCCTCTAGAGTAGAGAATATTGGAATGATATTTTTACTTGCGAATTGCTCAGTATTCTCAAAACTAAACTGTGCATTGTAGAAATCAAAGTTATTGACATAATTTACCACATTAGATATGAAATTGTAGAATTGAATATCGTCTCCTTTACGAATCTTTTTAATTCTCTCTCTATCGATAGTTTTAATAATGTCTTTAAAACTTTTTAATCGATCCATAATAGTTCTCTTTAAATTCTCAGGATTTCGAGGTTCTACAGAATAGTTTAATGTTAAACTTACTGCCCCATTATCAGCAAAATTATAATCGTACTCAAATTCACCCACATAATAAGGCATTTCTTTCATTTCCCCATCGAACATAACGGTTTCATAACGTAATTCTGGTGGCTTATATTCCATTTCCCAAAAAATTTCCTTGTCATCGATATGCATCAACATCGGTGCTTCTAGCGGAAACACTAATTCTTCTAAAGGAAACTCTGATATCCCTAAATAAGGTGGCGTGGTTACCATAACATGCTGGAGTAAAAACGGTCTATTACCTTTTCTACTTTCTCTAAACGTTGTGTCTGCTACATCTCTGGGACTTCGCATCTGAAAATATGCCATTCTTGTAATTATGGATTTCCCATATTGACAGTTTGATAAATCATCCATGTTATTTATCGGAATAGGTACTGTAATACGTTTCAAGGTTTTACCAGAATCTACCGTCTTCATCCTTGATTTTGCAAGAAAATATATCTTGATACGATTTAGTTTTTCTCGGGTTGGAAGGTCATCAGCATTATAACCGGTATATTGGTTATACTTTTTATAGAGTTCATTTATTGTTGGGTCTTTATGTTGAAGTTCTTCTGGAAAGTCATCAATTTCAATATGTAATTTTGAAAAATCATCTTGTTGATTACTAATTTCTGTAAATACTTTATTTGTTAGAACTACGTTAGTTGGTTGTGATGGTACAAGTTTATTCATTATAATTTAATAATTTAATAATTTAATAACTTAATAACTTATCTAATAAATACTTCTATAATATTCTTTCTTCACTTTAAAGTAAAGTCGATCTTGAATATAAAATTCATATAAATTATAGTAGATTTCTAAAAAAAAGGGAAAGTTAGTGCATCTGGGTAAAAACGGTTCGCCTCAATAATAAATCCAGCGGTAAATGTCATCCAACCAATAAATAATACGGGAGCTGTCGAAAGATATTTTAAGAAGTTTTGCATAATAAGAATAATACCTTTTATTTTATAAAGTAAATATTTAAAGTCGAAACATTAATTACCTTGGAGATACTGTAATTTCATAATCAGAAGCTAAAAAATTCCCGCTGCTAAATTCTTGCCAAGCAAAAATTGGCCAAGTATATCCTGAAGCCATTATTTTTAATGCTAATGGTACATTAATTATAATTTCTTTTTCTGTTGGGTTTGAAGTATTGCCTACTATATTTAGGTAACTACGACCAACCCAACCTATCCAACCACTAATGTATAAAAAAAGTATTCCTGGAATTATAAATTCAACAGCATGAGTTAACCTTCCATCTGTAATAAGATGGGGTAAGCCCTCTTTTCCACATAATAATTCAGAATTAGAATATCGACCGAACCTTTGTTTAGTTCTAGTTATTTGTTGTTCTAATGCTAATATTGGAGGAGATCCTACTTCATATTTTTTAATTCTACCTTCTAATTTTTTGATGCTAGACTCTAATCTTTTATTAAAAGGTAACGATTCGCTGCATTTTGTTAAACCAGCGATATCTGCAAATGCCGTTAGAGGTCTAGAAAGAAAAAATAACAATATCAAAGATTGCTTTAATTTAATCATGACCCAACTAACCTATAAGGGATGGAAATTTTTAATAAAGAATAAATTTTTCATATGTAAATTATGAAAAAGCACTAGTATATGAATACTAATAAAGTATAGTATAGTATACTATACTATCAATAATTTTATTAGTATTTCTCATACTAATGTTTTCAAATTTCTAGAACGTTTCTAGAATAACATCTTTATCGTCGATCTGTATATCTTTGAGAGCCAAGTTTTTCCAGTTTTTGGTTTCGACGAAGTGGCCTTGTTACTAATTCTAAGACTTCAATAGCATTAGTAAACCCATGGATTTGGGCGAATGTAAATTCAACTGACCATTTTGTATTTATACCTCTAGCCTCTAATGGATTAGCATTTGCCATACCAGTAATAACAAGATCAGGCTTAATATCGCGAATCCTTTCAATTTGATTATAGTTATCAGGTTTCTCAACAATTATTGGAATTGGTACGTTTTTTTGTCTACAAGTCTTCTCTAATAATTGTAGCTCAGCTCCTTGATATCGTTTATCCATATAAGGTATACCAATCTCATAGACAATCATTCCAGAACGTATTAAAAATCTAGCTAATGATATCTCTAATAAATTGTCACCCATAAAGAAAACACTTTTGCTTTTAATTAAACTAATATAATATTCTAATTTTTGCCATATTTCTTTTTCTCGTTCGTCTAGTCCTGTAGGTTCAATATTAAAAATAGTACAAATTTTTTCTATCCAAGCTTTTGTTCCATCAGGTCCTATTGGAAAGGGAGCTCCAATGAGTTTACATTTTCTTCTTCTCATTAACGTTGTTGCAGTTCTACTTAAATATGGATTAACACCACAAACATAATCCCCTGGATTAATTTGTGGTAATTCTGTGTAGCGTTTTGATGGTAACCATCCAGAAACTTTAATCCCTTGTTTTTTTAATTCTAAGGTTAGTTGATTTACAACAGTATCAGGTATAGAACCAAATAAAATTAACGGTAAATGTTCAACATAATCATTTTCAACTACAGTCCCTTTTTTTAAGGGAGTTTCTAATAAGATTTGATTATTCTGACTACTATGTTGTGCTAAAGCAGCTAAAACAGTATCTTCACCTTGTGTAAAAGCATAATCGAGACCATTTGCTCTAGCTACTACAATAGGTAAATTGATTTCTAATTCTAATTTAGGTGCGATACCCTCTAAATCCATTTTTATTATTTCAGTGGTGCAGGTTCCAATCCAAAAAATGACACTTGGATTACGATCACGTTTTATTTGCAAACATAAACGTTTCAGCTCCTCATAATCACTTAATTGAGCTGAAATATCTCCTTCCTCTAATTCTGCCATAGCATAACGAGGTTCTGCAAAGATCATAACACCTAAAGCATTTTGTAAAAAATAACCACATGTTTTTGTCCCAATAACAAGAAAAAAACTATCTTCAATTTTTTGATATAACCAGGCAACACAACTAATAGGACAAAAGGTATGATAATTGCCGGTTTCACAATTAAAATTTGGTTTCTCTTTCACCTTTTGTTCATTTTGTTCATGAGTATTTATTTGTTTCATAATAGTTATTTTTATTATTTTATAATTTTTTATATTGACATACAAATCTATTACCCTATACTAAATGGAAACAAATCCATTTTTGAAATACAATTGTATAGGGTTTTTACCTTATTTACTAATTAAGATTGACTTATTCTAGAGAGAAATATTAAACGAATTCTAAATAATTAAATTATCTATTTCTAAAACATCATTTTCTACTACGTTATCATCATTTTGCTTAGGGTTTAAATAAAAATCAGAAAGTAAGCTAAATAATTCCCTATCTGCTGCTTCTTTTGGAACGACACCTTCTGGATTTGCAATAAGTTGATCTGCAATATTTAGGTAATAGCCACAAATATAATCTAGAGAATCATCAAAATCAGTCATTTCAAAAAGAGTTTTTCCCTTTACTCTTGAAACCCGAATATCTTCGATTAGCGGTAAGACTTCTAAAACAGGCATTGGAACAGCATCTATATATTTATCAATTAAATCTCTTGTAGCTGTTCTGTTACCAATTAAACCAGCAAGTCTTAAAGCATGTGTACGAGCTTTTTCTCTTACTGAAGCAGCAATTCGATTAGCAGCAAATAATGCATCAAAACCATTATCAGTAACAATTAGACAATAATCTGCGTAATTTAAAGGAGCAGCAAAACCACCACAAACAACATCTCCAAGAACGTCAAATAAAATTACATCATACTCATCAAAAGCATTCAATTCTTTTAGAAGTTTTACTGTTTCACCTACTACATAGCCTCCGCAACCTGCACCAGCTGGTGGACCTCCTGCTTCAACACAATCGACACCTCCATAACCTTGGTAAATAACATCTTCCGGCCAGATATCTTCGTAATGATAATCTTTCGCTTGTAATGTATCAATAATCGTAGGGATTAAGAAACCAGTTAAAGTGAATGTGCTATCATGCTTCGGATCGCAACCAATTTGTAGAACGCGTTTACCTCTTCTAGAAAGTGCGACAGAAATATTGCAGCTCGTTGTTGATTTTCCGATACCACCTTTACCATAAACAGCTAGCTTCATATAGGGCTCCTTGTGTAAACACTAAAATTATTATTAAGACTTTTGATTCAATTACTCTGGATATAAAACTAATTTTTTGTAAAAAATTATAAAAAATTACAAAAAATTATAATTTTTTATAATTTTTTATAATTTTTTACATACCCGATTTCGTTTGCAGTTTGCATTTGTAGTTTGGATATAATAGGAAGTATTATATTATCGATGAGTATATTGATGAGTATACCAATCAAAAATATAAAACTTACATATTACTTATATATTAAATATGAATAGTCCAGTTTTTTATAGACAAATCTAAAAGAAACTGGACTATTCATATTTAAATCAAAACTACAACTCGAAACAAAGGTTTTCACTATTATAGTACAGTTCGATAGATCTTTATATCTAGACGAAATATACTATTTTTATTTAAATTTCGAGTCTCAATTTAAGAATAGGTTATTAACACTACATTACATTTTATATAGATCTGTAAAAATATAATTTTTTATTTAAATTGCGACTCTCAATTTAAAAATAGGTTAATAATATTATACTACATTTTATAGAGATCTGTAAAATGTAATAATGTAATATAATATTTTACTTAAATTGAGACTCGAAATTTAAAAATAGATTGATAATATTATACTACATTTTATAGATCTCTATAAAAATATAATTTTTTATTTAAATTCGGAATTGAGAATAAAAATTTTATGGACTAGTTACTGATTACTGTAGTTCAATATTACAATTTAAAGGAAAGTTATTTAAAATTTGCATTAAAATAATACTAGTAGTATAATAGTGTCCGTAAGACAACTGTTATAAAATATTTATAGGAAAAAGATCGTTTATGGTATCATTTAATAACTACTCAAACTTTTTTAATAATAGTATATTTCTTTTTTCTCTTCTTTCTAATATTTTCTATGCTTTTAGCCTTAATTTGAAAGAAGTAAATTTTTTTGGAACTATAGCAAAGACTATTTCGCGTTTAACAACTTTAAGTATCTTCTTTTTTTTATTTAGTCGTTGGACTCAATATGGTTATTTTCCCTTAAGTAATTTATATGAGTCAATATTATTTCTATCGTGTATACTTTTATTTGGATATCAAGTATTAGAGTTTCAAACCCAAAGTTCACTTTTTGGCATTGTTGTTTTACCAATAGTTTTATTTCTCATTAGTTTTGGTGAGTTAACATTACCACTTGAAATGCAAAAATCAAGTGCTTTAGTTCCTGCATTGCAATCAAATTGGCTTATGATGCATGTAAGCTTAATGATGTTGAGCTATGCTATCCTATTAATTGGTTCGTTATTATCAATTGTTTATATTGGAAGTTGGCTACTACTTGATTATTATATCAAGACAACACCAAAACGATACCAAGGTTTTCAGAATCACATAATAAAAAGTATAAATAAAAAAAGAAATATAAATCTTACAAATAATCAATTTTCAGAACTCTGTATCATTATAGCAGGTCAATCACCTTTAAATGTAAATATTAAAGTAATGCATATGGAAGAAGAAAGAATACTCATTGATACTAATACAAAACTTTTATCTTTTTTAGATAACTGGAGCTATCGAGCTATAAGTTTAGGGTTCCCTTTTTTAACCATTGGAATTATAGCTGGCGCTGTGTGGGCAAATGAAGCATGGGGTTCTTATTGGAGTTGGGATCCTAAAGAAACATGGGCTTTAATTACCTGGTTAATTTTTGCAGCATATTTGCATCTTCGATTGATAGTTGGATGGAAAGGACAAAATCCAGCCATATTGGCTAGTATAGGATTTATTGTTGTTTGGATTTGTTATCTTGGAGTCAACTTTTTAGGTCAAGGCTTACATAGTTATGGTTGGTTTACATAGGTTATAAAAAACTAATAAAAATGTGATTGATAATTAAAAGATAACACTTAGTGTTGGATTTTCTTTAATTCTTGAAGTAGTTTTTTATTAGTATCTAGACTATATTCTTATATAATTGAATGAAAAAAATATAGTTTAAATGTAGAGCTATTACCAAATAATCTATCAATTGTTACGTTTAATGATTAATTAGAAAGGAAGGCTCGATAGATTATAAAATAAGTCTCTCTTGATTTGTTCGTGTATTTAAATTTTTTGATTTAAAGTTATATATTATTGTTCTTATGATTAAATATTTTTTTAAATCATTAGCTAATTTAAAATTAGCTATTGGAATATTATTATCAATCGCAATTTTTATTAGTATTGGTTCTATTATTGAGCAAAGTAAAGATATTCAATTTTATCAAATTAATTACCCAAATACTATTTTTAGTATACCATTTTGGAAAATCCTTTTAATCTTAGGTTGGAATAATATTTATAATTCATGGTGGTTTTTATTATTACTTGGCCTTTTAGGATTTTCATTAGCTTGTTGTACGATTATTCAGCAATTACCAACTTTAAAATTTTCTCGACGGTATTACTTTTACAAGCAATTTAATCAATACCAAAAATTAAATTTTAAAGTAAACACAAATAAAGTATTTCTAAGTCATTTAAGTTTTACATTAATAAATGAACAATATTCATTCTTTCAACAATCTAATAATTTATATGCGTATAAAGGTTTAATAAGTAGGATTGGTCCTATTATTGTTCATCTAAGTATTATTTGTGTTCTATTAGGAAGTACACTAGGAGCTTTAATTGGATTTAATTCTCAAGAATTAATACCTAAAACAGAAATATTTCATATACAAAATATTATAACTAATGGTATATGTTCTTTAATTCCTCAAAAAACATTCCGAATTAATGATTTTTGGTCAATATATAAACCTCAAGGTTTAATTAAACAATTTTATACAGATATCTCATTTTTAAACAATTATGGGTCCGAAATACAAAGAAAAACTATTTCAGTAAATAATCCATTCTTAATAAGAGACTTGATAATATACCAAACTGATTGGAGAATATCATGTCTACGCTTAAAGTATAATATGAATGAGATTTCTTCGATAAATTTGCAACTTCCAATATCAAAAATTAACACAATAGGTAAGACTTATTGGATTAGTGCAGTACCAAATAAAAATAAGGATTTAGAAAATTTTATTTTTCTTTTAAAGGATAATCGCGGGCAAATTAGCTTATACAATAATAATAATGGAAAATTCATAAAAAACATAAATATAGGAGATAATATTAATCAATTAAATTTGAATTTAGTTGATGTAATTAATTCCACTGGAATCCAAATTAAATCCGATCCAGGTATTAAATTAATTTATCTTGGTTTTTTTTTCTTAATGGTTAGTAGTTTAGTTAGTTATTTTTCGTTTTCAGAATTTTGGGTATTATATTTTCCTGAAAAGGTTATGTCTGGGGGAAAAACAAATCGTGCCAAAGTTAAATTTAATATTGAATTTTTGAAATTTAAACAATCATTTTTTTAGTATAAAACCCTTATTAGTCGATTTATAGATTTAATAAGTTTTAGAACTTGACAAGTGAATAGATTATATAATATAATATAAAATAATAACTTACCATATAAGGAGTCTCTTATGTCCCTCGAATCAACTTCTTTCATATCAAGTAGTATAAAATTTTTTTGCGGGCTTTATTGGATGGAAATTTCTTTATTATTAGTTTTAGTTATCGGAACATTTTTACTTGATCAAAAATTCCAAATAGATTTACCAAAAAAATTATTTCTAGCTATTAATCATATAATTTTGCAAAGATTTCTTTCTTTATTAGCGTTTTATATTCCATTCCTAGAGATGGTGAACACGCATATGCCTTTAATTGGTGTTGCTCATCCATATATGACTAGGCTTTTTTTACCTCATTTCATTACCGACTCTATTGAGCTTCTTCAAAGGGTACCGTTTTTATCTTTTACTTATTTAATAGTAGGTTATGGAATTTTTATAAGGTATAAAATACCGAAGGATAGATTGACACGATTTAATTTCATGTATAGTATTATTCTCATGTCATTTCTGGGTACTACAGGTGAGCTATTCGATGCATTAACCGATCGCTTAATGAGTGATCCTATTAATAAGTCAGAATTAGCATTACTGGTTTTTATTCTTTGGTTATCAATCTTTATTCCTTGTTTCTTTAGAGCTTTTTTTGGTCGGTATGAAAGTAACGCTTTTATGCGTGAAGCTATAGAAATACATTTAGGTAGAGATGGTCCTGATTTTATTTGGTGGGATCGAACTAGAAAAGATCAGGCACCGAAACCGAAACCTAAACCAGAACGGAAACCTAGATGGTGGCAGCGAAAAAAAAAGAATATTGTATCGAAAAAGAAACCAAGAAAGAAACCAAGAAAGAAACCAAAACTTTAAACTTTCCCTTACAATCCATTAATTTATATAATTTGTGGATTGTAAGGAAAGTGTAGTACCTTTATGTTCGGTGGGTCGATGCCCGAGTGGTTAAAGGGAGCGGATTGTAAATCCGTTGGTTTGCCTACGTTGGTTCAAATCCAACTCGGCCCACTAACTATTTATTAGTGGATTATATAGGTAGGGTTTAATTAAATAGTTTCTATATTAACTTTTCTTTTGAGCTAAATTCATCTTTATTCTTAGATTCACTAGGCATTAATTTTAGTTTGACTTTGAATGCAGGATAATATTTTTTTAGTATAGAGGCTAAAGAAAAGAAAGATTAAAATAATATCCAACTATAAATTAAAAATATAAAAGGAGATACGATTATGGCATTACCAAAAAATCGAACATCGATAACTAAAAAACGTTCACGTTTAGCTAATTGGAAAAGAAAAGCTAAAGAAAAATCTAAACTGGCCTGGAGCAAAGCAGTATCTTTTGCTAGAAATGAAGAATTAAAGAGGAAAGCAGATGAAAAGTTAAAACGTGAAGAAGAAAAAAATGAGCTTATAGTTAAAGAAGAAAATAATCTTATATCAGTTGATCAATTAAAAGAAGAAAAAAATCCCATGAGCTAGAGTTACTTTAGATCTAGAGACTTCAGAAATTTTCAATGTTTTTTACCTTGGAGTATGTTGTATGCCAAGTAATACAGCATACTTTTAGTGCGAACGTGGCGGAATTGGTAGACGCGCTAGGTTTAGGTTCTAGTAAGATTTCTTGTGAGAGTTCAAGTCTCTCCGTTCGTAGATAGAAAGCTACTAGCGGAGTACAACCAATGATGAATTAACTAAATTTCATATTTTAATTAGAGCACCTAGACATCTACTATAATTGTTTTAACCGACCTTAGATGTTTAAATAGTTTTCTTTTTTGCTCTTAGAAGATATAATAATAGAACTTCTAGAATTAGAAGTAAATTTAAAACATTTATAATTCTAGAAGTAGTCTTTAAACTGTTTATAGAATCAACTATTTTCGTTATATTTTATACTAGCTAATCTCGGGACGTAGCGCAGTTTGGTAGCGTATCTGCTTTGGGAGCAGGGTGCCGCAGGTTCAAATCCTGCCGTCCCGAATATAACTAACTTGGTTATTTTTTTATGTTTCACCTTAGGTCTTTGCGGAGTAGAGCAGTTTGGTAGCTCATTGGGCTCATAACCCGAAAGTCGCTGGTTCAAATCCAGCCTCCGCTAAAAAATTTTAAATTTATTAAATTTTTAGCTTAAGTTTCTAGTTCTTAACTATATGTCACTATATCCTAGTAAGTTTATGCCTATTTTTGGCGGTAGTACTGGTGGTTGGCTCCGTTCGGCAGAATTTGAAGAAAAGTATGTGATTACTTGGACATCCTCAATAGAGCAATTGTTTGAAATGCCAACCGCAGGAACGGCTTTAATGCTTTCGGGTCAAAACCTTTTATATCTTGCACGTAAAGAACAATGCTTAGCTTTAGGAACTCAGCTTCGAACATTAAAAATAAAAGATTATAAGATTTATAGAATTTTTCCTGGTGGAGAAATTCAATTTTTACATCCAAAAGATGGAGTTTTTCCTGAGATATCAAATGTAGGTCGTGTCCCAGTAGGTAAAAGAGACTTTTCGGTAGGAAAGAATCCTAACCCGATTAAATTAAAATGGCTATAAGTTAAAATGGATATAACGATTATAAGTAATCGTTTAACTTTAGTTTATTTATATACGATGATTAGAATACTTTAGTTCTTTTTTTCCTATATAAATAAATTATCAATTAGTTTCCTATGAGAGATATTTTGTAACTTATAGGAGAGATGGCAGAGATGGCCGATTGCGTCTGATTTGAAATCAGATGAACGTTTACACGTTCCGTGGGTTCGAATCCGACTCTCTCCTTGAAATTTTTTTTTATTCCAATTTAAAGAATTTGCTTATTTATATATTATTGATATATAATAATTTTATCCATTAATACATTATATAAACTTTTATTTAGGAGAGATACGAATGGCAAATAGTAGATCCTCACAAAAACGTATAAAAATTAATAAAAGAAACCGTATACAGAATAGTTCATATAAATCGTCAATCAAAAGTTCAGAGAAACAACTTTTGAATGGGATTAAATTTTTCGATTCTTATGTTTGTTTAGATAGAAGCGATTTGTTCAATGAAAAGTTTTATTTAAGTTGTTTAGATATTTTTCTTTTTGCAGCCATTAGTAAAATAGATAGAGCATCAAAAAAAAAGATAATCTGCAAGAATACCGCGGCCCGAAAAAAATCAAGTTTATATAAGAATTACACCTTATTATAATTCAGTAGAACCATATGTCGTTATATTATTTCTAAAATTTTAGGGTAAAAATATTTAGTTTTAAATGTTTCCCATTTTCAAATCTTATTTATTTTGAATCAATTAATAATACCTAATTAAATTAATAACATAACAAAACTTTTAAGTACAAAATGACGAATATTTTAAATAAGCCAAAATCGCAATTCCCTCTAATTCTTCCAGATTTATCTGCACTTCAACGAATAAGTTTTTGTTGGTTTTTAGCTGAAGGATTAGGAGAAGAGCTGACAAATTACCCTTCAATATTACATAAAAATAGCGGTATTGAATTAATAGTATACGGCGAGGAATATAAGATTTTTTACCCTGGTTTTGATATTATAAGTGCTTTGAAAAAAAAAGAGAATTATAATTTAAAAATTTATGTATTAATGTCCCTGAAAAAAAATGAAACTGTAAAAAATGACGTGATACATCCGGAGGATTGTTCTCCGAAACAGCGGATATTTTTTGGTGAGGTCCCTTTAATGACAGAAAAGGGAACGTTTGTTTTTAATGGGTGCGAAAGGGTTATTATAAGTCAAATTATTAGAAGTCCAGGGGTCTATTATAAGCGAACTGAAAAAGATAAAAAAATCATTCATGAGGCAACAATTATTTCGAAATATGGTTCATGGTTAACTTTTGAACTAGAATATAATTTAATTTGGGTTAAATTTGATAAACAATATAAAATTCCAGTCAATTGGTTTTTGGCTGGACTTTCGTTAGATCCTTTTGAAGTTTCTCAAACACTTCAAAATTTTGATACCTTTGAGAAAAGTATAGCTTCACTTACTATAGTCATTTACAAGAAATTATTTCAAAAAACACTTTTTGGAAGTTATAATAGTAGCATGTTACTATCTGTTTTTCGCGCCGAAGAACTTATAAATGATCGTCTTTTTAATAAGAGTTTCTATGACCTAGGGGAAGTTGGGCGTATTCAATTAAATAAAAAACTAGGGATGAGCTTACCTTTACATGTTAGAATACTAACTTCGCAAGATATGTTAAAAATACTTGATAAGTTACTTGGTCTTGGATATTATACTGAAAAACTTGATGATATAGATAATTTAGAAAATAGACGAGTAAGATCTGTAGGTGAACTTCTACAACTTCAAATACGAGTAACTCTTAATCGCATAAAAAAAAAGATTGTTACAAATGAACGATTAACTCCTGAGATGTTTCGGATTAAAAATAAAAAGATTTTTTCTCCTAAAAAAAAAGGCAAGAATGAAAAAAAAAAAGATAAGGATACATTCGACGATATAGAATCTTTTGATATAATACTTATGCCCAATGATTTTATAAGTTCGAAAGTTTTTACTTCTGTTATTAGAGAATTTTTTGGTTTAAGTCCCTTGTCTCAATATTTTGATGAAACTAATGCTTTAGCTCAGTTAACACATAAACGTAGAATAAGTTCTTTAGGTCCTGGAGGATTAAATAGTGACCATGTTAGTTTTGCAGCTCGTGATATTCATCCAACACAGTATGGAAGATTATGTCCAATAGAAACACCTGAAGGACAAAAAGCTGGTTTAATTGCTTCTTTAGCAACTCATGCTATAATTAATGATTATGGTTTTATAACGACTCCTTTTTTTCGAGTTTTTAAAGGAAAAGTTCTCCGAGAGTTCGGAGTCATTCATTTAACCTGTGAAAAAGAAATAAACTATAAGGTTGCATCTGCTGAAATTTTAGAAACAGAAGAAAACTTTCTTCGAGATACTCGTATACCAGTTCGTTATGCTAATCAATTTATTACTGTGAATGTAGGAGAGGTCGATTTTTTATCTGTATCTACTATACAAATTCTTGCTGTGGGTGCCTCTTTAATTCCTTTTGTAGAGCATAATGATGCTAATCGAGCTTTGATGGGTTCCAATATGCAAAGGCAAGCAGTACCTTTATTACGACCAAAAAAACCTATTATCGGTACAGGTATTGAAAATCAAATGGCAGGGGATTCTCAAGTTGTTCTTTTAAGTACAATAGATGGTATTATCGATTCTGTATCAGCAGATCGTATTGTAATTTTCAAGGGTCAACTTTTAAAAAGTTTGAAAGTTTTTTTTCTAGAAAAGTATCGTCGTTCAAACCAAGAAACTGTAATTAATCAAAAGCCTTTAATTTGGAGTGGGGAAACTGTGAAATCTGGTCAAATTCTTGCTGATGGTCCTGGAACGGACTCAGGTGAACTTGCCCTAGGGCAAAATTTAACCGTCGCTTATATGCCTTGGGAGGGCTATAATTACGAAGATGCTATCCTAATAAGTGAAAAACTATTGCAGGAAGATTTTTTAACTTCAATTCATATAGAAAAATATATAGTTAAACTATTAGAATGTACCATTGATAAACATGAAATTACAACAGAAATACCAAAGATGGATCCGACTGATATTGATGATTTAGATATAAATGGTATAATCAAAAAAGGAACATTCGTAAAAGGTGGTGATATTTTAGTTGGGAAAATTACTCCTTTGCTAGAAGCCGATGAATTACCTGAAAGTAAACTATTAAGGGCAATATTTAATATAGAATCACCAGAACCAACAGATAGTTCATTAAGGGTACCTAATGGGGTTTCAGGTAGAGTTCTTGAAATACAAACAGCTTCAAAAGAAAAAGGAGATAATTTAGCTTCAGGTTTATATGAATGGATTTGTGTTTCAGTAGCACAAATAAAAAAAATTCGGATTGGTGATAAATTATCTGGACGCCACGGAAACAAAGGTGTCATTTCAACAATAATTCCTATCAGAGATATGCCATTTTTACCTGATGGTAAAGTTGTAGATATTCTTTTAAACCCTTTAGGAGTACCTTCTCGAATGAATGTAGGTCAGATTTTTGAATGTTTATTAGGCTTTGCGGGTAATTATTTAAATCGTAGATTTAAAGTAATACCTTTTGATGAAATGTATGGAGTAGATGCATCACGAATTTTAATAAATAGGACATTAAAAAAAGCGGCTAAAAAAACTGGTAGACCTTGGTTGTATAATATGTTTTCTCCTGGAAAGATTCTGTTGACAGATGGTAGAACAGGGGAAGTTTTTGATAATTCAATTTTAGTTGGGAAACCATATATTTTAAAGCTTATCCATTTAGTGGACAAAAAAATGCATTCACGTTCAACAGGGACTTATTCTATGGTTACTCAGCAACCTTTAGGGGGTAAATCAAAACAGGGTGGTCAAAGGTTTGGAGAAATGGAAGTTTGGGCCTTAGAGGCTTTTGGTGTTGCTTACACTCTTCAAGAATTATTAACTATAAAATCAGATGATATGAATGGTCGTCACGAAGTTTTTAATGCTATTATTAAAGGTCGGCCAATACCAAAACCAGGTGTTCCGGAATCCTTTAAAGTTTTAATTAGAGAATTAAATGGCTTAGGTTTAGATATTACGACATATCAAATAGGTAGATCAAATAATGATGAAATGGTATCTTCTAAAATAGACTTATTAAAACATGTCCAATGTAAACCATTCTAAAAAATCAGTTTATTTTAAAATTAAATAATAAAAACAGATATTTATATGAAAAATCTAAAACAAGAATTTGACTGCATAAAGATTAATTTGGTTTCCCCGGAGCGTATTAAAGAATGGGCACAGAAAAGATTACCTAATGGTGAAATAATTGGTGAAGTTAAAGAAACCGATACAATTAATTATCGAACTCATAAGCCTGAAAACGATGGTCTATTCTGTGAGAAAATTTTTGGACCTATTAAAAATTGGGAATGTAGCTGTGGTAGGTATAAATGTAAGGAGGACGAAAATCGTATTTGTGAGGATTGCGGTGTAGAAGTAGTAGAATCAATAGTACGTCGACATAGAATGGGCTATATTCAATTATTATCACCTGTTGTACATATATGGTATTTAAAAAGCTCACCAAGCTTTTTATCAGCTATTTTATCTTTGTCCATGATGAGCCTAGAAAATATTATTTATAGTGGGAAAGAGCCTGATCAGGATCAAGACCCTTCTCAATATGAAGATGAAGATTTTTTTTATGGTATAGGAAACAAAGATTTTTTTTATGGGAAGAATCGTCATGGTGGTGAATGTATATACGATCTCTTAGAACGAATTAATTTAAAAGATGAAATTGAAAGTAACCGTAATATAATGCTTTCCTCTACTGCGGTAAAAAACGTAGCAGATGCTATTAAAAGAATTCGAATATTAGAAAATTTTTTAATTACAAATACAAAACTTGAATGGATGGTACTATCTTTAATTCCAGTTGTTCCACCTGGTATTAGACCTCTTATACAATTGGATAGTGGAAGGTTTGCAAGCTCAGATTTAAATGAACTTTATCGGAGAATTATTATTAGGACTCAAAGATTGAAACGCTTATTAGATATTCGTGCACCTAATGTTATTGTTATTGCTGAAAAAAGAATGATTCAAGAAGCTGTAGATACACTTATTGACAATGGACGACGCGGATCTAAAGTTCTTGATATAAATAAACGGCCTTTAAAATCTCTAGCTACTATTATTGAAGGTAAACAAGGACGATTCCGTAAGAATTTATTAGGTAAACGAGTTGATTATTCTGGGCGTTCTGTTATTATCGTTGGACCTAAACTTGCATTAAATCAATGTGGTTTACCCTATGAAATGGCAATAGAGTTATTTCTCCCTTTTTTAATTTATAGACTACTTTCTAAAGGGTTAGCACATTCAATTAAAAGAGCTAAAAGAATTATTTTTAACAACGAACCTTTTATTTGGTATTTGACGAAAGATATTTTAAGTAAGCATCCAATTATTTTAAATCGTGCACCTACTTTACATCGTTTAGGAATTCAAGCTTTTGATCCAGTTCTTATAAGAGGTCGAGCGATACAACTTCACCCTCTTGTTTGTCCAGCTTTTAATGCGGATTTTGATGGTGATCAAATGGCAGTCCATATTCCTTTATCATTCGAATCTCAACTAGAAACAAGACTCTGTTTATTAGCTCCTAATAATTTTTTATCTCCGTCAAGCGGTGAACCAAATATTCAACCATCACAAGATATGGTTTTAGGTTTTTATTATTTAACCGCACAAAATAGAACACATTTAAAAGGGGCAACTAATTATTTTTCAAATTTTACTGAAGTTATTGCAGCTTATGAACAAAAACAATTACAAGTTCATTCTTCTATTTGGGTTAGGTGCCCAGATGATATTACATTAGATATTAATTTGAAGTTTTTAAAAACCATTAGTCTAGCAAATGGAAATACGCTTCATATTTATAATAATTTACAACGTAAAGAAACCAAGACTGGGATGCTCTTAGTTCAATATATTCGTACCACACCAGGTCGTATAATTTTTAATCAGTGTATTCATGATATATTAAATAAATAGGGGATATAAAAAAATGCTAAAAGGCTCAAAAATCTTTTCAAATAATATTATCGATAAGAAAGAATTAAAAAAAATTATTCAATGGGCATTTGAGAATTATGGTCAAAAAAAAGCAGCCTATTTAGTAGATGAATTAAAAGAGCTAGGTTTTGAGTATGCTACGAGATCAGGTATTTCAATAAGTATTGAGGACTTAAGAATACCTCCAGTTAAACCATCTATTATGATGTCAGCTTCGCAGAAAGTATTTAAAGCAGAATGCCAAGAAAAAGCTGGTGAAATTACAGAAGTTGAAAGATTTCAAAGGGTCATTTATATTTGGAATCGAACTAGTATGGATTTAAAAGAACGTCTTGTAGAGTTCTTTAAAAAATCAGATCCATTAAATTCTATTTATGTTATGGCCTTCTCTGGTGCACGTGGTAATATTGAACAAGTTAGGCAGTTAGTAGGGATGAGAGGTTTAATGGCAGATCCAAATGGTCGAATTATCGAACGAGCTATTGGTTCTAATTTTCGAGAAGGTCTAACAATCGCAGATTATATTATTTCTTCTTATGGAGCTCGAAAAGGCTTAGTTGATACAGCAATAAAAACGGCTGATTCAGGATATTTAACAAGACGACTTGTTGAGATAGCACAAAGTCTTATCATTAGTGAACTAGATTGTCGAACTGAACGAGGTATCGTTTTAGAGCAGTATTTAAAAATGGAAGATATTAAAAATTTCGTATCTCTTAAAGAACGCCTTATTGGTCGACTTTTAGCCACTTCAATATATAAACCTGGAACCTCTAAAATTATTGGTGTTCGGAACCAACACGTTACCACTTCATTAGCTGATGAATTTGTTAAGCTAAATTTATTAAAAATACTGGTTAGATCTCCACTAACTTGTGAATCGAGGCGTTCAATCTGCCAACATTGTTATGGTTTGAGTATAGGGTCAGGGAATTTAGTTGAATTAGGTGAAACTGTTGGTTTACTCGCAGCTCAATCTATTGGTGAGCCTGGAACCCAATTAACAATGAGAACTTTCCATACTGGTGGAGTTTTTACTAGTGAATTAGTTCGTCAAGGACGTGCTCAATGCTCAGGATATTTGACCTTTTTACCAGACTTGATATTATGTCCTTATCGGACTGATTATGGTGAAGACGTTGTAGTAACCAAAAATAGTTCTTATATTGGTATAATTAATTATGCTAATATAATGATGAAATTTATGATTGAAGAAGGAACTTTAATTCTTATCGGTAATCATACTTATATTAGTGCTAATGAAGTTTTATTTGAAGCGGCACCTAAGCCAGGGGATAAAGCATTAGCTGAAAAAGAAATAAGATATGTTGTTTCAAGAGAGTCAGGAGAAATTATTATAGATAAAGATGGTACTCCACAAGAATCTTGGAATGATAATTTTCAGGTACGAAGTGAAAATAATTACAGTTTTTGGGTTCTATCTGGGCAAGTTTATAATATTCCATTCCTTATGACTTTAAAGGCACGTCCATCAGGAAGAATCTATAAAAATCAAGCTATTACTCAAACTAAAATAGTTTCTAGTATTGGTGGATTTATTAGTTATAATCGAAATGAATTAACGCGAGAAATAAATGGTGCATATATACAAAATATAGCTCGGGGGAAAAATAAATTTAAAATTTTTATAGAAAGAAATAGCTTTGAAATTACTAAATGTAAAGTTTATATATCCAATAAACATGCCATTATAGTAAAGCCAGAGTTATTTAATAATCAATTATTTGCTCTTGGATTTTTAACTAGTAAAAAATATAAAACAAAAACTGGTGGTATATTTTATATTTCTGATTTTTATAAACCAACTATTCCAGGAGATACAATAGATGAAAATAGCTATCGTAAAATTAAATCAGGCTCAACCCTTTTTTATGTTCCAGAAACAACGATAGAAACATTAGTAAAAAAAAAAGATTTTAAATTCACAAAAGGTGGTTATGTAAATAACAAAGAGGAAATTTTCCCACACTATTTTATAAATATAAATGGCTTTATTGATTTTAAAATTGAAAAGGAAATTAATTATATTACGATTAAACCTGGACAAAAACATTTATTAGGAAAAGAAAAATCTATCTATCAAGAATTTGATGAACAAGTCTATTACCCAGGTGAAATCCTACTCGACAAATTTAAGATTGTAAGATTAAGTTATCTTGAAATTGAAAATACTAATAAATTAACATATTTATATATCCGTCCTATAACTCGTTATGAATTCACAAATGAACGTTCAATTCCTTTTTTTGACCCAAATGGTTTTGCACCTCTTAATTTAACTCTTGGAGAATTTAATTTACATTTTTCATCAGGTGCACATATTAAAATTGATAGACCAATACAATTTATTGATTTCCCAGTAACAACTAATTACCCTTATCAAACAAACGATGTAGAAATAGTTCTCGAATTTCTTAAGGCCAATAAAAAAAATTGTTGGGGTCAAGTTCAATTAAAATATTCTCAAACTCTTGATTTCGATTATCTGATTCCAAAAGAAGTAACACGAAATGATGGCCACTTAAATCTATTCGTAGAAGAGAATCAATTCATCGATCCTTATAGTATTATTGGGTCTTTTGATATTTTATGCTCATCTAATGATTCTTTGTTTGATATTAAAATTAAAAAAAATTCTAGGAAATCAAGTCTTTTAACAATAGGTAAACGAGACTATCTAAATTATTTTTTAGATAGTAGGAGTCATAAATTTAAAAAAAATAAATTTATGAAAATAGATGAGTTATTTCCTAATAATACTTATATTCATGAGTCAGGATTAATTAGTAATAATAGTTCAGGTAATCAAATTACTTTAAGATTAGCTCAACCGTATTTTTTTTCAAGAGGAGCTTTGATTAGAAAAATTACTGGTGATTTTATTAAGAAACAAGAAGTTTTTGGGCAATTAATATTTGATATTGTAAAAACCGGGGATATTGTTCAAGGTTTACCTAAAATTGAAGGTATTTTAGAAGCTCGTAAACCTAAAAGAGAAGCTTTGCTTGCAATACAACAAGGTTTTGTAGCATCTATTAAACGTGAATTTGATTATATTGATATTATGATACTGCCATCTATTAATTCTGATTCTTACCGGCCTAAACGTACATCAATATTAATGGTGAAAAAGAATCAGTTTATATTTGTAGGGCAACCATTAACTGTAGGTCCTATTAATCCTCATACCCTTCTTCAAGTTTATTTTCTTTATTTTTGTTCTTTAGGAACAATATCTGTATATGAATCAGCTTACCGTAGTTTACACAAATTACAGACGTTAATATTAGTATCTGTTCAAGCAATCTATATTAAACAAGGGGTAATTATTTCTAATAAACATGTGGAGTTAATTGTTCGGCAAATGACAAAAAAAGTTTATATTGAATCCCCAGGGAAAACGAATTTTTTACCTGGGGATATTGTCGATTTAGATCAAGTTAAATATATTAACCAAACAATTGATAGTAATAGTAATAATAAACTTGGATTCAGACCAATTTTATTAGGGATTACAAAATCATCTTTAAAAGCTGACGGGTTTCTAGCTGCAGCTAGTTTTCAAGAAACAACAAAAGTTTTAACACAAGCTGCTATTCAAGGTAAAACAGATTGGATCAGAGGCTTAAAAGAAAACGCCATAACGGGTCGATTAATTCCAGCTGGGACAGGGTTTTACGCTGAACAAGAGATTACTTATAATAAGATTTTGTTACCAAAAAAATTAATCACTGAGCAAGATCATTTAGATCATTTAAGTTTAAAAAATCAATTAGATTTAAAAAAGAAAAAACTTAAAAAATTAATCCAATTTAAGTACAATAAGTAACTTATAAAGGATATCGATATTCTTTTAAAAAACTTAAAAGTTTACTATACTATATCTTTATATATGTAAATGTATACATAATTATTATTTAGTAAAAAAATAAGATATTATAAGACAAAAAGGATTCTCATTGATATGACTAAAATTGAATTGGCTCAACTTGTAAATGCAGGTGTACATTTTGGGCATAAGGCTCGTAAATGGAATCCTAAAATGTTTCCTTATATTTATACCGAAAAGAACGGTATACATATTTTAGATTTAATTCAAACGACTGAATTTTTAAAAAGAGCTTGTTATTTTAGTAAAAAAGCTTCTTCGAAGAATCAAACTTTTTTATTTGTAGGAACAAAGAGACATATTACCTCTTTAGTCGCTTGTGAGGCAAAAAGATGTGGAGCGTTTTATGTAAATCGTCGTTGGTTAGGAGGAATGCTAACAAATTGGGTAACAATAAAAGGGAGAATTGATCGCTTAAATAATCTAGAAGCACAAGAAAAACTAAATTCATTTAATAACTTGCCGAAGAAGGAAGCCTCAAATTTAAAAAAAGAGTTAGAAAAATTAAAAAAATATTTTAATGGTGTCAAAGGCATGAAAAAGGTTCCTGATGTTGTGATAATTCTTGAACAGAAGCGTGAAATTATTGCAGTTCAAGAAGCACTTTCTTTAGATATTCCCGTTATTTCCATTTTGGATACTAATTGTGACCCAGATTTAGCTACAATACCAATTCCTGGTAATGATGATTCAATTAGATCTATAAAATATATTGTTAAAAATATTACAGATAGTATATGTTTAGGTCAACAAGCTTGGGAAAAAAAAGGTTTATTAACTAAAAATTATAGATAAGGAGAAAATATAAATATGACTTTAAAAATTAGTCCAGTATTAGTTAAAGAATTACGTAAAAAAACTGGTGCAGGAATGATGAGTTGTAAAAAAGCTTTACAAGAAACAAATGGTAATATTAATGGAGCTATTAAAATCTTATTTCAAAAGGGTCTTGCGTCTGCTGATAAAAAAGTTAATAGAAAAGCTATTGAAGGAATTATTGGTAGTTATATTCATACTGGTGGAAAAATTGGAGTTTTAGTTGAAATTAATTGTGAAACCGATTTTGTTGCACGTCATGAAGAGTTTCATGAGTTAGTTAAAAATATTGCCATGCAAATTGCAGCTTCACCTGAAGAAGTTATGTATATTAGTCTTAACATGATACCAAGAGAAGTTTCTCAGATGGAATCAGAGATGGAATCAAAAAAAGAAGATTTAATTAATAAACCCGATCAGATAATAGAAAAAATTGTCGCAGGTCGGGTTGAAAAAAATTTAAAAAAGTTAACTTTACTTAACCAACCCTTTATTAGAACTCCAAATATTAGCGTAGAAGAATTAATAAAAGAAAGAATATCTTTTTTTGGAGAAAATATAAAAGTTAAACGCTTTATTCGCTATACATTAGGGAATTAATGATTAGATAATCTAAAAGTTTTCAGTATTTAATTTTTATATAGCGTAACGTATAGCCTATTCTTGAGGCTATTTAAGTTTCATAATTAGTCATCTATATGTTTATTCCTACATAAGGTGTTATAATTTATCTTTTTAATTAACATTAAATATGAATATTTTGCAAAGCAGTAATTTAACTTCATTACTCCTCTTATCTGATATTGAAGTTGGAAAACATCTTTATTGGGAACTAAATGATATTACTTTTCATGGTCAAGTTCTAGTTGTAAGCTCTTTGGTTATGATATTAATCTTTATTTTTTCTCTTTTAGGAAGCTTAAATAATAATTTAATTCCTCATCGTTGGCAAAATTTTATGGAAATCATCATCGAGTTTATCAAAGATATTGTTGCTGGTCAACTCGGTGACAGTTCTTATCGACCATGGTTTCCTTTTATTGGAACATTATTTCTATTCATTCTTGGATGTAACTGGGCCGGTGCTATAATTCCTTGGAAATTAATAAAGCTTTCTGAAGGGGAATTTGGAGCTCCAACAAACGATATAAATACCACTGTGGCATTGTCATTATTAACATCATTTATGTATTTTTATGCGGGTCTTAGTACCAAAGGATTTGGTTATTTTAAACGCTATATTGAACCTACACCTCTTTTATTACCAATTAATATTTTAGAGGATTTTACAAAACCTCTGTCATTGAGCTTTCGATTATTTGGAAATATTTTAGCAGATGAATTAACAGTATCTGTTTTAACACTACTAGTTCCTTTAGTTATACCTTTACCAGTTATGTGTTTAGGAATCTTTGCTAGTTCCGTCCAAGCATTAATCTTTTCAACTTTAGCTGGAGCTTATATTGCTGAAGCTTTAGAAGCGCATTAATTTTGTCTAGGAACCATAGTCCGAAATTTGTTAATTTTTTCTTATTTAAAACATGAATAAATTTTATGGATTCAATTGTTTCTGCTGCATCTGTTATAGCCGCTGGTCTTGCTGTTGGTTTAGCTGCAATTGGCCCGGGAATTGGACAAGGTACAGCGGCTGGGCAAGCGGTAGAAGGTATTGCTCGTCAACCTGAAGCAGAAAGTAAAATCCGTGGTACTTTACTTCTAAGTTTTGCATTTATGGAAGCTTTAACGATCTACGGATTAGTTGTAGCATTAGCTTTATTATTTGCAAATCCATTTACTAACTAATTCTATTAGCCAAGATAGTAATAATATGGTTACTATAAGAACATCTTGGCTAGTACCTAGTACCTTTGGTCGGTTATTTATTTTTTCATACTAAAATTTTTATTTTTTTATTACTTAAACTAAAAAATGTTTTATAGCTATAATTTTATGGTATTACTAGGAACTGAAAAAATAGGCGGGTTATTTGATTTTGATGGGACGTTACCTGTCATAGTAATACAGTTCATAATTTTTATGTTCGTTTTGAATTCTATTTTGTACACACCATTATTAGATGCTATTGAGAATCGGAATATCTATATAAAAGAGAGTTTAAATAAAGCTACAGATTTATTAGCAAAATCGAAAGAATTAAATACAAAATATGAAGAGAAGGCAGCTAAAGCCCGTAAAGCCGCTAAATTAGACTTATTAACATATCAAATATTCTATAAAGATATTTTAGATGAAAAAATGAAATCTTCCCAAAAATCTATAGATTCATTTTTAATTGAAACGACTAAAAATCTTGAAAAAAATAAAGATAATATTTTAGAGAGTTTTGACACTGAAATTGATTCTTTAAGTACTCAAATTATAACAAAAATCCTTAATTAAGGGAACGCTAATATTTAACACTTTTTTAATTCTATCATATAAAAATTTATAGCTAATAATTAAATAATTAAATCATGAGAAGTTATATAGAGTACTTTCTAAATACTGGGAATTATGGAATTACATTAAATACTGATTTATTTGAGACAAATGTAATTAATATTGCATTATTGCTAGTTATAATTTTTGTACTAATAAAAAACTTTTTAGCAGAAATTTTACCATCACGTAAAAAAAACATTATTGATGCGATTGAAAATGCTGAAACAAGTTTATCAGATTCGAATAATCGTTATCTTGAAGCTAAAAAACAATGGGCGCAAATAGATATTATTATTCATGAAATAAATGATCAAGTAGAGACAACCAAACAAAATGTTTTAGAAGTAAAATTGGAGCAAGTAAAAGAAGATCTTCCTAAAAAATTTATAATAGCAATAGAAGTCTTAAGAAATCGAGAGAAAAAACTTTTTAATGATTCTATTAAGGATATTTCAAAAAAAGCTTTAATTCGTGTTATTTTAAAACTTAAGAAGCAGTTAGGAAAAGTAGAGCAATCTGCTATAATAAATCGAAAAATTACACAATTAGGAGATTAAAAATGGCTAATACAATTTTTGGTTCCAAAATAGCAAATCCATATTCAGAAGCGCTATTACAATTAGGTTTAAACCTATATTTAAAAGACGGAAATACAAATACTCAAGTTTTTTTTCAAATTATATTTGATATGGAAAATTTACTAAAAATCTTAAAATTAACACCAACATTAGAAAAATATCTATCGAATCCTTTAATTACAAATAACGATAAAAAAGTTTTATTAAAAAAATGTTTATCGAAAAAAACTAGTTCAACAACAACAAAATTTTTAATGTTACTAGTAGATAAAAAACGAATTGAATTTATTCAAGTGATTACTCAAACTTTTCTAAATAAAGCTTATAACTTTGTTTGTCTTAAATTTATTGAAGTATATTCAGCGATCAGGTTAAGTGAAAATCAAAAAAATCAACTTGTGGAAAAACTTAAAGTATTACTAGGCCCTGAATTTATAACTTCTAAAGTTTACTATTCGAAAATGAATATAACGTTCCGTGTTGATAAAGAAATTTTAGGTGGTTTTATTATTAAGATTGATTCAAAAATTATGGATTTAAGTTTACGTGGGGAATTACAAGCTTTAGCAAAGCAAATGGAAACTAGTTTAGTCAGTTAATAACTAAATATTTAAAAATAGGTATATTTTATAGAATTTTAGATTAAGAGTTTAGCGATCTATTCGTAAATTAATTTTTTCTTTAATTTAAAGTTCTTATTCAAGTAAGAAAAACACAATTATATAATGACAAATCCAAATGAAATAAGTAGTATTATTCGAAAACAAATTGAGGATTATAGTACTGATTTAAATATAGATATTATTGGAACTGTACTACAAGTTGGTGATGGAATTGCACGTGTTTATGGGTTAGATGAAGTGATGGCTGGAGAATTACTGGAATTTGATGAGGGTACTATTGGGATTGCTTTAAATCTTGAAAATGATAATGTTGGTGCCGTACTTATGGGGGATGGTCGAGAAATTTTAGAAGGAAGTACCGTAAAAGCAACTGGTCGTATTGCTCAAATACCAGTAGGTGAAAATTTATTAGGTCGAGTTTTAGATCCTTTAGCTATCCCTATGGATGGGAAAGGTGAAGCACAATCCACGGAAACACGTCTTATTGAATCAATGGCCCCAGGTATCATTAGTAGAAAATCTGTTTGTGAGCCATTACAAACAGGTATTACTGCAATTGATGCTATGATTCCAATTGGTAGAGGGCAGCGTGAACTTATTATTGGTGATCGACAAACAGGTAAGACTTCTATTGCTCTTGACACGATTATTAATCAAAAAGGTGAGGATGTCATTTGTGTTTATGTAGCAATTGGTCAAAAAGCCTCTTCTGTAGCCCAAGCAGTTACGACTTTACAAGAACGAGAGGCATTAAATTATACTGTAATAGTTGCAGCAAATGCAGATCAACCTGCAACGTTACAATATATTGCACCTTATACAGGTGCTGCAATTGCTGAATATTTTATGTATATTGGTAAACATACTCTCGTAGTCTATGATGATTTATCAAAACAAGCATCAGCATATCGTCAAATGTCATTATTATTACGTCGTCCTCCTGGACGAGAAGCTTATCCTGGTGATGTCTTTTATTTACATTCACGTTTATTAGAACGTGCAGCTAAATTAAATGATACACTTGGAGGCGGTAGTATGACAGCATTACCTATTATCGAGACACAAGCGGGTGATGTTTCAGCCTATATACCTACTAATGTAATTTCAATCACTGATGGTCAAATTTTTTTATCAGGGGACTTATTTAATTCAGGCTTGCGCCCAGCAATAAATGTTGGTATTTCAGTATCTAGAGTTGGGTCTGCAGCTCAAATAAAAGCGATGAAACAAGTGGCAGGAAAATTAAAATTAGAATTAGCCCAATTTGATGAGTTAGAAGCTTTTTCACAATTTGCTTCTGATTTAGATAAAGCTACACAAGCTCAATTAGCTCGAGGACAAAGATTGAGAGAAATTTTAAAACAGGCACAAAATTCTCCAATTCCTGTTGCGGAACAAGTGGCAATAATCTATATCGGAACAAATGGTTTTTTAGACGATCTAGAAATTCTTGATATTGCTCCTTTTATAAAAAGTATTCGCGAATATATTACTAATTCTAAACCTGAATATTTAGAAATTATAAACTCTTCAAAACAACTAACTGTAGAAGCAGAAACTATTTTAAAGGATGCAATCGTAGAGGTAAAAAAAAGTTTAAAAAATTATTAAACCTTTAGTAGGTTTAGTACATTTAAAATAAGCCTAATGTAATTGCTTTACTTATAGGTAAACAAGCTCCGATTCCTAACCAGATAGCAACAAATGTTCCTAATAAAAAAATAGTAGAAGCAACAGGTCTTCGAAATGGATTTTGAAATTTATTAACATTTTCAATAAAGGGTACTGTAATAAGACCTAGTGGTACTGCAGCCATAGCTAAGACCCCTAATAATTTATTAGGTAATACTCTTAATAAATTAAAAGTTGGAAAGAAATACCATTCAGGTAAAATTTCTAAAGGAGTTGCAAATGGATTAGCTTTCTCACCTAAAGCTGAAGGTTCCATGACTGCTAAACCAATAACTAATACAAAAGTCCCTAAAATACAAATTGGAAACATATAAAAAATATCATTTGGCCAAGCAGGCTCACCGTAATAATTATGACCCATTCCTTTTGCTAATTTTGCGCGTAACTTAGGGTCAGTTAAATCAGGTTGTTTTAAAATTGACATAATATTTTTACTTTATGTTTAAGCATGATAATCTATAAATTAAAATTTTATCTTTTTATTTTATTTATTTTAATATCTAATTTAAATACTTATTTGGGGAATTATAAAGGTCCTGAAATACCTTGTTTTCTTATCATTAAAAAATGTGTGATCATAAGTGCTGCTGCAACTAATGGTAAAACAAAAGTATGTGCACTATAAAATCGTGTTAATGTACTTTGTCCTACACTTACACCACCACGTAGTAACTGAACTATTGGAGGTCCTATAATTGGTATCGCTTCAGGGACACCTGTTACAATTTTACAAGCCCAAAAACCGACTTGATCCCATGGTAACGAGTATCCAGTTACACCAAAAGATACTGTAGTAACGGCTAGAGTAACACCTGTTACCCAAGTTAATTCACGAGGTTTTTTAAAGCCTCCAGTCAAATATACACGGAAAATATGTAATATTAACATTAAGACCATCATACTTGCTGACCAACGATGAATTGAACGAATAAGCCAACCGAAGTTAACTTCTGTCATAATATACTCTACTGACGAAAAAGCCTCACTAATACTAGGTCTATAATAAAATGTCATAGCAAATCCAGTTGCAACTTGAACTAAAAAACAGGTAAAAACAATACCACCAAAGCAATAAAAAATATTAACATGTGGTGGAACGTACTTACTAGTTATATCATCGGCAATTGATTGAATTTCTAATCTTTCTTCGAACCAATCGTAGACTTTACTCATAAATTCAATTAGTTCCAATAAGTAAAAAGTTATACGGCACGATTAAACTTAACTGCCAGAAACCAGATTTGAACTGGTGACACGAGGATCTTCAATCCACTGCTCTACCAACTGAGCTATTCCGGCTTAATAATACTATCATTATTATAACATATAAAATACCTGAAATTTCTTAAGGATTGGTACTTCTAGTCTTTTTTTTAATAAAGACTAGAAGGACGAATCCTTAAGAAATTTCAAAAATATCCTGAAATACTTTTTTAACTTTATAACC